GTCAAGTCAGTTAAGTCTTCCAGTCTTGGATCGGAGTTGCAAACTGATTGACCGAGGGGACTAGCCCTTATAGATAGGGTAGGAGTGAAAGAAGAATAAGAGTAGCGGGCGGAAAGCTTTATTAATTAAGGAAATTCCACACCATCAGCCGAAGAGTCTTCAACCTCATCAACTGAATAAGGATCGGGATCAAGATAAATATCGGGGGTTAGTGGGCATGGCATAATATCCCTAGACCCGGGGAAGGCCATAAGCCAATAGTGGGATTCATTCCACCTCAACCAGATCGGGTTTAATTAAAAGGGATTCGAGTAGCGGGAAGGTACTAATTGAATAATCTCCAGCAGGAAAGGGAGGAACCGAACTAGCTTGGCTAGCTAAGGCTAATTTTGATACGAGAGTAACTAGCCCGAAGAGACGAAAGAAAAGTCGGAGAGGTTGGTTCGAAGTAGTTCGGAGAGGCAGGAAAAGACTCGAAGGTACTCAACTAAATAAAAGGAGAGAGGGTACGTACAAGCAAGACCGATACGATGGGTTGAGGGTTGTTTTAGATCGACCGAGTTAGCTCGACTCAGAAGTAGTGGAGGAGCGGAGTAGCGAAAGAAGGAGTTAGCTCGCCCGAAGGAAAGCAGCTAATAAGGAAAGGTGTTTCAAACTGCTTGACTAGCTAGGAAAGTTGGGAAAGAGTCTTTCACCCAGAAAGAGTACCTCGACTGAAACTGAACTGGTCAAGTGAAAACATAAAAACATAACAAGGGGAGGAGCTACTTAGAGAGGAGTGAAAGAAAGCATTCGACCGGTAGAGTAGGGCGAGGACATAAGTCAAAGATCTGGCCAAGAAGTTGCAGAGTTTCACGAGACTATGTTGTATTTGAGGGACAAGCTCGCCTCAGAGGGTTGGGTATTGGAGTTGGCTTACAGCTCGACTAATAGGAGTAGGGGCGAAGAAGCTGGTTAGGGGCGCAGATGCTCTTAGTTAGATAGGAGAGCGAGGAAAGGTTAGTAAGATGCTCGGTATTAAATTATGCATAAGCCAGATCTAGGGGATAATAGTAACTTGGGTACGAGAGTTTCTCGACCAAGAGGTATGAGTTTCCCTGAATCAGTAGCAGAAGCAAGAACAGGATCCGGTTTTGTGGAAATAGGATATCCGGTATCAATGTGACAAGGAACGGTATCTCAATAGAGCGGGGGCATAATCTAAAAGGGAGTGAGAGCCCTACTAATCCACTAATCCACTCTACGCACTCAAAGAGATAGAGATAGAAGACTCTTACTATAAGAAAATAAGAAAGCAAGGGAAGATTCGAAAGCAAGAGCCCTACCCACGGTTTCAAGAACAATAGGGGGGAAAGAGCCAACCAAGGCAGATGAGCAGAGGCACTTGAAGGCATAGAACTTCCTTACTTGTTGAAGAGAGAAAGAAAAAAGAAAAGGGATGCGCTTATCGATGGCTTTTTTCTGGCCTGGTAAGGCGCTAGAAAGCAATTGGATAGACTTACCTCTTGACTGCATTTACAAGGGCTTATCTTAGTACTGGTCTGGTCTGGAACTTACTGCAATCGAAAGGAACTAGCCTGCAAGAGATTAGGAAAAGCATTAATAAAGAATGCTTTCTAAATGATAGTACTTTAAGATAGGACTGACTGTTAACTCTTACGCTAGGTGGTACTGGTAGTGCTTTAGTCTCGTTATTTAGTATATGTTGGTTAGTCCTGTTTTTTATTTACGGTATACCTCTTCTTTTATGCCTCCTTATGCCCGGGAAAACTCTTATGACTCGTATCCGGAGCCGGAGTATGGTATGAAATACTACTAATTACAGGTAGATCCCTTATGACTGGGTCTGCAACCGCATCATTACCTCGCTCGCAGGGATGAAATCATGAGAGCGAAGCGAGAAGGCGCAAGAACAGGCCTGCAAAAGATTAGGATAGCACTTAGAGCGCTTAAGACTAGATCGAAAGGCTGGAAACTGGACTCAAACTTCCAAGATAACTCCCAATCGATGAAATGAAAGTTGCAATTACAATAAGAATTACTGCTTGCCTATAACCTGCAAGCTTGCCGGATTGCCTAAGAGTGTAGGAATATTATATTGGCTTGATCACTTTCTAAAGATCCTCAAGAAAACAGGCTTTATAGCTATTCTTTTTTTTCTTTATTCTCGCCTAGAGATCTAACTTCTTCCCTTAGCTGAATGGAAGTAGGACTTTCCTTAAACTAGTTTTCTCACTGGCTTGCCCCTTCATTTGAAATAGTGCTTCCTTCTCTTATGATATTTGAGACTTGTGCCATTTGAACAAGCGATTGAAGACCGATGGTCGGTAAGGTAGACTTCTCTTTCGTTAATCTCTATCTCTCCTGCTCGCATAACTAAGGCCGCTTTCGACTGTTAGTAGGTTCATTCTCCTACCGGTAGCTAACTCTAAGACCTCGATATTGGCAAAGAATGTCCTCAATTAGGAACTAAAGGTTCCATCTTCCTAGCTCATTGATATCCAAGCAGTTCCGAAACCTTGTTCTCTGAACCCAAGGGGCGATGGCGGAAACTTATTGTAGTAAGAGAAGGAATGAATCACTCAAGTGGATGGCACATTGAGGTGTACAAGCCAAAAGCGGAGTCCTAACCTCTAAGATACCTTCTGATAGGCCTATTTATTCTATTCGAGCGAAAGTTCATATACGAATACCTTACCTCCGAAAAAAGAGTTCCGCCGGCATCGGGTACGAAGCAGCAGGGAAAGGAACTTCATCTTTCAGAGAATGGCACTTTTCCCTAACAACTCAATTGCGAAAGTCCTGTAAATAGCCCTTTCAAGCGAGTTCCACAGTTCGCTCTCTATCTAATAGTTTGGTTTGAGATAGTCGTCAGCTTGGTCTGAACCTCAGTCGAGGGAAACAAGACAAGATCAAGCAGATAAAATAAGCTAGCTTTCGAGGGTCATGGACAACCTATCTCCCAAACTAAGTGGTTGCTTTGTCGGTAGAGAATCTCTTTCTATAGAACCTTAAGAGCCAGAGGCTGAAGGTGCATGGCTAGGGAGTGGTTCAAACTCCTACTTTCTTGTTGGGAACTAAGCTTATAGCGAAGTCGAGGGTAATAAAAGAATCGAACTTTGTTGTTGACTTTCGGTTCGGTTCATAGTAGGAGGGGTGTAACTATCCCTTTAATAAGGCAGATGTTGCTAACGGAAGCAAGTTCCTGAGCGGGCTAAAGATCGAGGAAAAATAAGCTAGGCTCGGACGTTGCTAACAGTAGGAGTGGAGTCCGGGGTTGGTTAACCTTTGTACGAGCATATCTACCGAGGAGCTAATGAATGTGCGGATCATTCGATATCGAGATCCGGAGAGCTTGGAAGTGAAGTAAGGAACTAGCTTGAACTAGTTGGCTATCAGTGCTTGATTGCAACCCCTTGAATCGAGTGAATTTGGGTCGGGCGTACGATACTTGGTTGATCCGGATTCTCTTCCATCCATTTCTTACCCACCGAGGCTGCGTCTGGAACTAAATAGGATAGGTAATCGATGAAAGCTCCTTCGGACCCTCGTTTAACCTTTGGTTAAGTCCTTTCCAAACAGCTACGAGACCCGTCTTTGCTTAGGCAAAGTATGAGATCGCTGCTTCGGCCGATCAACTCTCACCTTAATAACTCTCTCTTCTCCCACACATTTACCTTCTACTGAACCTACTCATTTTTCAGAAGCAGTGAAACATTTGGTATGGCAACAGGCCATGGCAGAAGAATACAAAGCTCTAGTTGAGCAGGGTACATGGAATTTAGTTCCTCCTCCCTCTCATGGGCATGTGATTGGGTGTCAATGGATCTTTAAGATCAAACGTCATTCTGATGGTACCATAGCTAGATACAAAGCTAGGTTGGTAACCAATGGCAATCAACAATCTGAAGGGGTGGATTACTTTGAGACTTTCAGTCCAGTTGTTAAGCAGCCTACAGTGAGAGTTGTTCTTAGCATTGCTGTCCATCATAATTGGCCTCTCACTCTCTTCCTAGCAGCCGTAGTTCAACCTAGCTCCTTATCTCTCCCTCTGGGTGAGCCTCCTCTCATCCGTAACACCTACGGACTATCCTTCGCCACTATTCATAACCCCTGCAGTAGGAATCCTTTCTCTATCCGTCCCAGGTCACTCGCTTCATTCGTTCTCCCAACCGGTCTCAACTCACTACTAAGAAGAATAGGACGAAATCTAACTACTCTCTTTCGCACATAGAGGGAGCCGCCCAACCATCAGCAGTCAAATCCCTCCTACTAAACAATCAAAGGCGTGGGCCTCAACTCAATTGAATCTCAATATTGGCCATGACCTGTGGACAAAAACGAGGCAACAAAGGGCACATTTCTCGATTGCTTCCCTCAGGCACAGGAACAGGCACAGGAACGACTCCTTAGTTCACTAAAAGCTAATAAAGGTATGTATAGTACAATCAATAAGAAAGACTGGTGTAGCTCAAACAACAGAGAGCACATCCCTCCCCGAGGGCTGCGCTCCCTCGCTACACACTCTGAGTCGTTCACTCGCTCACTTTAAGACGATGTCCCCTCACGCTTTATGGGCTCACGGGGACATCGCTGGTATTCTCGCTCCTTCCCTTAGTCAAATTACCCTTCTGTGCCAGCGACTCTCGTGCCTAACTTGGGTTAGTCCCTTCGCTCGCTTATAGATACTTGTTTAGTGTTAGTTTAGTGTTGTAGCGACCGGGAAGAGAGAGAGATTCTCTATATCGAAGTGCCCTGCTCCTGCTCCCAAAGTCTAGTCGTTTTTACTTGATTTTCTCCTTCCTTGTCGTTTCGGAAACATCTGGACGTACCATCCCTTCCTATTTCTTTGTCCTCTCAGAATTTTGACCAGACATAGGGTTGGCAGCGAAATTCAGTCTTCGGATCGAAAGCTCCACTGTTCTGAACGTCGGAGAGAGAAGGTAGCAAGAGATCCTGTCTTCGACTCTGGAGATAGGCCTTCCTTTCCCTTTCTATAACATACCGATCGGGGAAAGAGGATTGATTAGTGGAAGTGTTGAATGAATAGGGCTAAGCCCAGAAAATGCCCTTTCGTAGGTTCTTTGGTCGTTGTCCCAACCAAAAAAGAGGTTGGTTGCTGGGCCCAGGCCTTTGCACTATCGATATGATACTCCGTATCGAGGAGGGGTACTTCATGGGCTACAAGTGACTAAATATCTTCGCTTCGTGAGCAACTACTTACAATCTATCTTTCTTTGGCAATTCCTGTCGTTCAGGTCCAATTGGTGAGTTTTGGTTGGTTACGTTTTCGTGGCTACAATAGGCGGGATGGCAGCAGCTCTCTTTCAAAAAACCATCTAGTTCACTCGTTCTGCATCCAGGGATCAAAGGTTAGCCCAGCCCAACCTATACAAGAGGTAAATGCGTAGGTTCGATTCCTACTGGATGCACTTGGAACGGAAGGTTCAATCGATGGAGTATTTTTACCCGGTACTCTAAGAGGATAGGATAGGGGAAAGCCCTTCCTTGAGAGAGGGAAGGGAGTCAAGGTATTACCTATTTATTTAGCAAAATAGGAGTTTTCCCAGCACGCCAAACTTCTTCTTCAGGGGCCTACCCTCTTTCTTCCGGGAGACCGGCTGAAGAGTCAGGATTCATAGTCAGAGTCCCACTCGATCGGGGCTAGCTTGTTTACCTTTCTGCAAGGGGTGGCTTGCTTCCTTGTTTGCAGGGGAATCCTTCCCACTGAACGTGGAGAGCTCCCGAGAACAATTAGAAAATGGCTAAACTTCAGATGCACAAACAGATTGGTTTCCTTGACGGGACTGTTTTGGGAAAAAGAAATAGACTTTTCACTCATATCACTGCATGTGGAAAAAACATAGGAATCTTCAATCAGTGGAAGGGAGGCCCAAGAGTCCTCCAAAAAAGACTAAGTTTGCTTCGCTCGGCCGGAGGAGCCCTCAACTGGTCCTTTTCACTAAGGCCTATTCCATCAACGGACTAATGGTCTCTATCAGGGCACCACCCAAACTCAAGGTTTCTGGAAACAGAAATCGCCATAGAAACAGGGTCGGAAAGACCCCTATCTATTAGATAGACTTTCTATAATGGTCTATATGTATAAGGGAAGAAAAGGAAACAGATTCCTGCCCGAGAACACAGACCGGTTGGGGAGTTCATCAAAAGTCGCTTCGCTAACAACGGTGCTCCTTTCCCCTGAACGTGGACTAGCTCCCGGGTTCGGAGATTCATCCAAAAGTCGCTTCGATCGACCGCTGCACCACTCCTTCTTTACCTGCCCGTCGGGCGTTCTCGGGGCAAGCGTGACTCCCTACTGCTTTCTTCTTCTTAAGGAGATAGCGGATTCCTTCCTTAGGTTAGTTACCGTCTGTACTAATCAATCCTTTCCCAAGCTAAGATTATATATTCGTCCTCGGCCAATCACTGGTTTGTTCCCCGGATGGGGACTGTTTCCTTCAACCAATGAAAGAGGATACTTGCTCTAGCTGGATTGGTTTAACTCCTTCCTGGCTTGGCCTGGCCGGTTTAGTTTATTAGTTCGTACTGCTAGGGCGCGTTCTCTTTCTTTCCTTCTCCTTTTCCTGCTTAGGAGTTCTTATTCTAATACATACCCACCGGGCTTGGCTGGCTGAAGAGTGAAGATTTAACGTTCCACGGACGAAGTGAACTTGCTTTCTTCACCTTGAGGGACTGGACTGACTTCAGAGCTAGGATTTGTTGTTTTTCTATGTCGAAGCGCAGCGAAGCGACTTATTTGGTTAGCTAGGAAACCTCCTTACTTCTTCCACTGAAGTGGACTGATTCCGCTACTTCCTTCGTAAGCTTTCTGTCCAAGAAAGGTTAGGTCAAAGGCCCGAGACCGGGGTGCACTCTCTTTTATAATTGCTGGTTTGGGAGTGAACATTCTCATTCGTTCCTCGGACGCCTCCTACTTCTTTGTTCTACTGAAAGGGGATACTAGCTCTAGCTGGCTTGAAAAGCGTCTTCATTTCGTTTCGTAGCTAGCTACTTGCTTTCTTCAGGAAATTCGGATTTCTTACTGCTCGGGAACCGGCTTCTTCCACTTTCAGTGGGACCAGCTTTACTTGAGGAAATCCCGTATTTTGGACATCAATTGCTCCCTAACAAGCTCTTTCAAAAGTGGAATTGTTCATTTTGTATAGCTGTAAAATGAGTGATTTTTATGGCCATGAACCGGTTCTCTTCCCGAACTACCTCACCGTTATTACGGCATCGCTACCTTCCTTCACCATCCAGGATCAAGAGCAGAATCCACTGCTTAGTCGTATGATGAATGAACAACTTTCTTTCAGCTTGGTCCATTTTTATTCCAAAGAAAGAGTCTCTGCCCAAAGAGCTCCGTAGCTGGGTCCCCAGAGCTGCTGTCTACTTTCCATGTTATTTACTGTAGGGTCCTTATATAACTTTCGTGCCTCTTTCTGCGGTGTGCTCCACAGTGACTAATTGAGCAACAAGAGCAATATCTGAGGCAGCTGGAAGTCGAGGATGACCGAAACTGACTTTCACTAGCACTTGACGGTGCGAACTGATGATGCCATGGATGGCGAAGGACTCCTTCTCGGTCCCATGAAGCTAGGGTTTTGTTGTTAAGGGGAATGTGCCTCTTGCGGTTTGTTTATTCCAACAAAAGACAAAGACTGGGTGACTCCCAAGGCATTCTTAATTCCCTGGCCCAACAAGAAATGGGGCGAAGTCCGGGGAGGATTGACTCACAGACTGGGGATCGGAAACCATGAAAACCAGATCCGGTTTCTGTTTGTGAATCATGTCAACTTGGAAATGTGACACGACACCGGGGTGACAAGCGCCTCTTGAACCCTTTCTAAGTGACGTGGGTCAGCTCAAGAACTCTATTCAAGTAGACGATTTAGCACGGGCAATTCCTCCCGTTAGAGGTGCAGCGTTCACACTGTCTCTTGTGACAGAATCTTATGGGAAATGCTCAAAGATGAATCCGAATAAGCCTCTGCCTTGATTGAGCAACCCTTGTCTTTTAGAGTGCAACTCGCACAGAAGATTCTTAAATAGGTGAGTTCCGCTCCTTGGAATGAATCGGTGAAAACCCAGAACCAAGCGTTCTCATGAGCTAGTTCACATCAAATTCTGGGAATGAGGCTCACCCTCTTTGTTGTCCCTTCCCCCTCTTAGTCAGGTGTTCCCGTCTTCTCAAGGATTGGCATCACCAGTGGACGGATGTCTGAGATGCGGAGAAGAGGACGAAATCCTTTTGTCTTTTATTGTTGTAGCTTCAAAGTCAAGCCGTAGCGCGCGAGGGAGCAAACTAAGATAACGTTTTTCAGCAAGAAGCGAAGGTTGCCCACATATGAGTAAGCCGTAGCTTGCACGTTCCACTCCCAAAGCCAGCTTCCTTAACTGCAGGAATAACAGCTAGAAGCCGAGCTGACAGAGCGAGACCAGCTGCAAAAAAAGGGAGATTTGGACAACCGCGTAGAGTCTTGTCTTCAAGCCGAACTGCTAAAGCTGGCTACCCGAGAACAACTGCCTGAGTGAGCTACTACTAGTCTTGTCTCTTGTCTTCAAGCCCAAGGCGAAAGGCGAATGCCGAAGGCGATTGAGGATCAAGCCTTCAAAGTCTGCCCAACCTCCAGCTGCCCCCCGACCTGCCAATTAAAGAGACTCCCAACAAAGCAGCTAATGCCCGTCAGTCCTACAACTCTTTCTATATAGTTGCGGCTAATGCAAGGCAACTAGTCTTGTCTGAAAGCCAAGGGAAGAGGTTATTAGACGACGACGCTACAAGTCCGAAAGCCAGGAAGGCAGAAGCTACTAAAGCACCTACTGAGACAAAGAAGCCGTTGAACCCTGTATAGACGAATACTTCTTTATGGAAGCTCCTCGTTGCAAGCAGCACCTTCAGATGCAAGAAGTGCCGTCTGTTGTTCTTTTGACGATGAACCACTCCGGCAGTTTCTTTCTTTGATTAGCTGACCCTAGTAAGTGGAATCTTGGACTGCCACCCTTATAGTAAAGTAGTAAAGGCTACTTTCTCAATATTTCAATTTGAAGGCTAGGTTGTTTACTGACTGATCTCTGTTCGAAGCTTTATACGGTTTCTACCCGCAGTCTGATTCCGTTGAGTCAAGATCCCCGGTAGCCTTGAGTGAATGACCTAAGCAACGGGTAGATGTATGGTTGGTCCACGCCCCCTCGATGCATTCCGTAATCCGTTACTGGATAGCCCGCCCGATACCTCTCGCCTCATCATTCCCCCCGAGGCCCCCACGCACGGGCCCCGGAAGCGTATTAGATTCTAGTCTTCCATGCACCCCGGTCAATGACTGTTCACATGATGAACATTTCTTAAAGAATGGTGATTAGTAAAGGAAGATCACTCAATGAAAGGAAAGATCAATCCGAGAGGGTGCACAGAGGAGAGGTTAATGGTTGAAGGCTGGGCCAATAAAGAAATGAAAAGGTGGGCAAGGAAGGCTCAACTAGCTAGATGGGCCACCGCTGATGAGTAGTGATCCGATGTTTGATCTTGTCAATGGGTTGATGGCAAACTTCTCTTATATCCCACCCGGAATAAGATAGAATTAGGGTGGATGTTGACTGCTTTATCTTAGGGGTTATCTACCCTTCGTCTTTCATTCTCACCCTACCCGTATTGAATGAAGGTTGGTATGAGCATGAAAACTCCGATTCAAGGTTGTCCTTACCATACCTAGCTGAGGGAAGGATAGAGGGATGGAGCCCCATCAATGAAAGAAGTAAGGCTAGTCGATTTCCAAGATTTTAGTAGCTCAGGTAAGGTTCCCGGGATTGGAGTGGCTCGGGTCGGGGCTGGACGGAGGATATCCCGATTATGATCCCTATGGGGCTTGTATCGAATCTATATCTCCGACTGACTTCAGTGTCTGAGGATGGCGCTAGTAGAAGCTAGTAGCAGTTATCGAAAGCAATAGAAAGACAGATCGTTCCCGTAGTTACACCCTCCGATACGAACCGACTAGGAAGAGACAGAGATTCAATCTCGCATTGTCCCTCACCGGCTTATCAAGCTATCGCTTTCCTTTCCTCTCCTATTCATATGAAAGATCGTTCCTTCACTCGGGAGACAAGACATCCCTCTCTTTCGCGGGGTCAGTGAAGACACCAACCATGGCTCTGTCCTTTCGGAGTATGTGAACTAAAGCCCAGCGGGTACCTTCTCTAGTTGCCGAACTCACTTATTGCTTTCAGGCCCCGAACCCCGAGAGTTACAGGAAGACAAATACGGAACATTCAGACAGCCAAGTGAAAGGAGAGATAGGTAGAACCGGGGAAAAAGAGATAGATTTCCTGATCGAGCTGCCCTGGCTGGTTTCGCATTCTCCGGCGTGCACCTCGTACATGACCCTTTGGGCCTCGGTTCAACCTAACCCTAGAATTCTATTCTTTAGACACAAAGGTTTCTTATGACACCCCCGAACCCCGTAGTACCATTCATTCCGGACTTTCAAAAGAGTAACTAAAGACTTATCTTCAGTCTTCCTTACTCACCCCGTGACCCGAAATCAAGAACTTTTTTCAGTGCCGTAGTTACATAAGGCTCGGAAAAGAGGAAGTCCGAAATCATTGTGTTCTCAAGGCCGAAAGGAACTCGCTTGCTTGTTGTTAGCTCCAAAAGTGGAGTTTCAGTTAGTAGAGGTTATTAGAAGTTACCGACCCGGAAGAGAAGGTATCGAAGAAAGAAAGAGAGACAGAGAAAGATTTTCAATCTCGCAAGGAAAGACCGTCCGATCCGATACTGACTGTTAGCAACCGGAAGGGAGGAGAGAGATTATCTCGAAGTGTGAGGAACTCACTAGCTAGGAAGAGACAGATATTATCTCAAAATCGCAGTGTCCCTTAGCAGCCGACCCGGAACGAAAGACATACTTTAGAAAGAGTGCGGGGAAGGTATTCCCCTTCATCGTTATCTACTCGAAACCTAGGAAAGAGATTGACGTAGCTTGTTAATTACGCTCACCAAGAAAAGGAGGAAAGAAGTTAGTAGCACTTGATAAAGGCAACCCTCCCGTGTACCGAACCGAAGAAGACATACTTTAGAAAGAGAAGTGAGTCACGGGCGAGGAACCATTCTCCTCACCGGAAATTGAGTCAGTTAGGTTTCACCCTAGCGATCTCTGCTCGTACGTAGACCAAAGTGGTGATCCCTAAACACCAATGAGCATTCCATTCGACTTCTTTCAATTGGGGGGAACCGACAGAGCGGATAGCCTTTTAGATACATGATGACTGGAAAAGCTGGAAGCCTGGGTTGCTTAGAATCCCCAAACACTCCCACTCGCCAAACATGATCATTTAGATAGTAATGCCCCTAGCTTGCGCCCATGGGAATCCAACTCCGTGCACCTGATTCTATTAGTCATTTTTGGCTGCTCTGCTCCCTTGGTCTCGAAGAGTCGAAGTGGCTGATGCTAGCCTTCTATCCGCCATTTCCTTATATTCGAACAAAAGATCCTTGCGGCAAGAGGATTTTATACCTTTTCTATGGGCCTTTCTTCTATCTTTCGCCCTACCACTGGTGCAATTCTCTCTGGAAAAAAAAAAGAGGAAATACGAAAATGGTTGAACTTCTTGTTCGTTCCCCTTCTCAAGTTCCGGAGGGTGGCTCTTCACTTGGTGTTCACTATTATTTGGTATTGGCACTAACAATGGCACCGACTTTAACTTCGACTTAGTCCTCCGCTCGTGATCTTGACTTAGGAAGGAATTCACCATCTTGCCGAGAGAGCTAAGACTTGAAAGCCTGCTTCTTACCTAGAGGAGAAGAGGCAGAAGAAGAAAGAGGAAGAAGCTGCAGCTATCATCTGCGTCTGAACGTCTGATAGGGAAAGAGCAGAAACTCAGAATAGCAACTCAAAGTAGGGTAGGAATACCAACTGCTACTAGGAGAGCTCACTTATCAGACCAGGGAAGCTCAGGAAGCTCAAGAACTAGCCTCTGAACACCAGAGACTATAGAAAGACCGAGACCGGGATAACTAGATAGGGCAACACTTAGACCAAGTCGGGAGGACTTACTCAAAGAAAGGAAAAGCAAAGCATCAACAACCTATTCTTGTACAAAAGCGTTTATCTACAAAGATAGGTTATAGGTTATCGTATCACATAGAGCAATCTAATCCCATAACAACCTATTTATGTAAAAACTTCTTTACTGCATATAAGAAGTTGCAAAGCAAAGCTGCTACTGGTCCCCGAACTTGTTGAAAGGGTCAAAAATAAGTAACTAATAGAAGTAGAAGCACCCTAGGAGCAGCTCTCATTTATTCTATTTGCTGGCCACTCTCCTGTATCAAAATCTGTAGTTTACCACCTTTACATTAAAGTCTCAATCAGAGTAACAGGCGAACAAGGGACTTCTAACGGGTAAAGAAAAGAAAGACCTCTACACATCCACTCCTTTATGCCTTCTTTCCGAAGATTCATTCCTTTGGCATGGAACCTTCACCTAATCTTCAACCAGGGCAGGCATACCTTGTTTGATGGCTGAAGCATCCCTTCTCTTATAAATATAAAGAAGACCGTTCGGATTTACTTGCTTGCCTGCCACTCCTCAATGACCTATGCACTTCCTTCTAGATCTGTTATACCAGGCGATTTAGCTACTTTCAACCCTGAGAATGTTGAAACCTATCTTGTTACTGAGGCAAAAAGTGCCCTATCTGCCTTGTTGGTCTTACTGGCTTCTTCATTGTATCACCCCTACATAATACAACATGGGATCGTGGTTCTCGACCAGTGACATCTGCTTCGCCTATTCGAACAAATATGTCATCTATTCGCTGTCATTTTAGTAAGGGTACATGAAGTTCCATTGTCCTGCCAAAGGGAAGAAATCATTCTCACCTCGCTCATCCCCAACTCAAGGTACTGCTACGCCTGCAGTGACTTCTTCCCCGGATCGGATGTTGCTAATCAGTAGCCAGACTTACCTAATTAGGAGAAGAAGGCCTAGGGGTACGGTCGATTCGTCTTGCCTTAGCCTGGCCACTCTATTTATGTTGGGCTTGGTGGATCGAGAAAGCGTTAAATCTCCTCCTCGCTTACTGGTCACAGCTAAGAGTTCTTTACTTTATGTTGATGTTATACCCTTCCCTCACTTGTTACTAGCAGCTCTTCCTTTACACCTGAGAACTACCTATTCTTTTGTTGAGCTAACCATGAAGAGTCAAAGAGAGTACGGAAAGCATTCCCTTCAGGGACGAAGCCAAGACACACGCAAGCACATCCCCTCGAGAAAACAACTGATTGAACTACATCTACCACTTTGCCCACTGGAATCCTTGGAAGGTTAGAAAGGGGGGAAACAGTCTACCTTACTTACACCACTAGCCGGAATGGGATGCATTGAAACTGACTAAAGCCTAGGGGCGATAGCCCTCGCTTAGCCGGAAAGAGAGCGTCAGGGAAGCAGACTCAAAAGATAGGACGGAATCCTAAGCATTCACCCCCTCGGAGTCCCTGTCCCCGAAAGAAGGCAGATTAGGGCGGGAGTTAGGCAAGGGCCGTGATTCCCCCTTCTACGACTTAGACACAAAGAGGGCCACTACGAGAGTGAGTCAAGGCCTACTACAAGGATTAGAAGCACTAGAATAATTTTGAGAAAAGGCTAGGCCTTTCCCTATTCCCTATCACAACCACTTTCCGTAGAGGAATGAATTAGATGAAAGTTCACTTTATGCTCGAGAGTGACGAGATTGAATCCCTTACTGAGTACGGAGGGAAGCAGCAAGTCCTCGAGGAAAAGGTCGATAAAAAAGGTTAGACTGCGGCTCCATTTCCCAGACCGGGAATCCGTCATTCCTAGATGGCGAGAATCAGCCCTTTTTGGCGCTTTGGGCATAGCATAGATGTTGGTGAGAGAATGGATTTTAGAATACTCATTTTCTAAGTCAAGAAATCCAGCAGAAAAGTATTCGAACTAAAGAGATGCATGAATACATTTATTTCTTTCTCGATGCGGATCACAGCCTGGTTTCGTAGCCAAGCCAAGGGGTGAAGGGCAGAGAGTTCTGTGACCCAGTTCTTTGAGCCGAGGTTGCAAAAGAAAAAAAGAATAGGAATCGAGTGAAGAAGAAATGAACAACAATAGAGGCAACAACGAGTTGTTCAAATGCTTTTTCTGGTTCGCTTGCCCTTGTTCAAATAGTTTCCCTTTCTGTGGTTACTACGGATTAACTTCTTTCGGAGGGCGGTAGCAAAGGAAGAATAGCTATCGTTTCGTACCCTTGCAGGGGAATCCACTTCCTTGGCTTGATAGGAAACCTCCGTATTAGACCTTTCGGCTTAAAGAAATGAGGAAAACAACGACCTGCTACAAATTCTAGAAATTGACTCCTACAACCTTAGTCATCAAGGAAGGAATTTTCTTATTTCTCTTTTTCCAGGGATGAAGTGTCTGGTTTGATAGAACCAGGGGCTGCGCGTAACTATTTAGTGGTCTCGGTTGAAACCCTCTCCTTGCTGATGTCATTTCCAAATTCTTCGCCTGCATTGCTTTCAAAGGGCTACTCATAAACATCTAGTTTCACATCATGAAATATTCTCTTGACACGGCTATCTTCTAACTGGAGAATTGCAACCTTAACTTCGTATCCGGATCCGGCTCTCCCACTTTCTGGTTTAGTTTCAAGCTCCAGCTTAGGTATCTTATATAGTCAAAACTGCGTGATTAATCTCATTGCCGGGCCAAAGCCCTTATTATAGCAAATAAGCAAGTAAACTACCTTCGGATAAGAAAGTTTTCGGCTGCAAGTGGTTATACAAGAGAAAGTCAAGTAAAAAAAGTCTGATGGAACTATTGATCGCTACAAGGTTAGCGTGGTGGCCTTTGGCTACAAGCAGCAAGAGGGTAAACGACTATGATGAGACATTCAGTCCAGTTATCAAGATGGCCACGGAATATAGAAAAAGACCTCGCCCTGAGGTCTCCTATTGGTATATACTCTGACAAGGGTTTTTCTTTTCTTTTTGAAATGTATCTGTTTCTTTCGTTAGTGAAATCTGTTAGAAAAGGCTTGTCCCTGGACATTGAATAAGGCCGTCCTTATCTGTTTGTGCTATGTATGGATAAACTCTCTGTATTGATTTCAAAAAAGGTTGAACGGAGGGAAGGGTGTCTAGTTGTGGCTTCTAGGGGAGGTCCCCGTATATCTCATTTGTTTTTCGCAGATGACCTCATACTTTTTGCTAAAGCGACAAAGTCTCAAGCTAGAGTGATGCGCCATACATTGTGCGAGTTTTGTAACATTTCTGGTCAGAGAGTTAGTCTCAGTAAATCCCAGGTATTTGTGTCTCCGAATACCTCTCGAGATGTGTTAAATCAAGTTAATTGTAGGGATGCCTGTCACAAAGAACTTGGGGAAGTATCTTGGCGTGCCACTAATTCATGAAAGGGTTTCTAGGAGAACTTATGCAGATTTATTAGAGAAAGTGCAAGGTCTGGTTGGAAAGAAAAATTGTTGAATATGGCGGGAAGGGAGACACTTATTCAATCTACAACATTTGCTCTGCCTATGTATGCAAACAGCCCTCCTCCCTCAAAAGGTTTGTGATGAATTGGATAGGATGAATAGAAATTTTCTATGGGGTTCTACGGATGATAAAGGCAAAGTTCATCTTGTTGGTTGGCACCATATTACGAAAAGTAGATTAAGAGGTGGTTTGGGTATTCGAAGCGCAAGGAGATGCAAGATAGCCATGCTTGGAAAGTTGGACTGGGCATTGAACCATGGTAAGGAAAGGCTTTGGGTGATTTTGTTGATGGTGAATTTCCTTTGGTTAGACCTTTGGCTGGATCGAATCCTTTTCGGGCGAGCATAGCCGCCCTAAAATACCTTACGTGCTATCGTAAAACGATCAATTTCGTAATATAAGAAAGAAAGTAGCCTAGTTCGGTCTGCTACAAGGCTATCCGAGTTCACAGGTGTCGTTGTTTATCATTTTCATTAAGATTGGGTTGATGTTCAGTGACTGGCCTTTCTCTTCTAGTAGTTCTCTTTCTTCTATCTTCTCTGGATTGCCAGCTCTTATCCGAGTTGCTTTCTGAGTTAGCAGACAATTATTGTGGCATAACCTGTCCCCAGATTGTCTGATTTACCGGGCTATCTGTTCAAAGATTCCCTCGGTGGAGGTCAATCAAAAGTAGAAAAGTGCAAGGAAAGAGGAAGTTCCAAGTCAAGAGGCATTCAACCTGAACCCACAGGAATGTGTCTATAAAGAAAGTGTGACTTTGTCCTGCAGGATTCAATCACTAATGATGCCTTGAGTTCTACCTCTGAGGACGAGTGTGACTGTCCAAGAAAGAAGCGCATCAAAATATATCTTAGTAGAAGGGAGGCGGATAGCAGATGAGGCGGATAGACTGTTTAAATAAAAGAAAGGCGTGGTTCGGGGGAAAGGGCTTTCCCCTAAGAAATGTAATAACTGTAGGTTGGTCGAAGATCGCTAGAATGAATTATAACCAATGAGAACCCCTTAGATTTAGCACTCTCTTTCTGGTAGCTATGCGAATGGGTGTTTTGGGGCTTGTGTAAGGATTTCCCTATCGGTTAGTCGGAGAAGGGGCAATTGACTTCCTCCCTTCATTCTTCTATTCAAGTGGGAGGAAAAAGACTTTCACGCTTTATGGTCTGAATTCAACGGATCTCAAATTATCCATTTCTGAGCTTCAAGCCTTGCAAGCTTTCGAAGTCTTGCATTCATTTCTGTCTCATTTTCAGGTAGAGTGTACCTGGCCCCTATAGGAACCCCCTGATCTGATGGGGGGAATTCCTATGAAAGAGGCTCACTTGGAAGGAGCGATATCTAGCAAGTCTTCCGTGAGTGAATGGTCTCATCCAGTTCACGAGTCAATCCTATCAGCCGCTCAGCCTGCCTAATACTTAAGGACTGAGTTTCCTTTCTTCCTTCCTCAGGTCATGTGTAATAGCCGGAGGGCAGAATTCGTATCTGTCTGTCTGCAGTCCGTATGTAGGTATGTCCAGCGGTCCAGCCAGCGTAGGCTACTCTTTTTCTGTTAGTCCATCCAGTCGGTCAGTTGATAGTTTGATCGAGGGCATGAAGGCTAAGGTACCCTCCTAAACTGAGATTTCAATCTCGAAAGTGTTTTCAAAGCCTTTTTGGCTTCAAGGATGTCCCGTCTAGTGGGAGAAGTGGTCCAAAGCAAGAGTCTTTCGGGTCTATACCCATAGCCCTTCTTTTGGTACAGTGCAAGAGTCCCGGGCGGAATTCCTTTCTATCTATCATCCCGTACTCTCATTCCAACTTCTCTTAGTCAGTCTTTTATTTGATTCTGTCTTATCTTTGTTAGGATTGGTTGCCTTTTCCCTTTCGTCTGTCGTTTATCCTTCATTTGGTAAGTAGATCGGGCCTATCTTCTTTCAGATCGCATTGTGCTTTCTTTCTAGGTTCAGCCTTTTCTAATTCCCCTAGGGCTTTTCTTAAGTTAAGTCCCGTAGTCGTCCTATCTGTTCATTCCGTCTAATAAGTGTTGGAATCTTTCGCAGCTTTCCCTTACGTAAGCATTTTCTTCCGTCTTAGTTTCTTAGCCAGCCCCGCCCCCACAAGGGTAGAATTCCTCTCAAACCTTTCATCCTGTCTTTCTGTCTTTGTATTTTGATCTATCTTTTTTTTTAGTGTTGTCAGCCTTGGAAGTAGTCGAATCGGTACATCTCTTTGCCGGATCTTAGTGTTTTAGTAAGGTCTTCCTTCTTTCTTTTAAAAGGCGGGAAAACCACTTGAGGGCGGAATTGCCTTGTTGGTTGAGTTATCTCCTTCTTAAGTTAAGGATCGGGAAGTCTTTGACTAAGTTCCTCCGTATATGACACATTCGTCTAGTCGTATTAATCCTCGTGTAACTGGCTCCTACCCCGAAGTGAATCACTCCTCCTTTCGGTTTTTGCGAGGGTTCCATCTGCCTATGATTTATCCTCCAGTAAAGGTCCATTGCTTTCCTAAAGTGAATATTGGAATCTTCCTTCATCTTTGATGTAAAATAGCGCTTAGTCATATCAGGGGCAATCTTCTATTAAATTACCTTTGCCGCTAGGGGTCTGGAAAAAGACCCGTAAATTCCCCCGCTTTCAGAGATTCCAACTCCTAAAGGAAGAAGTTCCCCTTCTCAGTATCAGAATAAGGGACTAACGGAAAAACCAGTTCTTCGCTATACGAAAAAAAGGGATTGGACTACTTAAGACTGGAAGGCTGGCAAAGGAAATGGCCCTTAGCCGGCTTCGACCACTGGAAAGAGAGGAAGGATCGGGAATGCTTCCAAAAAAGGAAAGAAAGCTAGAATAAGATGACGATCGCTCGTGCACGATCAATAATGGTATACACTTCACTACCTGAAAGAGAAAGCCAGTACTGGATGCAAGAGAGCAGGGAAACTAAATAAAGACAAAGAAAGGTAACTTAGCCCATTAGAAGGCTAGCCTAATAGTTTACATCGCTCCTGCAAGAAAAAGAGGGACTTGAGACGGGAGGTCAGCAGTTAGACTCAGCTTAGCAAAAAGCGGTGAACCCGCCTAAGACCATACCGAAATGGTGATAGACCCAAAACCCCCTTCTACAACAACTCAACAAAAAGAAAATGCACGTTAGCCATAGGCCAATGGGATCAGTCATCCTCGTCGTCCTCATCATCATCGTCAGCTCCAGCCCTGGGTCCCACAACTGGCTACACCCGAAAGGAAGCATCGATCTCTCTAGGAATCACTCTCAGTCTCAAAGGAAGACAAGTCATCTGCGGTAAATAGTAGAACGAACTCACTATCTGAGCCCTCAGCGCCTGGATCTCCTGCTGCTGACTGGCTATCAACTCCTGCATCCGAGACAGCTCTGTCCTGGTGATCAAAACCTGATCGGAGCCTATGTGCCATTCCCGCACGAAACAAGCAACGGAAACCTCTTCTTCTGCCAGGTCTGCCAAATCAGATAAGGGAAAAAGAGGAGAATCAATTTCCCGATCAGAGAAACCTCTGAGCTGTCAGACTCAGCTGAGAGCTGATGATAGGTTGTTCCAATGCCAAGAAAGACTCAGTCCTCGCGGGTGCGTCATGGTATGTCCCAGTTCGTCATTGGAAAAGAAAACACGGAAGTAGTCCCTTCGTCTTCGTTTAAATCGACTGTTTTTTGTGCCCTTATGGGCACCTTCCTTGGATTTCTTCCTCTTTCCTGTGGTATTTTATGAGTAAGACCTTCCTCCCAGTACTGACATGAGGAAGGAAGGGATCGATCTGACCGTCAAAGGAGAGAAAGGGAGTTGGAAAAGACGCTTTAAAATACAAGGGCTTTCTTCCTTTGGGATTGCGATTGAGAATACGCCGCGTGCTGGTGGGCTCAGAGATCAGGCTAGGGACGAATAATACAAAGATAGCGCTATTTGGCATGGCAAGCTTGGTCCGGTTGCTGTAGCAGGACACTTGCAGGTCCCACTGACTTCCTTGTGACTTGCTTTCTTTCCCGCTCCCGAAGAGAAGTAATTAAATGACTGGTCCTATCCCAAGTAAGTAATTGCTTAATAGCTTGGTTCCAATCCTTAGCTTAGATAGCTGCTGTATTCTCACGAGAACAATTAGAATATCGCTAAACCGCAGGTGACCAAACCTATCTGCTTCTGCTTACTCGGTTGGAAAAAAACCTGATTTTGACTCCTAAACTGTCGCAGCATGTGTACAAACCAGGGCCTCAAATCGCCTAAAGGCCCTCCCACAGGTATTCAATTCTCTAGTCCGGAGGAGCTCTCAACTGGTCCTTTTCCAGAAGGCCTATTACAGAAGGGGACTCGTGGTCTCCTGAAGGGGCACCACCAAACTCGTGTTTTATAGAAAAAGAAATAGCCATAGAAATGGTTTCCGGGGTCGGGAGGCTCTTGAATCTATTAGATAGACTTTCTCTAATGGTCTATATGTATAAGGGAAGAAAAGGAATTAGACCGAGGGTTCCCAACTGATCGATTCCCTCTTGGGACTAATGGCTCGGACACAAAGGGCCTACAATCGGTCTTAAGTACGAAATCTTGCCTTCGGCTTGGTTACCCGCAGGAGTACCCGAGAACAAAGAACGGCTTACGAGATTCCATTGTTGTAGCTGCGCTAGCCAGTGCGCTCCTTTCCAATGAACGTGGACTAGATCACGGTTAAGGATATTCATTTTTAGTTGCTTCTGTGCCTACAGATCTCTTTCCCTGGAGGGAATACTAGCTAGGACACAAGGGTACATGAGTTAGGAGATTCATTCAAAAGTCGCGAAGCTAGCAACCATCCTCCTTTACCTGTTCAGCGGGGGACGGAACGAAGAAAAGTAAGGACGCTGCACCACTCCTTCTTTACCTGACCGTCGGGCCTAATCGAATTCTACTGATAGGTCTGTTCGGTAAGAATGCCTTAGGGGCCAGACTTATGACCTACCTAATAGAACTGTTTAGGAAAGGAATCGAAAGCTCGCTCGTGGCCTTCCCATGTTCTTATCCTTGAATGGACTTCTTTCAGAGGGAGTTTAGAAAGGCTAGACGAAGCCCAACTATACACTGAACGGTGAGAGCTAACGAGAACAATTCAAAGAGTAAGGCTTTGCCGAAGGCACCACCAACGATTCTCTTACCTTCTCGATCGGTACCTGTTTGGAAAGATAGTTCCAGACCTCCCTGGTTTACGAGATTCTTATTACTGATCTTACAACACCGACTTCTGACTCTATGAGGTCCTCGCATAATTATCTCGGTATTCTTAGCGGATGGCGGATAACTGCTGCTCTTATTCCCATCGATATGCCCGGCACGCATAAATGCATTAGAGGGGCTTGTAGCCGATGTACTCTCTTCGCTCGATAAAGACCGGGACCGGCGATAGTCGTGAACTCCATCTGCTGGGCATGGCACGTATGATTGGTCCGGCATTCCACACCCCCGATCGTGCCTTCAATCCCTGTTTGGCATTGGGATGGGAGATGAGAATAGGTGGTTTCGGATCCGACGATTGGCGCTTTTCATTTCATTACCTCCGCTCTACCTCGCACTGATCTTCTTCCGCAGCTCTTGCTTCCTTCACTTACAGCCAACGAAAGGAACAAGCTTCATTTAGGCACCTACCTCCTTGCATTGTCGCTCTGCTCTTTTCTCGCTGTCTGGGAGCTCCACTCATCACCCCTATCACTCGACAACCCAACCTTTTCATTCATTACAGTAATGTGATTCCATGTCTCTGATGATTCGGCAGGAGGAAAGAGGCAAGGCTTTGACAGATCCGCTGAAGAAGGATCGGGGTTAGAACTAGTCTGAAGCTTGTCAAAAGGCTTTTGACGGTTTGAAGATGGCGATGCTGATTGAGCCGGTGCTGAAGTTGCCTGAGTTTGATAAGCCATTTTCGGTGGAAACTTTCGCTTCTGGTAGAGACCTTGACAGGCTGAGCACTTGACCAGTTGGTGATGCAATTGGCAAGTGAACAACGAGTCTTGGTTGAAGACTCAAGCTTGTGGGCTTGGTAGAAGCAAACGAGTTGGCTATGCCAGATTGGGCATGTTGTCGCTTACGACTTGGGATGGTATGGGACATTCCATCATGAGGGAATGGCTACCTGGTTTGTCTTGTCTACTCAAGGGAAGAGCGGGATACTTAGCGGAAAGGGTGGACAAGGCCGAGCGCGTTCAAACGTTGCTCCAGAGTGCCCTCCTGGGCAGCAATCGAGAACAAGGGCGGTGGATGGGACATTGATCCAAAGGTCGCGTACGGTACGAAGAAGCCTATTTCCTTGAAAGGAAGTTTAACGCAATGATAAGCCCCGCCTATTTATTTGCATAGTTGAAAGTCAAACGAAGCGAGGTGACAAAACAAATCAACAGGAGAGGAGCGTCAAGCCTTAAGCGCTAGGCCTGACCGATTCCCTTTCGTCTCTGCATGGGCGATGGGAGGGGAAGCGAAGGCTCTAAGATCATAGGAGTCAGGTTCATAGAGAACGGGTTAATTATCAGACTAATGCTTATGTTCCGTAGGTCCCAGTGAAGAAAATTTCCCTGTGCTCTGCCTTGTTGTCGATGCCACGGGATTCGAGATAGCTTTCAAGCAACGTTTGAGAGGCAGCTGAAGATGGAGATGGATATTTTTGAGTCTTGTTCGCATTTCTTCGAATAACTACCACTTGGAAGCTTCACTGAAGATGTTCCCCTCACTCCAGCCTTTAGACGAACCGAGCGGCGGGGATTTAAACGTAGCCATTGGGATAAAAGCGCTCGGTCACCACACCCGAGGTGCCCAAAGCTACAAAAGAAGTACAAACCAAGATGTGCTCCAACCTATGTCAAATACTTGACTAGTCAAATACTGGACTCGCAGGCTTGACTGGCTCTATTAACTGACCTAAAAACAAGGAAAGGTACTAGAAAGACTAAAGAAAGAAAGAGAGATAGATTGAATGCTCTCCTGTAACCTACTACTTCAAGGCCTACTTGTTTTATCCTCCTGTTATGCTTGTTATCCCCCTTTTGCTCTTGCTGTTGAGAGCGTTCCGTTCGTTCGGGCAAAAACTTCAACGGCCCTGAACTCACTCGTCTTGCACCTCCTATTAGGTTGCCTACCGCACTTCAGTCAGAACATCTACAGGATCCACTCCTTATGCGCTTGTGTACGGCATGGAAGCAGTCCTGCCGGTCGAGGTAGAAATCCCGTCACTGGCTACAGGGCGACCTACCTCTACTCTAAACAAGAGCCTTCGGGTACCAGACCAGCTGAAAAACGTAGTGCGTCAGGTTGTTTTGTTCTAACTGGAGCTACGAGGCCTCCCTCTAACCCCCTTTGTGGGCAAGAAGTCCCAATTGGATTAAAGACTAACATCGCCTGGCCTTCTTTTTCGGTTCATCTTGCCGTGCCTTAACTCGAGATGCCACCGGCAACATGGAACAGCTCTGGTCTTGCAGCTCGGCTCGGGTAGCCAGTTCCAGCTTGAGCAGCTCAGTCTTACGTTAGGGCAGCTGGGATTCCTGATGCTCGTAATAGAGATATAGATCAGGAGGATGAAGCAGGATAAGCAAAGAAAGCGTCGGTGGACATAGCAAACAAAGTCCCTGTATGGGGGATTCATACTACTATAGGCAGCGCAGAAGCAAGGGTAGCATAGGTAAAATATAGATAAGTACCAGAGCCTCCGGTAGCTATAGTTGCAGCACCTTCTTTCCTCGCATCCGGAACATCATCAACACGAGGGATCCAGGTACAGATCTGTACCTTCGTGATCGCCAGCATCAGGGGATTAAGTTCATAAAGGGAGATCAAAAGGCTACGCTCCTTTATCAAACCCCGTCTTCTTCATTAAAAAGGAGCTATTTAAGCATTCACAAACTAGAAGCTATGAGGACTTCCTTACTCAACTAGAATATGGATATCTTTTCTTTCCTTCTTGTTAGGACTAAGCATGAGCTTCCTTTCCTTGCCTGGTAGTTGAGCAAGCTACCTTCGAAACCTGGAATTCCGGTCCGAACCGGATAGAAAATTCCTTACGGGATAACATCTGATTGAATCCCTTCTGAATGCCTGCCTCTCATGAATTCCCTCCCGGAGACTGGAGTTGATCAACGGATACTGCTCAACCCTTAGTCACTGAACCGATTCCTATCTATGGTCGATTTTATTGGCCTGCCCCGGCGGACTCCTCCATCCACGGAATCCCCTGGCCTACCTTAATCCAGAGGGAATGAAACTATCCCAAAGAATAGAACTGGGATGGGAGAGGATGGGCATTGACAAATCTGTCTTGACTGGCTGTCATCCGGCTGGACGAGAAGAAGAGTTTTGGTTCTGTTACCGGTCTAGTGCGCTAGTGCCCACCTATGGTGCTGGACAAGGAAGAAAGCCCTTGTATTTTAAAGTAAAGCCTTTCACTTCATTGTTAAAGCTAAAGCCTACTGCTGATCTACGACCACTCGCAGCATTGACCGGAAATGTGGTATGGTAGACCAAAGAATAAGCTAAGCAGACAAGAAGAAATCCTTTCCCTCAGACCACATTAGCACTTAAGCTCATCACAGGAGAAGAAAGACTTAAACAAAAAAGGCGGTTGGGCGAGGTGCATCTAGAAAGGAAAATAAGTTTACCACATTGGAAGGGACTACTGGTAATCTATGATAAGGGCCCAGGCTTCTTCCTGAAGATATATATTAGGCGTTAAGATGATCACAACCTATGGAGACAAAGAAACGAGGAGGACAGGCCAAGCAGAGATGAAAGTAGAGAGCTAACCTAAACACAGGCAAGTGATTTCAAAGCAACATAGAAAAAAGAAGAATTTCAAGAAGGGGAAGATGCTTTCTTCGAAGAGGGAAGAGATGCGCTAGCTACTTGCTTTGTTAGAAAGGTAAGCGACTAGTTTACTGTTGAGAGGTAGCGAAGAGGACAGATAGGCTAAAGAGAGGTTAGCGTTAGCTAGTGTTAGAGAGCTTGCTGGATGAGAGCAGACTAGACTGACTTCCACTTCCATATTCCAGTTTACAGAAGGCTAATGGCTGGCTTGTTTGTCTAGTCCCACCTCTTCATCCTAAACTCTTAGTTTCATCCATACACAAGCATCCCCTTCTCTCTAACAAGCAAGTAAGCCAACTACCTTATCTCGTTAGCGAAGCTAGAGTACATGAGTAGACTGCTTTCTTTCAAATCAAATTGTATAGATTAAATACTTTTGGTCCCCTATCCCAAGTAAGTAGTTAAACCAAGCCTGTACGGATCGAGAAGGAAAGAAAATAAATGGATCTCTCCGATCCACGACCGGAAAACAAGGGTCGGGTACCCAAACGAAGATTGAAGGGTCAGCATTACTTCAAGAAAAGAAAGTGCAGCGGTCAGGGAGTATGCTAGTGTAAGGAAAGATGCGGAAAGAGGTGCGTAGCCTGTTTACTCTTGAGAGATGGATAGGACAGTAAAGTAGGCAAGCTGAAGGCGACAAGTCTTAAAGAGATGAGAGGGCCTTTCTAGAAACTTCAACTGTAGTTTAGGACCCCTCTTCTTAAGTACGAGTTAATGATTTAACAGCAGCTTTCAGGGCTGCTTCTCGGGCAAGTGGAGTTCAGTCAGCTAGAAGGCTTGGAGTGAATCCTGATGCGAGTGCAAGGGTGATTTCGGTCTTTTGCGAGTCCTTTTCCGGGCATAAAGTACAAGACAGTTGGTTCGTCCCCTTCCTCGCGGGTCAGGGTCCGTCTAGTCGTAAAGGGCAGAAATGGACTAAATGGCTTATAGAAAAGGCCCCGGTGGAGGTTAATCGGGAGAGACGTCGGGGAAGGAAGACCTTTGCTTGACCTCTGCCTGTAACTAGCACTACCAGCAGCTATGGCGACTACACCTACTCGGATTGGTTCGCTGCCGCTCGAACTTCCAACTGTCAGAATTCTGTCCTCGAAGCCCCGCATTAACGACCCAAGCCGGATACCTAAGAGCACTAGCTGCAGGAGCTAGCCTATAGGCCGTAGTTGGAACTTCCCTTTCCATAGCATCATAGGAAAAGGGATGCCCTGGCTCTTTACTCAAATCAACTGGAGCTCTTACCTCGAGCCCACACCCAGCCGGAAATAAAAACGAAAGATTCTAAATCACAAGAAGGGCCAGAAAAGCGATTTCTCGATGGTTACCGAAACCCGGGAGGGGAATAGTCACCGATCCGGACCTCAATCAACACTAGAAAAAGCCCTTGGGCAAGAGTTCAAGGGCGAGGAGAAGCGGGAGATACTGTGTAAAGTCTCGCTTCTCGACGTCTTCCTTTCACTTGCTTTCATTTAGTTGTGGTTGTCTCCTTTTCGAGCGTAAACCCTCTCCCTTTCGCGTACCCTGCAAATCCAGTAAGCGTAAGAAAGTCCCTGCTTGGCTTTGTTTTTGTAATCCTCCTTTTTGAAGGTCTGCAATCCTTTCTATGATCTGTAACCCGTGGTAGAAATGGGCAATGCAGATTATGGGGATGGACCTCCCTGAGGATCAGCGGAATGCTCCTTGGGGAAGTGTCTACTTTCCCTCTCTTCTTTTATTGTACTATTACCTGCGAGCCGGAGGATCGGATCGAGCGAATCGAACTCCTCGTGTTCGTGTGATTTGATTGATTTCCTTTCTCCCCGAGCCTTTTCTCCCCTCATATAACTGCAACTCTATTCATAGCCCTCGTAAAGAGAGCTATCTCTATCTACCTAGAGAAAGAAGCCCTTAAATCGAGTCAAAGACGAAGGAGAATGTCATCCCTCGCAGCAGCAGTTTCTCTTTCCCCCAAGCCCTATGTGCGGTAACTGAACTAGCCTTTTGTTCACTCCTCCGCAACTCTATTTCTTTTCCCATAGTCCGTAACAGCCCTTGTTATCAGGAGTCAAAGAAGTAATCCTTACCAGGTTAGCCCTGAGCGTGATGTGTGACTCCTTGTGTAACTCTACCTCCGCTGCTGGGTTGTCTGCCCTGCGGGTCTCCCTTGTTATAAATAAGCCCCCTGGCGTGGGTCCCCCTATATAATCGGTAAATAAATAAACCAATAGCCTGTATAATAAGTGAGAAAACCTCCCCTACGGTTAGTCTTTCTTATTTGCCTATTCTTCATCTTATCGGTCCGGGTACCGACATTTGATATGTCTATTGACTACTGTTTATAGTATCTGTATGTATTCCATGCTTTGAATACCGGTTAGCTTTCTTGAATACTGGTCAGCTACGTGTAGCTGGATTCGTTTCACTTCCTCCCCTGTATGAAGTATAAGTATTGGCATCTATTTCCCTCTCAGTAGCAGTTGCTGTGTCACTTCTCTTGATCGCGATTCACTTTGTTTACCTTCCCTTTCTCTCTAACCGCTAGCAGCGGTTGCACCTAGGCTTTAATCGGTATTGCCTCCTTTCCTTTTCGCTGCCTTGTAGGCTCTGACAAGACCTAGACTCGGTTACTCCTCTATTTGTTAATTTCCGTCCTCAGTGTGAAGTCTTGGGTTGAAAGTGCGTGCCCTTTGTTTACATGCGTAGTTTCGAACCAAAGCGTGCGATTGCCTTGGTTTGATTGTGCGATCCGTTTTCTTAAGTACTCCTTTCTTCGTGAAGTGGAACTAGATTTGATTTGGTTGTTTCATTATCCTTTCTCCAAGTCTCGCGCTTTGAAGTCGCCCTTGGACTCTTTATTTCGGTTTGAAGTGTAACGCTCCTCGACGTCGGGCGCATCTCCTTTTCTTGGTGAACCGTACTAGTCTTTTCTTTTCTTTGGTTTCGTAAGCATCCTCGAATTCTTGAGTAGAGGCGGTAAGGGAAGGAAAGCGGTGTTAAATCACTTGTGTTTAGCGAGCATGTAGTAGCAATCGGTAAGCAAGAAAGGTAGGTCGCAATCCGACACACATACATAGGAGGAGGGCTTATGGATTCGACCAAGCGTCTGATTCTCCGGTCGGTACATCTTTTTAGGATACCTGCAGCAGTGTTGATTCCCCTTTCAACAGTCAAGTCAATATCTCAAGCAAGAGGCACATCAACATCATCGTCTTATGGATCTGCTCGCCGAGCTTCGTATCTATCATCGGGTTTCAATGGGTCATTCTAAGCAATTAATTGGCTATGGATATGGAAGAGGATCGGCACCTTCTTTTGCTCTTTGTCTCCAATCTGCATTTTAGCTATACAAGCGGGTTGGGCACCAAAGGATCACTGATAAGGCGTACAGTCGTTAATCAATCGAACGAATTGAGCTACTAGTGCTGTCAAGAGAGTGAGTTGATTCAGGCGATCTCATTTATCTCAGGAGAGCACTCGCTTTCGATCACCTCCTTCTTTGGCCGAGCAAGAACCAGGAGATCAACCACTGCCTGCTCTAGCAGATAGGATAGAGAATGAACAAGCCATCCTGGGAAACCCCATTTATGTACAAAGATAGCTTGCTACTCTGCCTAGTCTTCCCTCGAAGAGAGCAGAGCAGTAGGCGCCCATGTAGATTTCGAACTTCTTTCCTTCCGTAAGATAAAGAAGTCAAGTAACTAAGGAACTATCACCCCGAAGTTCCCTTGTTCTCTGTCTTTCTTTGTCAGTACGGATGTTAGTGAGCAAAAAGCAGAATGTTGTAATGTACTATCAACTCGCAGGGCGTAGTGTTCGAAGGGGCCCCGCTTGTTAGTGGGGGAGTACGGCCCGATGCAAGCGGGGCGTTTGGGGGGATCTCCCTGCATCATCAGATGGGGGAGCCTGAGCGTATTATTCTTCTTCCTTTCCTTACTGTTCTTTGAGTGTAATAAGGCCTCCGGGATTCGTCGAAGGTTCTAAGAGAGAAGTAGATATTTGAATATATAGTAGTGCCTGCGTTCCCTTCGGAAACTGCCTAAGGTCAGTACGATTAAATGCTTAATCCTCGTAGCACTAGTTCGTAGGAACTCTAAGATCGATCAATCGAATGCGCAGATGGAATCCCCTGAGGATAGCCGGCTTATCCGGATAAAGAAAAAAATCCCTTAATATCAGTAAGTAGCAAGGACTTTTTCCCCTACGCTTGTTTTCTCCTAGAATTCGAAGTTTCGGAAAAGAGGTCGGTAAGAGGACCTAGTAATCCCTAGTAGGATAAATAGCTTAGTTACTCCCTGGGTGGGATAAGAAATTCGAATTAACCTGTCGATCCAGCTTGATTGATGAGCGGGACAAGCAGTTTATTCTTTACAAAAAGAATCAAAATCTCACGGTAGACATATTTATACAAGTTAGACTATTTGTTGGTTACAAAGCCTTCCAGAGGCTATTTCCATCCACGGACTTCTCTTTATGTGCAGAGCATCATGCTCTTATTCATGGAGGGAAACTAAGCATACATGATATGGCCATTCCTCCAGAGTGCCAAATCATGAGCAGATAATAATTTGCCATATTTATAAAGCTACGAATGACTACTTATCCATTCCAAGTTTGGACCAAGACCGGATGGTTCAACTTGGAGTTTCTGGCTCTCTGCATCAAGTGTCAAATGAACAAGAAAAACTTCGTTCGTTGGCAATCATCCAAACAGCAGAGTAAGCAGAGTAAATCATAGCTTGAGCTGCTTGTATCGTACCTTCACTTCACTCACAATTGAACAAAAGCGAACCTTTGCCGACCAACATACCCATCAATTTCTGACTAGCATAGAGTTTTCCTTATAGGTCTAGGATAGAGTCTAGGCGAGAGTAGAGTTGTTAGCTCTAGGGTGGAGAGGGCAACGCTCGGGGAGGGGTGTGCTCTCGTCCAGAGTCACTGTGCCCAAGCATGGTTTTCGAAAGGGCCGAGGTATTCTCAAACTAACAAAGGCTTTCAACGGGAACAAAAGCTAGGAGTTAGCAGATTTAGATAAAGCTTGCTCGTGGCTTTCCCTGCTCTTATCCATTCAAGGCCTTGCTTCAACACCAAACAATGAATAGAACCTCTATATTCAGATCTCGATGAAGAGAAAGTCTGCTACCCAACTCTGCCAAGTTGCGATCTGATACCAGCCTGAAAGTGGCAAGGATTAGCTCTGATACCAATTGTCACAGCCTTACAGTCTTGCCTTAATTTGCTTTTCAAACGTCGGAGTTTTCGTCAAAATGAGTTTCGGCACTTGAGGTTATGTAGCATTGCCTTGCCTCAGCTGCAGGGTTGAGACCAGCTTGCACCTACTACAACCAGACTAAGCCTCTTCACTTAAGGTTTTCCCATACCTTCACCTTAAGCTACAACTGTTAGATTGAAACCAAGTTCAACATAACTAGTTTTCCTAACACTAGGCACATGTCCAACCATGGCATTGAAAAAATCCCAACACTATTGAAACACTTAGTCAATATTTAACAAAACTTAGCCATTCATAATAATGCAAGGATCAGTAACATCCAACAAACACAAAGAGACGACAACACAGAAGTGCCTGTCCTTGATTAGGAATAAGAATGTGACAAGGTTACAAGAAGGGAGTGCGGTCTCTTTCCCGCAGCTCTATTACAGATGTACAATGAAACAAGGTGATACTGCTTGTTTCCTATTTCCTATCAATTTGCACAATCCAACCCTTGAAGCAGGCGTAGGCCTTTCTCCTATAGGTCCCGTTCTTTTCACTAGTTCACTCAGCCAACGCCCAAGCGGTTCAATGTGCCATCCCCAGACTTAGCACAATTCAGAACACTTGTTCGCCCTTGCCAAAATGCACCAATCTTTCTTTCGATATTTTCTCAGAACTCGCTTCGGAGCCTACTCTATTTTTCTCATCTGTGGCATGCCCATTCTCTCCCATGTCGATTTAGTCCCATGGTTCATCACTGAACTCTTTTCTAATCATGCTTCATTTTCTTGTCTAAGATTAAGATCAATTCCCTCTCTCCCCTTTTCTTCTACGCCTCCCTTTCTTCTTACCCTCTTGTTGAATTCCCATTTGGCTATTCCCTCAACGAGGGGAACTTTCGAACTTCTTCCCCTATTCTTTTTACAAGAGAATTCCCCTTAGTCCCTCGCCTGCTAATCTTTTCTCTTTACCCGGCTTCTTTCATAAGATTTCACTACGGGTCTTTCGAGGCCGAACCTTTCCCAAGGAGATTACCTTCCCAGAACAGAACCCTGTGACTCGTCAAGTCCAGGAACAGAACCTTTTGACTCATCAAGTCCTGGAACAGAACCCTTGGCCTCAAAGGCCTCTCTTTCACAACTATGAGGAACTCTTGTTTTTGTCCCTTCACTCCTTCCAAGAACGTAACCTTTTGACTCATCAACTACAGGAAAAGCACTTACAGGAATGGAACCTTCTGACTCATCAAGTCCAGGAACATAACCTAAGGCCTCATCGGCTATAATAACGTCATCACACCGCATACTCGCTAAACGCGATCCCACTGAAGCAGTCGCATCCTACTCTATGTCCGGGCAGCTGTTGGATTGCATTGTGCATTGTAACAGCAGTTCGTAGGCACCCGGAAACGCTAAATGCAACTCTCCAATAGGATGTAAGATTTTCATTCCCCTCTTGGACCTCTTTCTTGATGCGTATTCCGCCGCCCTTTCAAAAGGTTCTTTTCTTTCTGACTCGATGACTTCTTCATCTTCTTCTTCCCCTCACCTCAAAAACTCGATTCTATATCTTCTTCTTCACGAACCGAGACAGCTGGTATTAGGATTATTAGTCTTCCAAAAGAAAGGAAGATGGGGTATTCTCAGCCTTACTGACGAGACGAGGAGATTCATCTTCTTCTGAACGTTATTGAGGAACGAGAGGAGGCCGTAACGATTCAATCTTTCGTCGATTCAGCTGCCTCTCTGAAGTCGATTCAGTCCTCCCATTTCTATTCTGTAGTAGTTCTGGCTGTTCAAATTCATCGATTGGCCCAGAAGTGAAAAGGGAATGCTAACGAACTCCCTCCCAAGATCTTAGTTATACTCGATAGTGGTCAAAACTCTATTCTCGGATCTCTGATGGGTCGAGGGTCCGAAGGAGGGTCAAGATGGACGAAGTGTTGAGCCCGGCTATTAGAACAGGACTCAACGGGCGTGATATGGAGGACATAATCGATCTGGTCCGACTTGGGTAGGCAACCTCATTCACTCAGTACCGAAGGCAAGGGAGAACTTGTCCTTCGGATTTCATCCTCATCATCTCCAGTGATGATTAAGTCATCCACATACACTAGCACTATTGCTAGTTTACCTTCTTGGAACTTCACGAATAGGCTGGAGTCCGCAGGTGCAACTGAGAATCCGCTTTGCACTAGAAATTCAGCGATCTTGCCGTACCACGCCCTTGGTGCTTGCTTGAGGCCATACAATGCCTTCTTTAGTTTACAGACGTAATCTTTCGGCCTTTGACTTTCGAATCCCCTTGGTTGCTCCATGTAAATATCTCGATCAATTTCTCCAGAAGGCATTCTTTACGTCCATCTGCCATAGCCTCCAAGACTTGCTCGCTGAGAGTGCTAACTCGCACCGTTGTGATTTTTGCTACTGGACTAAATGTCTCATCATAGTCCAGCCCATATTGTTGCGAGAACCCTCGAGCCACTAGTCGAGCCTTGTACCTTTCTATCGATCCATCGGGGCGAGTCTTGACCTTGTACACCCATTTGCATGATATCGGCTTCTGGGTTTCGGAACTAGTTCCCAAGTCTGATTCTGGTCTAGTGCTTTAATCTCTTCCTCCATTGCCTTCTGCCACTCTTTGCCTCGGGATGCTTCTTCAAACATTGTTGGCTCCTTCACGCTCTCTTCTTCAGCCAAGGCAGCATCCACTCGGGTTAGGCTTCCTCGGCCTGGTAGACCTCCTGAGCAGAGGGTTGTCTTCATCGACCTCTTGTTGACTGGGGCGAACCTCTTCTGGACTGCTTGGATGCACTCCGGTTTGCCATGGTCTCGTAGATTTTTCTGGCGTGCTAGACGGACTAGGCTCTTGCTCACCATCGCCTATTGTAGACATCGGCTCCTTAGTTGAATCAGGAGATTCTTCTCCTTCTCCCATCTCCCCCAGTTTCTCATGCAATCCATCTTCTAAATCTTCAGAGTTCGTCCACCTTTTGCGGCGACCACCATGATGAAGCTTCATCAAATACAACATTCCTTGATGTATGGCAGCGACCGGTTGTAGGGTCGCAACATTTCCACCCTTTTCTCTCACTACTGTAGCCCACAAAGATGCAACGAATTGCCTTCTTATCGAACTTGCTACGCAAGTGATCTGGCACAAACACATAGCATACACATCCGAAGACTCGAAAGTGACTCACCGTGGGCGGTCTGGTCCACAACTTCTCATAGGGTGAGACAAAGCCGAGCTTTGCCTGGGGTAGCCTATTGATCACATAAGCTGCCACTCTGTCCAGAATCGACTAGGCACATTCTTTGCATGTAGCATACTCCGACAAATCTCAGCAAGGTGTCGGTTCTTCCTTTCAGCAACGCCGTTTTGTTGTGGAGTGCCTGGGCAGGTCAACAGGCGTCGGATTCTACACTCCTTTAGATAGGCTGAGAATTCATCCGACGTATACTCTCCACCATTATCCGTTCGTAAGCATCGAATCTTTTTACCGAACTCACTTTCGACCTTCTCACGAAATTCTTTCCATTTTGATTTTCTGACTTCTCTTTCATAAAGTCTACCCAGACATACCTGTTTCAGTCGTCGATGAAGGTCACCATGTAGCGCATGCCGCTGATTGATGCTTGTTTTACCCGCCCAAACACATCCGAGTGGACGAGCTCAAAGGGCTCTTTAGCTCTGAACTTTGACTCCTCGTATGGTAATTGATGCGCTTTGCCATACTGACACCCTGCACAAATTACGTCTCCTCGAACTTCTAGCTGGGGAAGACCCTTGAGCATAGCCTTCTTCATCATTATCTTCAGCTTATGATAACTCACGTGCCCCAAGCGAGCATGCCAGAGATCTGCAGTCTCATTTTTTCGAGTCTTATCTACGTAAGCCGATTCGGCTGACATTACGTAGATCGACTCCATGTGCCTGCTTCGCTATAGGAAGCTCTTGGGAAGCTTCTTGCCTTAACTATGGAAATGGAATAAGAAAGCCTCGAACCATGAAAAACTTTCTCAATTGACTATATGTCTGTATGGAAAATGCTCCTTTCTGGCCCTTGTGGGTGGGGTCGTCTGAGTTTTTGCCATCGAATGAGACTACTAAAGTTAACATGCCAGGATGTGAATTCCTCTATTTATCTTCTCCTATTACGGACTTCCTCTAGAGCTTGGGATTAGCGTTTCGCTAGTACATACTCAGCAGCCGGCACTGCTACTTAAAGCGGCAAGCGCTTTCCTTAATAATCTTCTTTGTTGATAGCCATATTCCGTTCGTGGGAGGGACAGAAAGACTTCATCACTTCTAGGCAGGCTAAAATGCTTACCGATACCTAAATTCAGCTTGTCCCTCTAATTCTCATTTCAAGGAAAGTCTTCTTTGAGCTAGCCAGTGCCGGTCTTTCTTTCTTACTAAAGTCTGGGCCTAATCCTAAAGTAGGCAGTCCGAAGTCAGCAAAGCTTGAGTGAGAAGAGCGAAGCAAAGGAGGTGAAAGGGCTAGGGTTGGCAAGCTTCAACTTGATCTTTATTCATAAGAATAGGGTTCATTAAAGACTCGAAAGATGAAAAATGCGTTCCATCCGGCTAGAAGAGCGAAGGCTCAAAAGAAGATCAAAGCCAAAACCTTACTTTATTCTATAGGGAGGGCGGGTAGGAAATGCCAGCAGAGAGCGAAATGCTTGAGCTGACGGTTCTTGTCTTGCTCTATCCATAGAAGAGAAGTTCTTGGAATGCTAATCACAGCGATTGACTTCGCTAGCAAAACTGGCTAAGGCAAAAGAAGTCAGAAAGCAAAGAGAGGAAAGCCAGAGTAGACATTTTTGGTGAGTGTAAGTATCCTGCTTTTTCATTCACGATTTTCTCTTTTATGCAGCTTTTTTTTTGCTTATTGATTATTGCGTCGAGCAAGCTTTAAAGAAAGACTAAAGAAGGTGGACAACGGATGGCGCTATAGCTATCCGATTAGTCTGGCTTGGAGAAAGATCTTGTCTTGACCCGAGGAAAGAGAAGTTTCTGGGAGCTGAGAGGTCAGGTCAAGGTGATCAGGTGAAGAGCGGCTCTGAGAAGAGTACTAGACATATCAAGGGATTACAGACTGGGTATTAGGAATTCTTAGTACCCCAACCTGCTCATATCATTTAGTAGTGTCAAGCCGGAGAGATAGGCAGACTCCGGGGATCACTAAGCTGGCCCAACCAGATAGACGTAATCGCAACAATAATGGTTTCACACTTCGTTCGAGTTGAATGAGAGGTTTGAAGAACATAGAAATTTGAAAAAAGGTATTAATGGGTAAGGCTATTCTACCTTTCTAGCTCCTTAGCCCTACCTCTCCTACTTGCGTATACAAGGCCACCCCTACTCGGTCAGCGGAGAACCAGAATGATACCTGCATATCCTCTAATTAGGAGAAACATGAGTTTATCTATCCGGATAGGCCCTTACCTATGATGGGCCACTTAGTGCCAACAATGGTTCTATTTTCATTGGGTTAGCCCTATCAATAGACTTGAGGAGACCGCTTTGGCTGATTAACCTCGCCCCAGCCTCCTCGCTCAGGTAGCTCACTCAGAACTCAAAGTCTTGAAAGAGAAAGGAGCTCCAGTTCTTCCCGATGGCCCACTCTTCCAACTCCAACTATTGAACAGAGCGAACGAAGGACAAGGAAATAGATCGGAAAGAAAAGAAAAGGGAGTACGAGGCCAAGTCGAAGTGCCGATCGACCAAATCGAAGCGACGAAAGGGGTACGGCTCCATTAAGGGTTTTGCTTTTCTTTTTCTTGGTTTATTGGTTCTGCGTGGTTTGTTTGGCTACAGGGACTGTCACCTGTAGGAACAGCAACTACCTAGCTCAAGAGTAGTCGAACGCTCTGACTCGGGCGATTCTCCTGAATCTCCCTTTTCCTACTTTCTTCCAGATCTCATTGGTTAACAAACAACTTGTTCAACAGGGCTTTCTTGTCCACTTGTCCAAACCAACCCATTCATTTCAGCTCTCGCAAAAGATACACTCAGAAAGGCAACTCCGTAACTGACTTAAGGCACCAAAGAAAATCGTAGCGCCGATAGACGCGGAGATGCGGTAGTTACGGATACAACAAGTAAGTCAATTCGTAGCAGTAAATACAAATAGAAGAAACGACCAAGTCGGAGTGAAACGAAGACGCGGTAGTTCGTAGTTCAAAAGTCAAATAGAGACAGCATAGCTTGTTTCTGCTTGATAGTTGTCCATGGAGAAAAAAGAGAAATTCCCTACAAGCTTTCTATAGCTATGGAGAACTAGAAAAAAACCCACAGCCTCGAAAGCGACAGAAAGAAAGGATTATTTTCTTTTCCGGCCTAAGAATGCGATATAACAAAAAAAAAGGGCGAAGCTGACTCGACCAGCAGGGCGAAGCTGACCTCGAATTCGTTGCTTTCATATGCTTCCCAGCCTCAACACCCTAACCCGGCACCCTAGCTGGCTTGCTTGACAGACGGGTTCTTCCTGACCGGCTTTCCTGTCCATGACGTGTTCTGCATTCGGTTACGAACCTCTTTCCGCCGTTCCACTCTTCCCACTTTCTCTATTTCCCTTCCTTCCTTTGCTTTTAGTGTACTAAGTCCTGTAAGCTTCTTTATTTATCTTCCTGACTAAGTCTAAGCATAGTCCCTTAACCAGCCTCTTAGCTCTTAAGGTGCTTAGCTTCCCCTATCAGTAGGAGTTTCCTTCTCTCTTTTATCTCCTCTGTGCATGAGGAAGACAGCAGCACATCTTTTATCCGATTGTCTTCTTGCTTTCTTGTTTAGATGCCTAAATCCTGGTATTAGAAGGGATTAGACTGCATTAGAAGTAGCCATCTGTTCCTCTCCGTCTATCCCGTTTTGACTTCCTATCCGAAGGGATAGGTAGTTCCCGTAGTTTCCAGTATCCCGGTATCCCGGTGGTTATAGAGCAGCAGACGAAGACGATATTCTTTTTATTGTCTTATTTCTCGTCTGATCTATAGGGATAGAGGAAGCAAGGCAAAGACAGATAAGAATGGTATTCTCTCCCTAGGCCGTGGTAGCCTTACTCGCGCTTCTGGCCCATAAGCTCTCCGTCGATTAGAATATTTCTTTCCTGCTCTTAGGACTGCCCTTGACCTATCCTATCCAGCTAGTAGTCCTCCCCCAGCCGAGCTAGTCTTCTTACTTTCCTATTCTAGTCGTTTTCTTTCTTAGTAGCGGACTCTCTTCTGCGATCTGTCTTCTTTCCTTTGGGATTGGATCTTGCTCTTAGACGAAGAGCGTGAGATAAAGACAGAACAGAATAGATTATATGGGCAGCTAGGCCCAGAGCGTAGTATAGAGAAGAAAGATTCTATGACAACCATTCCCTTCCTTCCTTACTGTGCTTGTAGTTTCATAAGCACTCACAGGCCCAATGCGATCTTTCCGCTGTTCCGCTATCCGCTGCATTGACTCTGAATGTGATCTACGGGCTTCAAACAGGCATAGCCAGAACGAAAGTATGAAGACTAGCCCGAGGTCCTGGAATAAGGAATTTCATAGATAGAGAGATCATCCTACCGGTTGAGTTATTGAGCTTTCTCTGCCTAGGCGTGGGTAGGTCTTTGTCAGACCAAGTGATGGACAGCCATACCATAATAGGCCAACAGGAGCTGATTCGATTGTCTTTCCTTTTAGGTAATTCCTGAGTGAAGGGCAGAGGCAGACTGAGCACCAACTTTCTCTCATTCGGGAGACGAGGACCAAGCAATTCCATCAACATGAGACTAGTCAATCAAAGCCAGTCAGTCTGATCTTTGTAACATGGTCCCATTGCCTTTGCTTAGCGGGCATCTCTATCCTTTTGATCATTCCTCTTTCCCGGCACACTTTCTATATCTCCTTTTTCTAGTGGGTCTTTCCGTTCTCATAATCTAAGGAAGGTCTTTATAGCATCTGTTTGATTTATCTCCAATCCTTAGAAATAACATCCTTAGAGATTACTTATAAGAAGTATGAGAATGAAAAAGCGATTTCACTGACAACTTTTCTTTCTCTCCTTATGTGTGATGTGAACTAAGTTCAACTCCAAATCCCTTACTTTGAGCAGGTTTTGTTTTCACTTCACGATTAGACTCAGACCCTCGGGTTGTCCTTCGGTTCACTGATTTTCATAGTTTAGACGGCCAGTCTCTTTTTTCTTTTTCAAGTTGGGCCAGACCCAAGCTTTCTGAGATTAGCTGATCCCGACCCATTGCTATCAAAAGCCAATAGGGCTATCTGAATTGAACTCTGTAGGACTTTCGGGTTGGATTGGTTTTCGTAATGCTACTTTGGACAAGTCAATACTTTCCCACCTTACCAGTAAATAAGGGCTTTGATCTCAATACCAGGCTTTGATTTGGAGGCGGTAGGAGACTTGACAAAAGGAGACTTTCGACTAGCCTATTTATTTAAAAGGTAAGGCTGGGACGAGGAAAGAAGAAGCAGTCAGATCCTTTCTAGCCAATCGTCAGACTAGGATTTCTTCTCTATTGCCCTGTGCACGAGGGAAGAACCTGAAAGAAAGAGGACTCCCACTTCAGACTTGCAATCGAGGGCAGGTAGAAACGGAAGGCGCTACCTTACCAACGGAACCCGCCCATCTCTAGTAAACGGACGAACTAGACTGCTGTTTGGGATGAATTCCCCTTTGAGAAGGAGATTTGTCCTACTTTCCCTTAATCGGTACCTCTTTCTTAGAGCTAGTCACCTTGTATTATTAATAGTTCCGCTTTCATTTGAATCGTCAGATACTTTTTCAAGGATCGGACCCAAGGCTTCTTTTATAAAAGTGAATAGGTCTGATTCACCAGCCAAGGTTTCAGTTGACGCAGAATCCCCCTTTGGAGAAGTAGAACCCTTCACCCCGGACCCAGACCGGCGAGTCAAAGTACGAGATTCAAGGCTTCGCTTTTGGCGAGTAATCCCACCTATATTGTTGAAATACTATTCTAGGGCGCAAGACAAAGATAGATGAGGAGGTGCCCTCTATTCCCTTTCTTTTTCATCTTCTCCTCGAATTTGCAGGGTCCCCCTTTCTTCTTTCTTTCTACGGAATTCTATTCCAGACTCACAGACACGTCATGAGTAGAAAGCACGGGGCTACCTCTTTTCGCGGGTTCATTCAGCAGGCCAGTTTGAGAAATGGAATTCGTTGGGTGAACCTCAAACCTTTCAAGTCGTTTTCTTCGTGGTAGGTACGTGAGAGCGGGGCCCTTTGTTCTATTCAATCCAATGGGTGGCTGGCAAAGGGGGAAGGGAAGCGGGCTGTTGGCTGTAAATGGGTCTCACATCTGCATTCAAAGCAGATGGAACTGAAAGTCACTCGACCTGAGGGAGAAGAACTGAAGAAAGGCCGCAGGGGCTCGTCTTGTGGCCAAGGGGTTTGCCCAAGCATATGGGATAGACTACTTGGAAACCTTTGCTCTGGTAGCAAAACGAAACTCCATAATCGTTTTTTTTTTCTTTCAGTTGCTGCTAAAAAGGATGGTCTCTACACCAATTTGACGTTAAGAATGCTTTCCTGCATGGTGACCTCACAGAAGAAGTCTACATGGCGCCACCAGGATTCACGGCTCCAGGTGAGGAAGGTCAAATTGCCGATTGAAGAAAGCGATTTATGGCTTGAAGCAGTCACCACGTGATTGCTTCGAAAGATTATTAGAGGCAATGGTGGAGATTGGCTTTTCAAGAAGTAATGCTGACCGTTCAATGTTCAAAAGCATGGTGGACGAGTTACCATTCTTTTTGTGTACGTGGATTATATTGTTGTGGTAAGAGGAGATGATGTTGAGACTATTGAGGCTCTCAAACATCACCTAAAACAAAACTTCAGAAGGATCTTGGTCCCTTGAAAGACTTCCTTGGAATTGAGCTTTATCCAAAAAAGGAATATGAAACAAAAAGAGGAAGGTTCTTCTGGACCTTCAACAATAAAGGGGCAAACTTGGAGTTAGACCGATCTTCACACCTATGGAGCAAAACCACGGACAACAAGCTGATGAGAGTGACCCCCTTTAAAATCCAGGCATGTATCAGAGACTTGTTGGGAAACTTTTTATAAAAACCGTCACTCGACCGGACTTCTCATTTGCGGTTGGAGTCGTTAGCCAGTTCATGCATGCTCCTCGAGCTCCACATTGGGGGCAGTCTTTCGGATTTTTAGGTACCTAAAATCCGCCCCTGGCCGTGGGATCCTCTATGCACCCAACGGCCACCTTCGTGTCTCTGCCCTTTCTGATGCTGACTGGGCCGGATCTCCATCAGATAAGAGATCAACCTCCGGATATTTTATATTTGTTGGGGGTAACCTGAACCTGGTGACGTGGAAGAGTCAAAAGCAAGCAGTTGTTGCTCGATCAAGCGCGGAAGCCGAGTACAGACGATGGCTCATGCATTCTGTGAGCTTGTCTGGTTGAGGACCTTGATGACCGAGATAGGTCTATGGGTTGATGAGCCCATGCTCAACCATTGCGAGTTTCAGGCAGCCATCCATATCTCGTCCAATCCAGTTTTCCACGAGAGGACGAAACACATTGATTGAAGTCGACTGTCATTTCATCAGGACACCATTCGTGCGTTCAGAAGATCCGCTAGCAAATGTGTTTCCCAGGGCGCTGGGAAAAAATGGTTTAATGGTTTTATTAGCAAGCTTGGGATGATTGATATCTATTCCACAGCTTTCGGTTCTGTTTCCTATCTAGTATCCGAACCATTTTCATTGTATTTTGCTGTTTAGTGATCAGTTTCCACGGAGTTTCAAGTTGGGGCATCCAGAGGTGCTCTTTCTGGCTTCGATGTCGTTTCCGAGCATCTTTCTGACAGCCTATAATAATATATAAATAATAATGAATTTTCCGATTCTTTGTCTATTCGACTAAAGGGGTTCTAAGTGGCTTAGCAAGGTGGATTTTCGGGCAGTATTAGCAAAGAGGCATTCCCGCTCCACAGCAGGTCCCGAAACGAAAGGGTTAGCGGGGCTGATCAATCCGCAGAAGCGGATAGCGATTTGCGATGAGACAGTTTGCGTCTTCTTCTGCTACATTCAATAGTTGGATGTACACTTCGAGTTGCCTTATGAGAGTTCACTGATTAGATTGCTCTTTAGGAACTGATCAATTGGAGCTTCCGTTCATAACGAGATTGAACTTCCCAAGCAGACTTTCTATGTCTTGTGTCTATCACGACCTTTATCATATACGTATGCAAGTAGCTAAATTGGCCGGGCCCTACTGATGAATGAAAGAAAGGCACTACTATATTCCCCCTGTTCTTACGGAGGAAGAAAGTCTCCGTCGGGTTAAAAGATTGAACCATCCTATCTTAATTCCTTTCGACGGGTGCTATTCGTCCTATTCCCGCGTTAATAGCGTGGGAGAAAGTACGATGCCGTGGCTTTATACTTTAGGTTACCTTAACCTTCCCCACCTTTCCTTCGTTTTTTTTTTTAAGCCAGCCCATTATAAGGTTACGGAAGTTGATTCAATGCGGCTTCTTTCTTCTTTTTCCCCTTTTTGGGGTAGTTATTCATTCTTTCTCCCTCCAACTGAGTCATTTTTCGTGGACTTCAGTATCAGTTGTTGTAAATTCTGGATGAGAGGGGGATTTTCTCAAAAAAGGGGATATACTAAAGTGGCGGAGCCTCGCCGCATCTTCAAGGCCGAAGGGTGTGGTCTTTGCTTGCTTGACCAGATGATTTCATCAAAACGAAGGCAGGTTAGGCTGCTATTGTAACTTGATGTTCGAAGGTGGATCTGGTTTCAGCTGGAATCGTTGTTCCAGTTTCCTTTGATTCTACAGATGGTGAGTGTCCAAGGTCTGTTGACGAATGAAAGTAAAGTGATGAAGACTTCTCGCCCGACCCCAGGGCGGTGGGTGGGGTAGGAACGCTCGCCTGGCGTTATACCAAAGATAGGCCTTGCTTGCGAGGAGGTACTTCGCTGCACTGGTTCTTATGACCGTAAATAGGGGAAGCTAACCTCCAACTAGAGCTACAAGTACATGAAGAAGGTAAATGGCAGTCCTCACAAGAAGAGAGAAGAGACTCTTTCTTCTCCTCAGCTCGTCGACCAGCTGCCCATCTTATCCATTCTTATCTAGCCTAGCGTGCTCTAACACTAAAAGCAAGTAACACGTTTCAGGTTTTTATTCCCGAACCCCCGTAGTTACACTTCCAACTCTTAGGTCGGAATTTAGGTTTATTCTCCGTCCTTCCGTAGAATTTTCGTAAGTGATCACTGAACCTTCGATCCTTTAGGAAATGATAGAAGACTCCCAAAATGGAGAGGGGTACCTTCAATGCCCTCTGTTAGCTCAATCAATAAGGGATGCCGCTTTCTCATTGGCCCTATTGCTAGCTGCTAGATCAGACTAGTTAGACGATGCGGACGTTCTCTCTTGAGTCTGCGCAGTCTGGTGCTTCTATCTCCCCCAGTTCTTTTGCTTTCGCCTTCGTCCTACCCCCTTGATTCTAGGGGGAGCTGCCCCTGTGTCTTCGGAGCTAAGCTAAAAGAAAAGTGGGCTTTTTGTTTTAAAGGATAGAACTGGGTCCCCCTTTCCTTGTACTGAAAGTGTTATAAGGCTAGTTAATCTAGTTTTTCTATTCCAGGACACCCTGGGGCTAGCTGCCCAAAAGCAGGATTAAGTTCTCGAGACTCTATCCCTACGGTTGTTCTCTCCGAGGTTAAGAAATCCAATATAAAGGAAAAGAGAGATGGAGGGATGCCCAAGCCTGGAGTGCCAAGTTTCAGCAGACGCACACGAGGAATGAAGAGCTGTAGGTGACCTTGGAGAAGAAGAAAGAGCAACTTGAAAAGGGTATAAGCCATTGTTACTGCGCCCGCGGAAGCATACGCATTTTTTTTTCTTGTCCTGAATGACCAGTTCATTGGCATCGAAAGTTAGAACGCATTTGTTATCCTTAGCAAACTTCTGAACAGAGATGAGATTTTTAGAGGGCGGAGGCACATAAAGAACATATTGAAGTAAAAAGGTGGAACATAGAGTTGGGAGAATGGCATTACCAGTATTTTGAATTGGAAGAGATTTTGTCCATTGCCCCCTGCCACTGTATTAGACCCTTGATATGGAGAGAAGCTGCTATCAATAGAAGGTGGGTGGAAGAGTTTATATAGACAGCTCGACAGTAACGGACTTCAACTCAGAATTTATAGAAATGGATAAAAAGTTCATTGATGGGACTGCATACTCAGAAAAGGACAACTAGAAGACCGTGGTATGGTATGTGATGGGGAAGAGGCCCTATTTTCAGTCCGTAGTTTCCGGGATTGTTTCAACTTAAGATTGTGATTGATCAGGTGATAAGTAATGTTATGAGGGTACCACGACTTAAGCGCTAGGTCTGGCCTAGTCTACTTGAAAGAAAGGTTGGAGTGTCTCAGTTCTTCTATTCCTACTCTGTCTCCTTCTCTATATTAATTCCCAAGGTCGGTGGGTCTCATAGCAAACCAGTCGTTCATCTTGCTTGAGTTGGTGGTAAGTGAGTGTCAAGGTAGGGTTCCGCCGGCTTATTCCTGTTACGTGAGTCGAGTCGGGTAAGCGAAATGAGGATCTTCATATATAGAGAGATCCCCTTTTCTACGCAATCTGGAGAGAAAGAAGAAGATTGGTACCTTCGTCTTCTGGTTACTGGTTCGGGCATCTATGGAAAGAGGAAACCTTCTGCGTTGTCTAGTAAGCTGCCAATTTATCATAAAGAAAGATAGTGCGATCGGGTCAGACTTCAAAGGTGAAGTCAAATGCCGATCTTCAAGCTCCTAGATTAGAAGTGAAAAAAGAAATGCAATTGAAAAAGGAAATGAAATATTGAATAGGAAATTAATAGGGGGAAAGCTTTGAAAACTTCCACCTTAAGGGAGGTTATTCTAGTAACGTTCACGCACGCAGAGCGAAGCGAAGGTCTTTCTAAGGACTTAATAAGCGAGAAGGCACAAAAGCTTTTTCTCTGTAGCTCGGTCGTCGTGGCCCAGGTCAATGAAGTAAATCTCCCCATTTGGTCTCTACATTTTCATAATTTGATCATGGAAAATTTTGTACCCCACTGTCTTATCCAGAACCTTAACTATAAAAGACTTCCTCCATGTTGATAAATTCTCCTTTTCCCATTAATGTTGATCACAGGGGGACAATTCGAAGGGCCCTGGTTATGGATCTGCTGCTCATCTTCTTCCCACTCGTCTGATTCAAAGCCTTCAGACTCCGGTTCCGAGATCTCAAGATAGCATGAGCCCTTGTGCTGTACCTGCATGAGAACATCACAAAAGGACAGTGGTTGATTACCGTCTTCCTTTGATCGCTTCCATGGTCCGGGACTCTTCCCAGGGTCCGTAGGTAGCTCACAAAGGGCGCCATTAACTGTTTCAGTCGTCACAGAGGTCGCCATTCCTTAGCCCCTCATCGGTTGTTAGGCATTTGTCACTTCTTCTATTTCATTTCCATAGCGATTCACTCAACATAGAAAAGCAACTAGAGCAGAGCTAGTATCCGGCCTAAAGCTCTTGAACTAGAGGAGGGGTCTAGCATACTGAAACATAAATGTAGCTATAAAGCCTTTTTGAGCATCTTCCTTGCGGTCTCCTATATCAGAACTTTTTCACTTTTCTTTTCTATCGAAAAATTTCCATAGATCGAAAGTGATTCCAGGCTTAGTGCTTCCGCCTATCCGGCAGCCGTTACCAGCTGTTCACCACTCCTCCCTTCTTGCCTATTTCGCTAGCATGACTCCTCTCTAAAGTTTCATTCAAGTCCTTAGTCCCACATAAAGCCATTTTTATAGACTTTTGACAGGTGAACTACTTCCTATTCGATTGCTTTAACAAAAGCCCTCTTACTAAATCCAATCGGCCAATATTGGATAGACCCTTGCTACAGATCAGAAGAGCGCATACCAATTGAAAAGAAAGGAAGCGATAGAGTACGACAGATTCACCGAAGAGCTGCTACAGAAGAGAAAGAGCTACGCCAGTATACTAACTTTAGTGATTAACCTCTCATATATAACGTATAATGACTCTCCCCTAAAAAAAAATGTGAAACCGGGTGTTACGTTTTGTTTTAGTCTTTTCTTTTATTTGAAATACAAAAATGAGCGGTAGCTGGGCTGGATCTTCTAAATTCATTAGGGGTGGTGGAGCGAGCTGGATTTTGTAGCTGGAATCAATCCCTCGCTTGGTCAGCGCTGGAATTCTTCCAGCTATACGGACATTTTAGTCTAGTAAGAACCCCCTAAGTAATCCCATAGGTACTAAAGGGAAAAAAAACTCCCCATAAAAGCTAGGTTTATAAAATGCAATTTGAATCATACTATTAAGATCAGAGGAGTACATCATACGAGAAATATGAAACCAAAGAAAGGGAATATAAGAATATGAGGAGACTACATATGAGTCTTTTGAAGTAAACCCATACAAATGGAATACAGAAAGGGAATACGGCAAACAGGAAATGCGGTAGACGAAGGAGCTGTTTAACAGAAAGAACGGTAAACCAGAGTAGCAACAGCATGGGCGGTGAGAGCGGATCGGATACCATGAATATTTTTTGAGAAGAAAAAAAAATACACTAATACAGATGCGGAAATTCAGACATATGCCATAAAGTCAACCATGACTGAAGACAGGGTAAACGAGGGAGCTCTTGCTCCAGTTGGAGTTTTTGATGAGGAGGAATGGAGACTTCAATCTCCTTCTCCTGTGCCAATTCCATTTCTTTGACTATGTTCATCTTGTCCATCAGCCTTTGTTCTTTTATCCGGATCTTGGTTTGAAGAATCTCTAGTTGTGTTTTCAGTTCCATAACTGCATCCTCTATCACTTTAGCATCATTTCAAAGTCTGGATATCTCTTCCCCTCCCTTTTGTCGGTGCTCCGCAATACCTTTCAATTCTTGTGAACATTCTGCCTCTTCCCTTCGCGTACTCGTATGTCCTTTTCCCACTCCCCTCCCCCTTCTTTAGTAGCAATGTTCACTACTGCCGCTGTTGCGGAGCACTCGCCCGTAGGTTTTAAGACATCGGTACGATTGTAAGATGTTATAACTCATAAGGCAATGATAGGGAGTACTATTAACAACCATCTCGCTCGCTGGTCTTTTCGACCGTATTATCGACCACGATCTAATCCCGCCCGCATTCGGGATCGGGCGGAGGCCAACAATCAGTAGGGCAATAGCATAGCTATTATTGACCTGACCCCTCTCACTTAAAGGAAGGCCTACTTTCTTCAAGATACGAAACGAGCAGCCGGAAACGGTTGTCCCTATTGTATTTTAGATGGAGTCATCAACGGGGCTAAGAATCTTACCTTTACTTAGAGAGGGGCAGCGGTACCACGCTCTTCCGTGCTCGTAGGTTGACTCCCCTATGCATCCCGACTAAGGTCTCACAAACGTGCACTTCCCTTCCAGCCGCTTCACTAATGTGAATAGGTTATAAAGAAGGGTGGGTTGGTTATATACTCTTATGCGCGTTCCTTCTTCGAACCTTTTGGTATGTATTGCCCCCTAACTATAGATCAGATCCACCAGACGAGAAACGAAATTCCGCACTGCTGCTGAGTCGTCGGACTTATCCACCAAGGGATTCGTGGAATTTCTGTGGATTGCGTCGGGGGAAATCTACCAAAGCTAGGCAGATAGATAGACTCCTTTCCCGCTGCTAATGGAGAGCAAGAAACAAAAGAAAATGATTGTTTTTTAACTAGCGCCCCCTTTTGGGTATGCAGGTACTAAGAGTCCTCTCACTACCAACCAGCAGACATCATCTGGCTGGGTCTTGCCGGTATCAACAACGAGAAAAAAAAACAACCAAATGGAAACAGCAACTAACTATGGCTCTTGGCCCAGACAACGTCCTAGGCGTAGGGGGGATCGGAGCAACAGGGAACGCCTAGACGCCGTTGTTATTCCTGGGCTGCAGTAAGTAGATCGAGAGGTCGTTCCGCCCCTTGTCCCCGAATATGGGTAATAAATTCTCATACAATGTTGCTCCAATCTGACCTAGCTGGCGAGCAATCCCAGTTCGCGACAGAGAACAAGACAGCAAGCGAGCGTACCTTTGTTCGCTTCTTCTCCACCAAGCACGGAAGTTTAAGGATAACTGTAGGTCGGTGGCTACCTAAGGAAACTCCGATTCGATCCGCCCCCCGGCTGGGAGACATCTACCTCATCCCGATCACAAGGAGAGGTTCACCATGATGGGGGGTACTTTTTTTTTTTCCCTTCCGGAAATAATGATATGCATAGGGGACCATCCTTTTGTTGCGGCATGCTCCTTAGATTTACGGATTCGCAGGGGGCCTCAGGCCCTACTTAGTTGACTGACAATGACAAAGGCTTGCGAAACTAAGTAGCGCCTTTTCCTTTTTGAATAACCCATTCTCATTATCTTTCATAAGTAAAGTAGGCGAACCTATAGGTCCTTAGTAGCGTTGACAAAGAAGAACAGCCAGTTAAAAGACAGCGAATCTTTTGATTATTTTATGACTTCCACTTATCGATCCCGGCCCAGAAAAGTGACCGACCAGGGCCCTACTGATGAATGAAAGAAAGGGTTTATGAGCCCTAGCCCTGTAAGCCCACACCTGTGTAGAGTAGATCGTTCAACACCTGCGGCACAAACCCATTTTTGACCTATTGGTCCTAGTATCATAGGCGACCGAACGGCCGCCCCCTAATTACTAGACCGACCTGCTATAATAATTCCATAAACACCTAGCGAAGATATGGCAAACAAATAAAGTAGCCCTATGTTCGGATCTGACAATACCATACCATAATCAAAAGGTACAACGGCCCGAGCGACCAGACTTAACATAAATGTAGCCACTGGAGCCATTCGAAAAAGGGAGAAATTAGCACTACTTGGTGAAATAGGTTCTTTTAGAATCAATTTCAAACCATCTGCTATAGGTTGTAACAATCCAAACGATCCCACTACATCAGGACCCTTTCGACGTTGCACAAAAGCCATTACTTTACGTTCAGCTAGCACTAAAAAGGCTACTCCTAGTAGAAGTGGTAGAATTATTCCAAGTATTTCCGCTGGAACAGCTATGTACATTTTCTATTTTCTATTCACTCATGATCTGGCCTGGTCGACCCGATCATGATATTTCACTCATGATCTGGCCTGGTCGACCCAATCATGATATTGAAGGATGGGACCTTTTCTCGAAAAAAAAACTCTGGATCCTTAGATGTGAGGTCTGCCCGTCCGGCGGCGGTCCCTCAAAATCTTTGATTATGGCGGCCCCCCCCCCTCTCGCGCCTTTTTCGAGAAAAATCCTCGTAGAAGGCTTTCATTTCCTTCTCGGTTTTTTCGTTCAGCTGCAAGAGTTCCCCTAAGGTCCTTTTCTGGATTCGTCGGAAAGCCTCGGCGTCCTGCCGTTGGACTTCCTCAGCCCCAAACATCCTGAGGCGTTCTGCCTTGCTCGCCTCGATAGAATAGGGGTCCGAAGGGTCCCAGACGCGCTTCTTCCGCAGCTCTTCCTGCTCGGCTTCCCGCAGCTCTGAAGAAGAGGCTGGCTTCGGCTCCATCTCCTGAGCAGGAGATGGAAGCTCGTTCAGATCCGGCAGCGGGGTGCCGTTGAGATCCGGCAGGGTTGACGGGCCCGCATCGCTTCCGCCTTGATCCATAAAGTTTCCTTCAATGGGGGCATACTGTTGTCCCTCAACAAAAGAGAAGATGATGCCCAAAATGGGGCCGACTTCCCACCCTACTCTTTTCTTTGGAAGAAAAAGGAGATCCCTTTTCTTAGGAGCAGAGATTCTACCTTTATAAAAAGCAGATTCAAATCCAAATCTAAAAAGAGAGAAATAGATAACCAAATCAAAATGACAGTAGAGAATAATAGAAAAGGCAAGAAGCATCTACGGAAAATAGGAAAGGTCGAACTATTGGAAGAAAATAGAAAAGGAACACCGAGTAGGATCAAAGAAACTAGCAGACTAATCACTAAATAGATACAAATAGGTGCAAATTCTTACATTGCTTATTTCGATTTTTCAACCAATTAGCCATATTCAAGGTGACAGGATTCGAACCTATGGCCCTCTGTACCCAAAACAGATGCGCTGACCAGACTGCGCTACACCTCGTCTCACCACCCCGGAGCATATAGATCCACCCGATCGATGAACACTCAAACCGAACTCGCCCATCCTTTTTGGCACAGGGACGCGAGAACCAATCCGAGTAATCCACCGCTTTTTTTAGAAAAATCTGCCTCCAGAAAGATAGGGCGACGCCAAAAAGCCGTATAGTGCAGGAGCGCTCACATTTTTTGGCTTACTCTTTCACTTTTCTTTCCAAATCCGGCTCGCTCCCGGCTACGTGTCCTTTGGACCCTTCGCCCGCTTAGAAGTGGATTCGAACCACTGACACAAGGATTTTCAGTCCTTTGCTCTAACCAGCTGAGCTACCTGAACCACTTTCCTAAAGTCTGTTTTCTTCATCGAATAGCGCCCTACCTTACCACTTGATTAGTAAGGGAAAAGCAAGCCCTTTACTAAAAAAAAAAGAAAGGCCGTCAAGCTTTCGAGCAGCTCTTTCAACTGCCGCCTAATCCTCCAACATGCTCAAGAACCGAGAGCCGTCCAGGGACTGGACGGCCGGAGGGAGCTTGCAACTAGAAAGAAGACGGTCAAACAAAAACAACGCGCAACGGGCTCTCCGCTCCGTCTCACTAAGTAGTGCTATTCTGTCCTCCGGGGGTCCCCAAGAGGTTCTTTCTCTCACGTAATTTCGCCCGCCCGTTCCACTTCCGTGCCGGAGGAAATGGGATTCGAACCCATGATACAATCTTCTTGTATGTCGATTTAGCAAACCAATGCCTTAAGCCGCTCAGCCATACCTCCAAGTTGTTGATCGGAATGGAATTTGATGTGCCGGGTTTGGTTGGTTGCCCGAAGGGCTATCTGATCCGATCAACTGCGTAAGCCGTAGCGCGCTAGCGCGCGTACTCTTCCTCTATGAACGAGACTCCATCCAAATCTGCCACTCGTTGGGCGACGCCTTCTTTTCTATGAACACCCCACCACTGAATAATGAACTTTGCCAGTTTTCGCCTCCGACGCGACCAGGAGAGAACACACGGTCAAGCCAAGCCCGCCTGAATGGAATGAATATCTCCTTCGTCTGGTAGAGAAGGGAGAAAGCCCGGGGAACTGGACTGTGACTCTTCTATTACATTACGGAGAAGTCCATTCTCGTTATGATCGATCCACGTCCTACCGTAGTGCCCGGAGAACCAGGCTTGCTTAGCAACCAAAGCTAGCTTACTAACGCGAAGGCATTTTTCGTTGATTGCACGAGCTAGACAGTCAATCCAGCCGTTTTCTTGCTTGGTGCGCTAGTGCGCCTGACTTATAAGTAGGCGTTTTCTTATCCGCCTATCAGCTCTTTTTAACTGGCCTGAAGCTTAAAGACAAATGGCCATAGAGAGCGATGAACTCATCAGACAGCTGCCAGCTAGCCTTGCACTTCCTTATTCACTCTTGAACTACAAGAATGCGTCACTGAAGACCGTCATGCTTTGCTTGATCTCCTGCGCCTACCAGGACGGATTTGCTTTACACATACCTGATTACTTGCTACCGGAAACCGAAGCACCTATGCTTGCTGCCTTAACTCCACCTTCGGAAAGATCCTATTACACAACAAGTATAGTGTTAAAGGAAAGGGAAGAGAGAGATTGAAAGGAAAGAGAATCGTAAAAAGATAATCGTACTGATTGCGCCTATTACTATGGACTAGACCGATTAGGGGAATGCTACCGCTTACCTTAGACTGCTAAAGGGAAGAGAACGGATTGCCGTCTATGATACAGGTATGAATTAGCTACTCAAAAAAGTAAAGTATATCATAAGTCCAATACGACAGGCTACCCCCCTATTTTAGTGATTAGACTAGCTCTTGAAGGGGGACATCCTTAAGGAAGAGTATAGGGGCTTATACAATTCATTTGTTCTCCCCTCAGCCCCTAAGCGCTGGCTTCACTCCATTTGAAAGTGAAAGGATAGGCCTTTGTACTAGAAGAATGCAGATCGGAATCCGGAGAGTGAAGAGAGGAAGGAACATGAGGCATCCTTCTTGCAGGAGCTCGGACTTCAGTTCGAGCCAACGAAGGAAGCAAGCGCAGGGATTCACTTGATCGGATGGAGCCGGCTGTCAATTGCAGCAGTATCGGGATTCGGAAAGGACGCGGTATGCTTTGGATCGTAAGAAGAAAATGTTCTCATTCTCAGGAATCGATTTAGATCGATATGAAAAGGGCCTAAGGGCCTGACTTTCCGACTTACAGGTCCCCACCAATAGAATAAACCTCGGCCGACTGGGTATGACGTATGAGGGAGGCCCAAGAGTCGGGAGAATTCCTCTAAGGTAGGTGTGAGCTCGAAATTCCCGAAACGAAAACATGCGGTATTCCTATACCAAAAGTGGATCAAGGCTTCGATCAACAGATAGTGTAGTGTACCCTGATACTTAACAATGACAGAATGTTCTCATACTGACGCCGGAAAGCAAGAGTGTCTTCTGCGGACATGCGCTCTGCCCATCGTCTCAAAGGTGTAGGCGAAAAGGGAAATTACCTCAATCCTGAAAACGGTGACATGACGACTGTATCGGGGCTTGCCTCAGTAGATAACTCTCTGATAAGATCCTCATTCCCAAGTTTACTCGTTGAGGCCATGGTGCCTACAAGAGTAAGGACAGATAGACCATTAGCGAATGCTTGATAAGAAAGATGCATGCACAGACAAACAAGCGGGTAGCCACAAACAGAAGGATATCTAGACTAAAGGAGGGACATGTAGTCCGGATAAGGAAAGATGTGCAGCTTGAAGGTTGGAAATGCATGTAGCCTAACAAGGGAGACTGTGCTATCCTCGATGCTTGAAGGGTCAACTAGGGGAGATTACTAACCTTAACGGAAAGGGGTAATCTAACCTAAGGGATTGAAGAGGCGATGTGCCTAACCAAAAGGATAACTAAGCCATCAGAAAAGTGGGACCAAGATGTGCTTTTTGGATTGTAAGGACAATTGCCTTTCTTTCAATATATCTCTCCGCTTTGTTCCCGGCTTTGAATTCGCGATAGATCTTAGCCTCGTCTGCGGTCGACAACTTAAAGCCGCCCATATTGGCCTTCACTCCAGGTTCGAGTCTGCTGCCGCAATTGGCAATTAATTGGATAAGCGGTGGTCGTTCGTAGGCTCACTCACCTCTAGCTCTTCTTCTTTGGGATGAGTCCTTGCGGAACCTGTGTCAAATTCCTCGTCTGAATTGAATAGCTCACGGTACTTCTCTGATCTGATCGAGAATCATTCTACAACTTAGTCAGGAATCTACTAATTACTTTACCAATCCTCTTCCCAGGGCAGTGCTCAGTAGCAACCTCTCTTTGCAACCGGGGTATTGCTTTGCTTTCCTATGCAACCGCTCGATGGGATATTAAGAATAAGCAGCAGCCTCAGATGAGGAGATGGACAAAGATCTATTATCTGTCCCCTTTCCTTTAGCAAGATCCCTCGTGCGGCTGTAAACCACCTTAACATATAATCAACCTAGCTAGCGGGCCTAAAAGCCCTTCTTTCTAAGCTAATAAGAAATTCATTCTTAGCTCATTCTCACGGTAGGAAAAAGCAAAAGAGGAAGAAGAGCCTTACCTGCCTTCCAGCCCAACCCTGTCTTCCTCTTCACGATTCGAACCATTGCTAGATGCGAGAGAGGGCACTGCAGACTTTTCATACTTTACTCCTGAGTCTGATGGATGTGCACCTTCCTTGACTTCTACATTGCGAACAGGTGCTTACAACACAAAACATCCGGAAATAGACTACTCCCGCGAAAATGGAAATATCCTACTATGAGGACAAAGAGAGAGACTCAACCTGGTGATGCCAATCCTTGATAACAAGAACACACGAGCACATGAATAAGAGGGAGAAGGGTCTTAAACAGAGAAAAGGAAGTAGTGCACTAGCAGGGAAATAGAGAAGTTCGACCTACCCACCTACACGAGGGGGATCCCTCTATACGTTACGTCTACTTATTTACGAATACTGACTGCTAACTAATCTCATTTAATAGCTATTCCATCTTGAGCAAGAGGACGGTAGATAAATTGATACAAGAAGATAGTCCGAACCACCTAATGAAACCCAGTTAACAAAAGCGGGAGAATCTTCCTTACATGCCTAGCCTAGGATAATGATGCCTAGGATATTTGATCCATTATACTAAGGGTCTGAGAACAAAAAGGGAAAAGGGCAAGGGTAGACGAAGAGAAGTGCCTAAACAGGTGAGTGAGTACTGCAGGTGATTTCACCCCAGAGACAATGAGTTCGAGCGTTTTCGACACGAATCAAGGGCTGAGGAGAAAAATAGGAAGGGGGATGCTCGTCCTTACCTTAGTAGACCTCTTTTGACTAGCATCAGCGGCTATATCACGGATTTCATACAATTAAAACTAGACTGGGTTGCACGTCCTGCTTGAGAAGGTACCTACAAATAGACGCCCAGTTTCTATGAAATTGAACATACAGCCTCCCATGAATGGAAGACCTGCCTTATTGTTTATGTCTTTTTTGAGGTTAAGGATGCCCGCGTCAAGGTTGTAGCCCCTTTCGGAATGGCTTTCCTGCGAAACAAGAATGGCGCGGCAGGCGAACTCTTACTTAAGCCGCTTACTCACCCACTCAGGATTTGCGGTTGGTCTGCCCTCCGCGTGATTGAGTGTTAGAAGTATATACTCTCGGAAGTAGACACTTTCTTTTTAGTCATGGTGATCGTGTGGCATCTAGTCAACTTCACGGCTGGATTCGGGAACGTTTAATAATAGATCTCTCTGAACTTTTTCGAAATATGGGTGATCTTAACACAGTATATAAGACTCGTGATTCAGGCAATCCAATCAATTGGATTAAGTCGACCTATGCTTTCCATACTTACCCTGACCCAGCCACCAGCCACTTAGCTCTAGCTTCGGCCGATCCTTCATCATATGCTTAGTCAAAACCACTCTTGCTACGATGCTACTTTTTGGAGAGAGTCCCGGATAGGCTGGATATCTTGGTTGGGGAAAACTGGAACAAAAGAGGAATGAATGCTCCTCCATCTGTGGTTATTGCTTTGGGATCCTATATCATCGCTACTAACTAGAAGAAGTTCCTGGGCTAAGAAGAGCTCCCCTGTAAAAAAGCCTTTGATTCGACTTTGGGCAATGCCACTTTGAAAGAAAGGGAACCTGTTGGGTTGGGAGAACCAGGATATGTCGATTTAGAATAAGCCGATGCATATGGGAACGAAACGTGAATGGAGGGGTGCCTCCTCGAGTTACTGCGGGTACACCACTTTTTGCCTAGGAGTGATTCCTTCTCGGGAGAACCTTCTTTCTAAGTCGAGTGACTGGGGACTACCTCCTCGCTGGAAAAACGACATTCTTGCTTTTGGCAAACTCCCCCCCCTATTTGAATAAGGCTCATGTGGAGGGATCCACCATACCCGCTGTGTCTCTGCAAGCTTCATGCTTCTCCTTGGGTAGTGTCTTTGTCATCATATCTGCACCATTCTGGTCAGTATGGATTTTCTCAAGCTCTAATAATTTGTTGTCCAACACATCCCGAATCCAGTGATACCTGACATCAATATGCTTCGAGAGTGAAAACTCGGATTTTTGCTAAGATGGATAGCACTCTGACTGTCACAATAAAGAACATATCTCTCTTGCTTCAACCCCAATTCCTGTAGGTCATCGAAAGCAACTCTTTGCAAGCTTCAGTCGCCGCAATAAACTCTGCCTCAGTAGTAGAAAGAGCAACCAACACATTTTTGTCACTTTGATTGCCAAGACACTGCTCCACTAGCAAAAGTGATCAAATACCCCGATGTGGACTTTCTGGAATCAACATCCCCAGCCATGTCGGCATCTGTATAACCTACCAAAATGGCTTTCTCATTCTCAAAGCAAATGCATACCTTGGAAGTTCCCCTGTTGAAGTGAGAATCAAGGGACGAGGCTGTTTCTGCATATCAGATGACTGATAACTCTACCCTATTGTTGAGACTCATTGGAGGATCGGGTCTACTGACCGTCAGTTGGTTATCTGTGGGCTCCACATCATGATGATATGGTAGATAAGGGATTGTATCCCAAGGTACCTCGATCCATATGGATTTGGATGTGTACGTGTCCTTGCTTGAAGGGCTATAGCTAAATGAAGGTGTCGATGGCACTGATTACTTAGTTCTGGCGTGGGCTAGGCATATAAGAGCTAAGTCTCTTCCGCAGGGGTAGTTCTTCACGTCCATTAGCGTTCTTTGCCTCTAGGTTCATCCATTTTTCACTCCTGGGTTGCTATCGGACATCACCTAAGGCAGGGGATTAGTATTATAGTTCGTAATGGCCAGGCGGGTTTTATACTGATTCTTGGGCCTATCCCTGGGCCTCCTGATTTCCTTTGCTGCTTTAGGACTATCCTTTATCCTGATTGATGATATCAAGTTGAAGAATGCTTTTCTTGGCGATATCACCAAACCATCTGGAATCTCCCTTTGCAGCTTCCAGCTCTGGAACCTGCTATAGAGGAAGTTGAACAACTCTTGCGATTCAATCAGTTCACATACCACGGGATCCTCCAACTGACTCCTAAAAATGGCAGATTTCTTCCTGGGGTCATATACAATGTTGTCGGGGTATGATATGATTGCATCTGAGAATTGTTGGTGTTTCCCAGTTTGGCAAGCGGGTGTCATTTCTAAGGTTGCTGCCTTCTTGTGGCTGGCTCTTCTGGGTAAGGTGCTCACTTGTGACAGACTTACTAGACGTGGGATTAGAGTTCTGAGTTGCTGCTACTTGTGCGGCAAGGAAGATGAAAGATTGGATCACCTATTGCTTCATTGGTTGTATGCTCGCTCCATTTGGCAACAAGCAAACTATGGCTTTCAAGCCCCCTTCCAAGTTTGGTTGGTAAGTAGACTTTCGAGACTCAACTATTTCACTAGCTGAGGCGCTTCTAGCGGACCTACTCCTCTTTCCGATATTCTGCGTGCCTTTTCTCGCTCGCGTCTATGAAACTTGCCCATTGCTCATTGCGGGCGTAGCTGTGCAGTGACTTGGTATGATAGGTTTCAAGTAGATTGTAGAGGTACCAGTGCTAATGACAAGGGCGGCTAGAGCAGCAAAGGTGAAATTTGTTCCACAAATCGAAGAATCCATTGACCCGGGGGCAGAGACATTGTGTTTTCCCGGCCGAGTTTCAGGGGGTTCATTCCTAGTAGCGCAAGAAGCACCAGCAGCAGCAGAGGTAGCGATTGACCCGAGCTTGAAAGGCTCCCGGTCGGCCTACGCTAGAACTAGGCTCGCCTGGCTTAGGACACTTTTCTCCTTTCCAGCCCAGGGTGTATAAATAAGTATATGTTCCGAATGACTTACGTCTATGTGTGCATCATAGAATGTTCCTATAAGCGATGTTGCAGATTTACCTCGGGGAAGGTGGTGCCAGCATAAGTGGGACGGAGCTTGCATTCAGGCCCAGCTAGCGCAAACTAAACTAAGAAACAAACACAAAGATGGCTCGACCAGACCCCGGAGCATCTGAGCTCGTTTCAACAGTATATCAAGTTGAATAATCAGCAGTGGATTCTCTTTCTTCTGTTTCTGAAGCAACAGAGGCTGCTGCTACTGCTGACGTGGCGGGGCACTTTCTAAGGTGAGGGGAGCTGGAGCAATGACGTCTACAACATTTCTGGCCGAAGTAAGGTTGCGCTTCTTGTTTGAATTGGAGCCAGATTGCGGATCATCAGACTGCGTGATAGCTGGAGATGGGTTAGGCAAAAGCGGAGCTGTGGCCGGGAATCTACCCACTTTAAGAAAAGACTCCATTCGATTGCCCGTTGCAGATGAAATATAAAAAATCCCTAAAGTCCTTTAGAAGGATGTAACTTGCCAGGGCGTTACTAGCGGTCTTTAGAACCATATCCGTCTGATAACTTTCATGGACTGGGGGCATCACTTTAACTTGAGCTGCTAGGGCCATTAACCTTCCCACGTATGTTGCAAATGATTCATTGGGTAACTAAGGTTTACTCGTCAAGTAAAGCCTCCAACAATTCATTCTATAGGGCGAGTGGGCGCGACATCGATATTGTAGCAGAACTGCTTGATTAACTTGTTTGTCGGCCAACCCAGCGAATGTTGGAATTGATTCGGCCGGGAGGTTGGTAAGCCAGTCTAATGCTGCCCCGGAAAGGCTTCATTGTAATAAGCGGATAAGGTTTGCATCGTCGCCAGCGAATTCCGTGCAGTAATGGAAACACGACTGCAGGTGAGCGGAATCTGCCCGGGCTTGCCTGAACTCAAGCCTTCCCTTTACTCCAATTGGCCTTCTCCTATTCCCCTGAACCCTATCTACTTTGGCTAATAATCTTCTCTCTCTGGTCATTGGTCCAAGGTCAGCTCTTGTCTATGGAACTGAGCTCCTCTCTTGGGGCACTAATCTCTCTCTTCTCCTTATCTATGTTATAGCATTGTATTAGGAATCGAAAGCACGCCCCTAAGCCAGAAAAGAAAGCAGTCAGTATAACACAACTCCTTCCCTGCTCAATCGCTACCTTGCCTTCGCTTAGTTAACCTTGGTTGATTGTCAAAGATTTAGTCTTTAGTGAACCTACCCTTCGAACTTCTAGCTGGAGGTCTTCTTCAAAGCCGTAGCTGGACTCCTTCATGCATGATCCAGCTTCTGGAATTAGGTGTAAAGACACGTTCTCTGTATTGCTTGTTTTGTACTTGGCTTGGAGACCGGTTCCGAATTGAATTAGTGTAGTGCGGTTGCTATTTCAAAAAGAAAGAAAGACGCGGATTGACCCCCGAGCCTTTGCCTGAGTGAGCTACGTCCAAATTCTTATTCTTTCCGTAGAGGAATTGGTACGACTTTGGGCAAGTGACAATAGTCACATTGAACCCTCGACTATGTGATCAATAACTCTTCTCGGTTAGGAGAACCCCTCAGGGCTGTTGACTATGTCCTTACAATACTTCCCTTTGCCTTACCCAGGATCCTGCTTATTGGACTCAAGGAAGTCGAGAAGCTAAACCAATTAGCAAGATGTGTTCGAAGAAAGATAGAATGGATATTTTTACCCTTCCTCACAACATAGGGCTCGGGAAGGGCGAGTACAGAATTCCTAAACCGTACACATGGGAGCTTGTGCCATTACCTCTTGCCTGCAGCTCTGGTTCAGAATCATTCGGGAAGTCCCTCCATTTTAGAATAGGAGGACATGTATGGTTAGGTTCAGACTGTTCTTGGAAGGATTCGTCGGTCTTCTCTTATATAAGATATAGAAGAGAACACCACACCTCCTCCCTTTCTTTAGGACAGTATAAAGAAGATCGAAATGCTCTTGGAGTCTCGAGATTTACCTTCTCTCAGCGAGGAGATGAATTAGAACACTTGGAATCCTCGCGGATATAGCGTGTGTGCCAGATCTTGTTCGATTAGACCCAGTTCGACCTCCAGTACCGATTTCCCTCTGAAATAGATCGAACTGAAGCTTTTACTACTACTACGACTATTAGACTTTCTTTTCGAATGTTGAATTGATATGCCCTTTTCCAGTCTCTCTTCTCTTTCAGTCCTATTCCACTTCTTTCACCCGATCACCTTTGACTGGACAAACACATTGACTCGACCTTTCGAGTGTCTAAGACTGCCTTCTTCGATTCCTTGAGCAGAAAACTCCTCCTATTTTCCTTTGCTTTCTTTACTCCCAACAATTGATCGAGTCTCGTTCCAGTAAAATGGAGAGATGAATTGATGTGGGGATGAGGCATCACAACTTTCTCTTCCAGACCCTAGATTTGCCGATTCATCCGTCAGGTTTCACCTAAAAATCCAAAACTCCGTGTTTGGGCTAAAGTAGTTAGTTACACCCAATGAAACCCATAAAGTGTTTGAATCAATTATCTAAGTTTTTGATTCTTCCTTTTGATTTGCCAGTTTTTCTTCCTTTCTTACCACTAAATAATCATCTGGAGACCTGTTGCATAATCCGTGCAGAATCCACCATTCGGAATTTCGCTCTGACTTTCCTACAATGGGGTGAAAACTCTGACAACGATTCTTTCCCATGACGATTTGAGAATCGTCTGAAAGAGATTTCCTCGTTCTAGTTCTGACTATTTCTGTTTTTTGTTTCGTTCTTCCTTTAGTTCAGGCTTTGAACTCTCTTTCTTTCGGTAGTCCTTAGTAGCGTAACCTGGGTTACAAGGTATAGGTATAAATAAGCTTCGTAGAGAGGGATTGGCGACGTCGGCTAATTCATCTTTCCTTCAGAGCGCTGCAAGTGGTCTACAAATGAAAGCTTACCAGTCTTATGTTAACCTGAGTACAAGAGCTATCTCTTCCTATTCGAAACCATATCTCATTGCGGAGTGTAGAATGGACGAAAAGAACCAAGGATTCTATCAATCATGTACGTAGGTGGTTGCACTTTCCTTACTGGAGGAGTACTTGAGGCACTATGTCACAGCGAGTCAGAAGAATTGGGTGGAGTTGCTGGATAGTGCGCACTCTGATTATTGACACGTCTTCCTGCTTTCGGCAGCCGCGGATGGAACTTGGAATAGATGTGTATGCCTCCTTCCTTGGTAATGGAGGATAGATAGCTTGGATGGATAGATTGATGGCGTTCAGTAGAATCAGTCTATATAGGTAAGTAGGCAGGTAAGGTTGCTTGCCTTTGCCCTATTGTTTGTTCCCAGAACTATTGGTGTACGAGAGAAGCAGTAGAAGGGGTTATGGCCCGTGAAGTACGGTGGTGTCTGGCTGGAGAAAAGCTCCGCGTACGAGTAGTAGTTCCAGGCTGGGATTCACCTGACCCTGTACGATTAGTTCTTGCCGGCTCAAGTACCTCAACGTTGGCGGCTAATTCTAGTCTGATGGGCTTCTGCCTAACCTAGAAGCAAGCATACCTACTCTACCTTCTTATCGTTGCAACATGGCTGTAGGCATCTCTCTTTCCTTTACCTTTCTTAGTGAGTCTGAATGATGAGCCTTCAACATGAGGGATATACGACTTCTTACATGAGGCAACATATTAGTAGGCGTCTTTCCCACTACTACCTTTAGGGCGCAACAGTGGGTAGGTTCATATTTCTGGGATCCTTTCCCCATTCAACATGAATAGGTGTATGAGTTCAACCTTCCCTAGCCTTATGTGGTAGTCTTTCCCTTAAACCCAGATTCTTCGGGAGACCGGAAACACTTGAGTTAGACCAGAATACTAGTAGGTTGGTGCTACGGGAGATAAGAGCACGCAGCATTCATTACAGCCTTTGGTTCGAAGTGATAGGTGGAAGGAAGGCGTAGCCATACATCCATCTGATCCTGTGAGGGGTTGCTATTCTGATCCTACCAGTGAGGAGACTGACTACAGAGCTGACTACTGATTGAAAGAGTAGGGCGTTTTCCCACTGAATCTCCAGCTACTTACTCTGGCTGGTAGGGCTTGCTTTCGAGAGTTTTCTTAGTAGAGTTGTAACTACGGGTTGCTGCTTTCTTCGCATGTTGGGGAGCTTTCGCCTTTTATATTAGTAAGGGCCCTATATGTTGGTAAGGTCTTTTGACTGCTGAAAGACCATAAAGACTAGTATGACTCCTTGCTGACTAGACTACTATCCCTGGCTGCTGGGGGCTACTTCTTGCTGTTCAATGGGAACCCGATCTGGCCCATAGGCTTGCTATCCTGACTGTGAGAGCTAGCAGGCTGACCGCTGCTTCCCACCGACTAGCAGGGCTATCTCATCTGACTGCTGCGGCTACCTTACCTGATTGATACCGTACTCTGGTCTGTGCTAGCTAACCGCCCAAACTGAGACCGTGGCCTTGCTGCTGCTTCCCTGCCTGCCCTAGAAAGAGCTTATACGGATGTGGATGTTGATACGGATTCGGATTATTCTACTTTAGATGCTTCGTATGCTTCCTCGGCCGTGCAGTATGTACTTCTGTTTGGAGAGTCTGTTCCTTACAACGCTAGGACTTTGAGTGACTAGAGTAGCCCCTTTGAGTAACCTCTGCTCTCTCTGTTCAAGAGGAATAACTAAACGAAACTCTTTGCAAAAGGATCGAAGCCACATTCGTCGTGAAGACAGTTTATGGCTGGGGCGGGGTCACGGGCTGGATTCGAACCTGCGCTTCGGGATTTCCGTCCTGAAGCTTCTACCAAAGAACCGCAAGTAACCCGGTTCTGCCCGACTGAATGAGGGCATACGTCCGGGGGCAGAAGCGGATGCCAGCCGTGGTAGATGGGACGGGGCTCTACCCGATGAATGCAATTACTTCCAATGCAATAACTTGACCCACCATTTGCTTAAACCCCCTGTTCTCGGGCGATAGGGGTTCTTCTTTCTTCGATCGGAATACGGATGAGATCAGAAAGGCCATCATTGGGGCAAACGATGCAATAGCTTCGGTTAGAGCAAAGCCCAAAATGGCATAACCAAATGATTGTTTAGCCAATGATGGATTTCGCGCCACGGAATGAATCGAGGAACTAAAGACGTTTCCAATACCGATAGCAGCGCCCGCTGAAGCAATTGTAGCAGCTCCGGCACCCATTTATTGACCCCCCCCCTCCTTGCCCCATTTTTCAAGCGTATCAACTAAAAGCTTTGAAGCTTCCCGGCCAGAACTAGGTTTGTTTTGGCCGTTGGAAATTGCGTCCATAACAACCAGGATTTCTCCCAGCTTCTCTGGGGAAGCATGTTTCAAATCCAACCTGTCGCCAACCCCGATGACAAAATCCGATCTTGCTCTTATTTTTCCAAAAGAAGAAAAAAAATGATAAAGTTGGGATTCAACTTCCTCCTTGGTCGGGAAGGCTCCAGGTTGGGGCACTTCTGCCGGTGCTGGAGCAGGAAGTGGCGGCGCCTGTTCAATTTCGACCTCCTCCAATGCCCCCCATATGACTTCTTGGCTGATTCCAGGGGTTTCTACCCGTGGCAAAGGGGGACTGGCTTGCGCATGGGGGCCAACACCCGTAGATGAGGATGGAAGAGGAGAAACACCAAACATAGTTACTTGATTTATCAAGTAATTCCAATTTGTCTGCACCGTAATAAGAAGTCGGACGCAGATAAATAACCCAAGCCCCCATTTAATAATCAAAATGAAGTGGCGTAATTTCCTATTAGTTAGGACCAAAGACGCCAATTTCATTTCAAATGGAAAAGGAACGAGGGTATTTGCTATAGAAAGAGTGTAGAAGAAAAGGCATGACCAGAAGAATTGTGTGAAATTAGTGACTCCCAGTCCTATAAAAGCTGTCACTAGAACGGACCACACAAATAAGGGTAATCTATGCATAGTCATTCCAGGTCCACCTATCATCGCCGGCATAACCATAAAAAAGATCATTAAAAAAGCGTGAGCTGTTATTAAAACATTATAAAGTTGATGATTCCCACCAAGAATTTGATCGCCGGGTCGTGCTAATTCCATACGAATCAGTACTGAGAAGCATGTGCCCATCACTCCAGCAATGGCACCGAAGATGAAATATAGAGTCCCTATATCCTTGTGGTTAGTGGAGAACAGCCATCGGACCGGATTTGTCATAAAATTGAGATTATTTCGTTTCCTTCCTTATCAGAGAGGGGCCCCTTAGGCAGCGGGGCTTATTTATGAAAAAAAGGGGAAAGAAAGGGGGGATGGGATAGCTCCTACTAGCTCTCCCCCCCTAAGAACCGCACGTGCGAGTTCCCCCGCATACGGCTCAAGTGGCGAAGGCCCTTTCCTTCGCGCTTGGTAAGCGCTTCGCTGTAGCCAAGCTTCGACCGCGACTGCTCGACTTTTGCAAGTCCTTATCTCGACAAAATCTCCTTAAAGTCTCCTCTATCTCAGAGTTTATTCGAAAATAGAAATAATCCACCAATACCCCTATAATGGATTGAGTTATATAGTGCCATCCAGGTTTGGAACCCACTCTTTAGAAGTTCATATGCACACATGCATGTGTCATCACCTCATTGGTCGGAGGTCCAAGGGGTCCATAGAATCGAAATATTATTCTTTTTCTATTTCGATTCTTAGTTGTTCTGAGAAGAGAGAAAGAGTAGAAACAAAGGGTACGCTCTCTAGAATCTTTCCTCGGGGCTGTTCACTTTCACTTGGTCGCCCGGTATCTTGAAACCTCTTTTCTCAACTTTCAGTAAATAAAAAGAAGGGGCAAGCTAGGTCTAGCGTAACAAAACAAAAACCCGACTTTATCAAGGGATCCGGGAGATAGAAGCCGCAGGTTTCATTATCCACAGTTCCTTTTTTACTTCCTTCTAAGGCTAAGACACTATCCCCCGGCCAAGCTTTATGCCCCAACCAAGGAAGAAAAACCTAGATCAGGTGTGATCAGTCTCATCCGTGTAAGAATTAGGAATTCCTCTTCCAACTCGTCCCAGAATGGGCGTTATGGCAAAGAACAAGAAGAAAACGAAAGAAGAAATTTGTCCAATAGTAACAAATGGTGCCTCCACAGGTTGACATCCGATCCAACCTAGTAGTAAGCAATCCGCCAAAAGCAACCAAAAAATTCCTTGGTAAATCGGGCGAAAACTTGAACTACGTACATACATACTTTTAAAAAAAGGTAAAGCCAAGAGACATATGAAAACTAGTGCTATTGCGGCTACACCTCCCGCTTTGTCAGGTATACTACGAAGAATGGCATAGATCGGTAGGAAATACCATTCCGGCACAATATGAGGCGGGGTGGACATCGGATTAGCAGGTATATAATTGTCGGGATGCCCCAAAACATTAGGAGCATAAAAAAGAAAAATGGAAAAAAAGATAGCAAAAGCTACCCAACCTACTAGATCCTTTACATAAAAATAAGGGTAAAAAGAAATTTTATCCATCTCTGAATGTACACCCAATGGATTATTTGATCCATATTGATGCAATGCGGCCAGATGAAGAAGACTGGCGCCTACTAAAATAAAGGGGAGTAAATAATGAAGACTAAAAAAACGATTTAAGGTGGCATTGTCCACGGAGAAACCACCCCAAAGCCAAGTCACTATGGTATCTCCTACTACAGGTATGGCGCTAGCTAAGCTTGTAATTACTGTAGCTCCCCAAAAGCTCATCTGACCCCAAGGTAGTACGTATCCTATAAAAGCTGTCACAATCATTAATAGGAAGATTACAACTCCGACACACCAAACAAATTCCCTAGGACTGCTATAACTCGCATAATATAGACCACGAAAAATATGAAGGTAAACCACAATGAAAAACATACTTGCCCCATTAGCATGCATATAACGGAGCAACCAGCCCCCTTCAACATCTCTCATAATGTGTTCTACGCTGTTGAAAGCTAGATCCACATGAGGTGTGTAATGCATAGCTAAAAAAACGCCAGTCACTATCTGAATGACTAAACAAATACCTGCTAACGAACCGAACCCCCACCAATAACTAAGATTGCTCGGGGTTGGATAATCTATCAAATGCTGATTAAGTATGGAGGATATAGGTTGTTTAAGAAGAGAGAATCGTTGGTTTCTTATAGTCATTTCTCTTTTCTATCGTGACAACTCTTGTTCCCACACCTTTTTAGCGTTCTGGGGCCCTACTAATAATATTGTTCCTTTCTTCCACCTCCGAAGGATGGAGGGGGTATACAGCGAAAGAAGCGTCGAAGAGGTCATCTTGGGTTACTGAAGAGTCGTCCGACTGCTCGGTGACCGAATCAGAGAGGTTTTTACCGCTTTCTCTTCTCTCCAGCACTCTCGGACTGATCATCTTGCTGCAACAAAGAAAGAAAAGAAGAAGAATCGAATGGAAATTTAGGTCTCTGCCCGCTTGGAAGATTCTTCTTTCCTCTTCGGTGAAAGAGGGCAAAGGTGTGTGGGAGAAAGAATTCTAAAAGGAGAGAAGATTTCGTGCACCAAGCGGGACACAGTGCTACCCCTAAGCAATTGGAGGTTCTCGCTCATCTCTTGGGGTCCATATCATCTGAAAACTTTTCCTGTTCCATTAGCATAGCCAAATTTGAATAGGATGACTCAGCGTCAGGAAAAGTAAGCCCCCTTGCCTTGATTGAATTTGGCTTCGCTGCGCCCTGAATCAATCAAAAAGCTTATAGATTTCTTTCATCCCATTTCATTTGGGCGAGAGGGAGGCTGTGAGTCACCTGGGCTACGGATTTGTCGGTTGGTTGATTCTCGAAATCACCTCTTGAGAAAAAAAATGAAAAAAGGCCCTCGGGTCCCGACCCACAAATGAATAGGAAGTGAGGCGAGGGTTTTTCATTAAAGGGGGGAAAAGAGGGGTGGGGCTTTGTTTTTTGGGGGCCGCCTTGCGCAGCTTTGGAAAGGAGAGAATTTCTGAAAGTCACTCTCTCCAACCTTTTCTATCTATCCTTAGAAGTAGGGCGAGAAAAAGTCAATATGATATTTGCGTAGATTTTTCCAACGAAACGTTGCGCTTTTTTTTTCTTTCTCATTCGGAAGGCTCAGTCCCAGACTCTGACTTCAATGATGGGAACAACCCCCGCACTCCGGCGCTCCAATGAACAAAAGTTCTCCGCCTTACTATATTTAGAATAGTGGTCGATCCCTCGGGAGTCAGATTCGTAACAACATGTTATGTTCACGCGGTGATATTCTATCTTTCCAAGAGTACTACCCTGTACGTAGTCTATGTCTGGGGAGCATACTTGACAGGAGATAGACACAGGCGGTAAAGAGATCCCCCACTTCGATTCCCGCCCCGTTAGCATTTCCGATCCGAGATAAGGGATTACTCCGTTAGGTCTTTTCGGTCCGGAGCCGGCCGGTAATGGACCTACTTACCTTGCTTGTAGACCAGCTGCAGAGCTAACCCTTGTTCTATTGGTTTGGTGGTTGCTACCAAGACGATTTTTTTATGCCCATCAAAGAACCTCGAGATGCTAATCCACGAAAAACTATACGAGAAATTCGAAAGAACTCAACTACTCCACGAGGGCGACCCGTGAAAATACATAGGTTTCTTACTCGTGCAAAGGAACTCTTTATTGGTAACTTGGACAACTTATAACGATGTTTGTCCCGCATATCACTAGGAAGATCGGGATCTTTACAAAAGGCTTTCTAAAGCTTTCCTCTCAATTCATATTTAGCCGCGAGCAATCTATGTTTGTGATCTCGTATATTTAGCTTCTCCGACATCTTACTGAGTTTCCCCCTCATCTTTTTGCAAAAAGCCGCTCCACAGTAGTAAAGTCTCATCTTGTGTGTTGGCCGAAGTGACAATAGTCACATTGAACCCTCGAATATGTTCGAAAATCTCGAAATGATCTTCCAGTTCCGGGGAGAATTCGCAAAACTCCGTTTCCATCGAGAATGGAATGGAGTTTTCCCGTATTTCGACCGGAGAATCTAACAGAGACATTACTGTGGAGATTCTGACCAAAAAATGAGACATTCCATGCCCTCGGAGAGTGCTTTGTCGTGCTAGGTCACTGACATATCCTTTTTTGTCTTTATTTGCCCCCGATTGGATCGAAACGACTTTCCTGTCGAAGCCCTTTGTGTCTGTATTAATTTCTGACCGCACGAAATCTCCATAGCCAATTTTCCTTTTTTCATTATTAAAGCAGAAGGTGCTGCCTTTGGTACTACTCTTATTTTACACAATCCAGGAACTTCCATAACGTTGGCGTAATTCAGTTTGAGCAACAGATCCTGACGTAATACATCTTCGTAATGAAAATGGAGTGAAAACATGAGTTGGCTTTTCCAGTATCTATAGAATGAGCACTGTAAACTATCTGCTTCAAAAAGATAGTTGGTTGAATGAAACTTCCATTCCATTGGAATACGGATGAGATCAAAAAGGCCACACATAATCGTCCACCTATCCTATTATAAGGCGGACGAGTTCCACCGTTTGTTCAAAGTAGAAACTATGAACTTGGTGGGTTAAGAAATCATTCAAAACTTCTGACGCATAGGCAATGTCCCCTTGAGCGTCGATAATCTCTGCAGCGAGTTCGTGCATTGTCCAACTCTGTGGAGCTTGCATCCCCGCTTGCTGCAGAAGGTTATAAAGAGTCTCGCCGGCACTGTGATGAATAGAGCTTAGAAGAGCTTCCCCCGCCTACAGGTCGGGGTCCGGTGCCTGTTCTCTGGTCGAGTAAAGGACTAGGTTCGAGATTAGGAAGGTCCCCCAATGGAGACAATCCCGAAAATACTGGATCGCTGTCCGGGGAAGCGACCATGGGAAGTTCCTCCGTAGGCAATTCCATATCTGCCAATTGTGGTGCCGGAGACCCGGAAGTTCTTCGCCAAGGGGGGCCTCCGGCTCAGGGACGGGTTCAGGAGCCACTTTATTTGCTGTTGATGATGTTGCTCCCGCTTCATCCAATCTGACTCGCTTGGATTCGGACTCGAATGAAGGGCCCCCTCCTCTCTTTGTCGTTTTCTGAGTGAACAGAATGAATTTCGACAACAAAGCCCGGATAAGGTAGCACAAAAAAGAAGAGTCACTGTGAAAACAGCAATAGAAAGTGATGAGGTATCCATTGCTGATGTAGAAAAATGATTCCCTAACTAATCAATAAGGGGCAGAAAGAGACTCCTTCCTGTCTGGCCGGCGTATCAGAAGCAGAGATCAATCGATGTTCATTATTCGGTACCGTAACCGACTCCAACAAATCAATAATACTCACAGGTAAAGTCCCAACAGGAGAGTGAGGACGCAGATTATGGGAAGGAACAGCAGAATTCACAACCGTAGCAGAAACCACAGGAGTGAGAGGAGAAATATTACGCGAAGAACTAGGGTTACTTGCACCAACAGCAGAAGCAAGTAGGGGAAAGTCCTTATTCAAATCCATGAAGTAAACACAGAAAAGAGAAAGCTAACCAGCAGTAAAGCAAAGATCAGAAGCGCAGATGAGAAGACGATTGATGGACAGAGGGAAGTGACATATATTATTATTATATAGATGCCCCAGAAGAGCAGGGGCTGCTTGAGAATCAACTGCTGGTGGAAGGTTTGAAGGAAGAATGCGCAGTTAGAAAGGGAACTATCATCTCAGATTCGAAGAGGGGAAGGGCCATTTCGCCTATTTCAACAGAATCCGATTCGAGAGCAGATAGAGCAACTGTCCAATCTCGCTCGGGTAAATGATGGGCTCTTAGTGGGCAATCCCCTGTTCTCTTTGCTGTTGCTTGAGAATCCGCAGAAGGGCTTAGACGAGACCTAGCATCTCTCAGCTCAGATTCGGCATATCCGGTCTTAGCAGCAGCAAATCCTTCCTACGAAGATGGAAAGCATCCGCTCTTTGACACCCGTAATGGGCATGGTATCCCCATAGTCAAAGCAGAGAGAAAGAGAAGAGTTAGAACAAGAAGGATTAGTTAGCACTACCCCAGATCCATATGCATAGTAAAATAAGAGGGTAGACAGAGGTGCAACCTTATTTTATTGGCTTAAGCATCCGATTTTGTCCATGAGGAGGAAGAATACCGGGTTCTCGAATCCCCTGCATGTGAGGGTGGTAGGCTTTATGCCAAACCGAGGACAAAAGTCAATCAGAATAGGCTTTGAGGGAGACCCAGCTATTGACTCAGCTACTATTGAATCCGATCCTAGGGCTTTAAAAGAAGAGTACGAGTTAGCAGGGCTGTCTCACCTTGGGCTTGTTGGCCTAGCTTTTGGCGGAATAACCGCAGTAACCTCCTTCACTTCATGCCTTTGATAGAACGGAGATGGGAATTAGGCTGCTGGTAGTACAACTAGGCTCTTTGCAAGATTCTCAGCATCTACGGGGAGAATGCCCCCTTTCTCCAATTGCAATTCCAGAGGGATATCCTTTTAGAAGCTCTCCTGGCATTAGCGGAATAAGAGCAGTGGGACTTGAGCTAGTGGGATAGATTAACTATTTGAATGTCCCTCTTCGATTTCGATGAGCAGAGGACATTAGCTTTAGCAGACCATTTGCGGCATATACTACTATTTCCATGAAGACGATAACGGAACACTTACTTTCTTAATAAACTGACAGACGGAATAGTCTCGAGAACCCCTAGTTGCCCGCTACGCCCCTTCTGCGACTTTCTTTCCTTGCTAGGTCCAATAGGCTCTTTGTCGGTCTTGATGCCGAGAGCTGGAGTTCATCCAATGCAGCCGTTCTCTTATATACGATGATACCACCAGACGCGCATTCCTTGGGATCAGAAGGAAGACTATCCCTGTGCGTGCTACTGCTCTAAGGCTTTCAATAATGAATTTGATGGCATGCTTTCGACGTGCTGTGATGAGAGGTGCCTTAGCCTAACATATTAACATCCCGTCCTTTTGAGTTGTAAGCAATGTTCCTTCGCTTTGTGAAAGTGATTTGACTTTTATCTTCTTAATGGAATAAGAATAAATAACTGGGCAAAGGCCCTTTTCTGGGTATGGCCACAAGGTAGCGAGTGCAAAGCAAAGAGGCAGTAATGCTAATTAAAGAGCCTTCCTTGCATGGCCTCATCGCAAAAAGTCTCTTTCCCGTGCTATCAAGATCAGGAGAGAGGCTTTGCGCAAGAAAGAATATATCGCCTAGTCTAACTCTTAAGTCGGAACTAGAGGCAATGAATATTTGAAGGAGTAATTGGCTTTCTTTTTCCCCTGGAATTGAACTGTAAGAGAACCAATCCATTGTCTTCGAATAGTCAAGGTATGCCTTTCCAAAGCCAGTTAAGAGATCAGCCTTCGTGGACAATAGGCCTCGAGCTGGTAGTAGCGGCAAGGGAGGAGTGAATACCCGCTTAGCCCCTTGCTTTTTATGGCTTACCTTCGTACCCAAGGGAGGTTTTACCCACCAAGTCCAGCTTTCTTGTGAAAGTCTTGGCTTGCTCTTTTTCCATGTCTGTTGATGGCGCTTGCTATTGAATGTCTTGATTGCGCATAGCCCTTTCATGCTTCTTTGTAGCATACTTAAGATGCTGCGGTTGTTCTTGACCATGGCACAGATGTCTTCGTTTGGTTGGTAAGCCGCTCAGCTACCTTACTTTCTGTTTTCGCTGTTTTAGCATGCCCTGTTCTTGTTGTTGTTGTTCTTTTTTTTTTCCATTATTTGTTAAGAAAACGACTTTCTGCTAGAATCTTCATCCCGTTTCCAATTTGAAAAGATGTGGCTGGAGGATGTAGGTTTTCTAGAAAAAGTAGCTTCTTGGTGGTTCTTCCTTTTTTCTCGTCTCTCGTGTTTGTATTCGTCTCGGATTGAAAAGATAATCTGATGGGATCTGGTTCTGTGACAGGAGGGGAGCTCTCAGGCGCGATATTTTCTTTCTCGGCTGATACCAGCACACAAGGATCCCCCGTATGAGCAGGTAAGTGGGGGTGGCAATCCCTCTTATGCAACAACTATTTTCCTTTGTGTAGTTCATTGCAATGTGAGAAGGGAACTGAGAGTTCATGACTGTGTTTTGACATGATTTCAGCGAAGCATATCGCTGTTGTTGGATAAAAAACAAGTCTTCTTCGAATCTGGTAATAGTAATTGAAATATGTAATACATGATTGCAGGAGGCAAGATTCCCTCAGCTTAGAACATTGACTACAGAACAAAGGACGAAGCTGAAAAGCAGTTTCCTTCACTTTGACGATCCTAGCTTCTGTGAATGGATGCGTAGCTTGAAAGTGCTGCCACCTGAACCAAGCTAAGGAACGTCTTTTGGATCTTTTGCAGCCAATACTGTCCATGCCTGCGGGTGATCTCCATTTTTCCCGCTTCTTTCTTTTGTCACGCGAGGCTCACCGAATCCTTCTATTACATGCCAATCCCAGAGACTCGAGGGGACTAAGGCTATTCCTTACCTAAAAAGATAAGGGTAAGAAGCAATTCCGAAAGAAAAGTCATTCTAGTTCTTTATATAAGACTCTCCTCCCTCTCTTCGTTCGGTTCGTATTGCTTGTTCTGACTGCTTTTACTTGGTTCGTGGGGGATGGCTATTCCTGTTCTCCGTGCAGCAGCTATTCATTCTACTCGGGAAAGGGCTTTTCACCGTGATAGTTCTCAGTCGGCGAAGCCTCACATCCGTTGCGCTCTGACTTACTTGACTTTAAGAAGCAACAAAGTTACGATCTTCCAAGACGATATGCCAGTTTATAGCTTTCTCGTCTTCAAATGTAGCTTTATCGTCTGATGTTGTGATTCTTCTATAGCCGGAGGCTAGTGAACACAGGGACCGAAGGGGGCGAGGGCCTTCTGCTGTCTCTCACCATCTAGGTACCCTATTATAGTAGGATTGAAAAAGTGGTTTAATGGCTAAGAGGTTCGTTTCTAAAGCCTTGTTATGGGCTTCGTTGCGTTCGGGTGATGAATAACCATTGAAAAGTGTCAAAAAACCACTTCCTTTGAAAGAAGTGATTCTAGGCCTGCTTTACTAACTCTTTCAGTCTGCTTTCTACTTTCAATAGTACAGATCTCTTTCTTTTTAGTTCTAATTTCTGTCTTGAAAGCTTAGTGCAGTTAATCTACTATAACAGGATTTGGTACCCAGTGTGGTGCCGATCTTGCTTGTATGGCGTGCAGTGCTTTGAACTCCTGCGGTGACATTCCCAGATGTGCTAGCGCTTCGACACCCGCTGACCCCAATGACAGCTTTCTTGTGACCGCTTTGTTGAAGCTTGGATCGGTACCTCTCCTGTAATTCACAGCACAGGAACTGTGGGTTTTACGTCCCGCATGCTCTTTGCCAACTCAAGGGGGAGCTGCCGCTAAGACAAGCGTCTTTCCAACCGTCCCGAGGATTCCTTCAAGCAGTAACAACAAAGTGATAGCCTTTCTTTCATCACTTACATCATTTCACGTCTGTATTTCAACTCGATAGTCTAATTATCAGTCTTTCTTTTTCGATCAAAAACAGAAGACAGGGCATCTATTGAAAGGAAGGAAAGACATTGGAAAGCTCGTTCGGTGGTTCGCCCTTCAAGTCCTGTTGCAAACCCTAAGCCAAATAATAAACCTTCTCAGGTTTCGCGTAAAGAATATAGGAGAAAGGTTGCTCCCGATTCTATTCCATTGACTGATGCTCGCTTCGATCTCTTCCTTTATCTCCGACCCTAACTCATACAAAGGGAGAAAGAGAACTTTATCTTCCGTCTTTTCTGTTACCCATCCTAATCCTATGTTGAAAAGAATTACCTGTTGGCACACCCTCTCGTCCCCAAAAAGCTTATCTATTTCCTCTCATCACGTGACGCTGATCTTCGCTGACTCATAGCAAGCATAGGTAGACAACTATAGATTAGATTAAGCGGGCTTGCTTGCCTTGATTAAACCCCTCCTCTAGCCGCAGGGCCTACAGATATTGAATGTAGTTCAGGTGCCGAATGCTCAGGAGATGCAATAGAAGCTACTTGACTAACATGATATGAAAGAGAAGCAACACTTTTAAGCCGAGATAGAGTAAAGGCAAGGAGAGAAAGCCACTTTCCCTTAAGGACGTGAAACAGAAGAGATAAAGCAACTCGACTCAAAGCAAATGAGATAAGGAAACGACTTCTTATGCCGAACGTTCTGGAGCTAACTAAACTAAGTATGTGAAAGAGCCCCAACAAGTAAGGTTCAGTAGCATGAAAAAGAGCTTAAACCGGTGAGTAAGCATCTGATCTACTTGAATCATAAGATCTAGTTGAACTTAACCCGTCAGCGGGAGACGAGGTCTTTCAGAGCCTGTACGCCAGTTTCAAAGCTCGATAACAGAAGTCATGGCAATTCAAGGGGTTCAATAGCCAGCCAGGTAAGAGAAAGGCTACTGGCCATGGACAGGCCGAGACCGGATCTTACAGACTAGCGTGCCTACTCATCCTTCTTTGACTCATTTGAAAGTGGTGTTGATTGGGTTGTGCCTACAACTATAGCTTTCGATTCCTAGTCCATTCAGATTCCGATCCTGATCTTGATCTTGATGCTTGCCCTTCTTCTTCCCCATCCCATTCCCCTCGGAAATCATTGAATATCGATTTGGAAAGCATCCAATCGCAAAGGGGCGTGGGTATACGGGGAGGAATCCAATGCTTATGCCGGGCTTGCAGAGACGAAAGCTTGTGCCTCTTCAAACTACTAGAAAATGGGCGGACTACAAGGAGATTACGCAGGAAACAAGAGAGTAGCCATACCTTTCGAGCTAGCATAGATAGCAGTGGGAGACCAAACAAATCTTTCACGCAATAGAAAAAAGAAGTCCTACTAAGCTAAAGAAGCAGATGAAGCATCAGGTCTTGGAGAAGAATAAGATCACAGAGCACAGCAAACCGCTAAACCATGTGCGCGTGATTGCTCGCCTATCATGAGTTTGACTTGCGCTCTAAAGCTGTTTTTTTGAGGAAGACCGGAGAGAACCTTTTTGACATTCTTGTGGATAAAGCAGCCGGTGAAGCTTTTTCTTATGTTTTTAAGACCCCTTATCGGGAAACTCTGGCAAGGTCTATTTTTCCTTTTTCCCAGTGGGTGCAGGCTTCATCGAAAGGCTCTCCGCCTCGTGGCATTATTGGGTTCGCTTGCAAACAACACTTCTCCTCTCGCCTCCCTTGGATCATTTTCAAAAGGGTTACACCTTTGTTGACCAGATCCCATGCTCTTCCCAAACATAAACATGGTTTTCCCTCGATCGAGGCAGCTAAACCCATTCTTTCTCCACTCCTCTTTCGGGATTATGAAATATTATATACATCTTAAGAGGCAGCCCACTGGTTCATTGTTGGCAACCTTCCGCCTCCCTCGCCTTTAATGATTGCTCCTAAGATGGCTGCTAGTTAGATGCCAGGGTTCAGAGCGGGAAGAGAAAAGAAAGGCGAAGCTCACTTCAGGACTCCTTCACTAGGCTTTCGGGCAGCTGTTTAGAGCGCTCGCTCCGTACGGTACTTTTTCTGTTTATGTCTGTATTTGTTCCGTAGTTGGATCAGCCGTTTTCCTTAGTATGTCGAGGGTGGATTAATGAATGACTGCTTTAGCTCTATCGACAGAGGCCCCCGCCTAAAGTTCTGACCCTTGCTTCAAGCTCTGCTCTGGGAGAATGGCCATAGAAAGCCTTTTCGGTTGATCATGTGGACCTATTTTCTCTTATCAGAGGCACTGGTGTCAGTCTATTACTTACTTGAGCTATCCTATACATTCCCACTAGCTACCAAGACCTAAGAGCTGCAGCGGATAAGCTGCTATGCATAATAGGTTGACGCTGGTGATCTATCCTAGGTTGAGGAATCAATCAGGGAAGAAGAAGTCCTTCAACAACAAGCAGAGATTAGATCCAGGAGTCTAAGCCTTCTAACTCTCGTTTTAAGCTTTCATTGGACTCAAGGACTTCGCAAAAGAGGAGCAAAAGAGAGCTTATTGTCTTATTACAATAAGGGCCCTGGCCGTCAATGGCCTTAGAGAAACCATAGGTAAGCGTGTCCTATCTTTAGCCTAACAAAATGTTATGGATTCATGAACACTATAATATAAAAAAAAGCTGTTTAGGATTCATGACATAATCGGAAGTTGAAGGATGGGATGTAAAATTGGAGTTTATACATTCCACGGTTCCTGTACAGACATGTACTAATGCCTCCCTCTGTAATTTGCTCCTCTTCATTTTAAGATTAAATGTTTTCCCCAATGTAGGAAAACAGCCCCTCCGAAATGGTTCGGCATGTCTTAAAGTGAGAAGGGAGTGAAATGCCAGGGTTTGGCAACATGATCCACTAGTACAGGAATCGCCTTGGAAGGTCCTAAAGCTTTGAGTCCTCGGAGAGAAAAAGCTCAACTTGAAAATTAGGGGCGTGGCCTGTGTCCAAGAGGAAACTCCTGGTTCCCGTGCTATATCTGTTAAATCAGATTGCAAAGTGATACTTCAGTGTGTCCTAGCTACTTAAAAAAGGGTATGATGCTTCGTTTTTATCCGAGGCTTGAGCACTAGGGATTTAAAATGACCCCTAGGGCCCGATACAACTCACTCTATGGGGGTAATCCAACCGAGAAGGGAAAAACACATAGGATTTCTTCTATTTGACCCACAACGGTCGTGATAGGTTGACAATTGGCGTCAGCTAGGATTATCTCCATTTATAGCTTTAGTGGGACGGGAGAACGGAAAAGGAAAATAGAAGTCAAATGCTAATTATTACAAATTACTATGGTAGTCAACCTACTGGTCGGTGGCCGGACCATAATTCAAGGCTTTTACCAGAAATGAAAGCCTGCATGACCTGCTCATATTCTACGAATACAGTTGGCTTAGGTCATGGTAATGCTACGGAATGGAATAATATTACCTCTGAGTTGCGAGATCCACAGGAACAGAATCAGACTCCTACTAGTACCAGTGATAGAGAGAGCGAGAAAGATGAGAGTGGAAATGAGAGTTCAGTTCAAGAATTTTGTTCTTTGCGACAACTAGCACAAGATATTGGTTTTTTATACTGTAATCTGACTGACTATTATGATGAATTGTCTGAATTAGATGTTCGAAAGATTCAGAATCTCATATTATCCAATAATTACATACTATCTCCGATTAACCTTTATAAATATTCACCTAATAAAAGACATACCTTCCATACTTTAAAATGTAGTTCATATAATGAGCCTATATGCTGCGGTACTAAACAAGAAGACACCCTTGTGCTAACAGGGCTAGGTCGTATGTTAAACCTCTATTTTCAAAAGGACTACATAGTATACTCACCAGCTAATTCATTAGGTCTTCACCTAGGACGCCCTTCATTTTTGAGTGAATTAGGTCAGATTAAGAAGGTGAAACGTCTTTATAGACTGGATCTCACAAGAACCATTTTGTCAATGGATCGAGATCTTCTTTTGATGAAGCTATCACATATAGTGAAGGATGATCAAATTATGGAATTAGTCTGTAAACACCTGGACTCGCCTATCTTGGATGTAGATGGTAGAGAGATTCAAATAATGACTAACTATACGTTTGGATACGGGTGCGGTATACCATCCGTTGGGTATCTTACAATGGTACTACTTCATTTTTTCTTAACCGAATTGGATCATTCATTTCCGCTTGCATTTACTGGAGTATCTTATAAAAGAGCATTTCAAGATGTTTATCTCTATTGCCACGATGAAGCTTCTTTCTTAGATGAAGAAAAACTCCACAGCTTTTTAGAGAAACTCTCTATCTCTTTAAGAGAAGTCTCTTATATTGAACCTGGAGATGGTGTATTCTATTGTTATAAAGGAGGTACTGTTCAAATCAATCAAAATGGGGATATAATTACAAAAGATGGAAATAAATGTCTATGATGAAAAAGAAAAGTATGTTAAACAAAATCCGTGAATATAAATATGGCTACTTGAGAGAAGGTATAAAATGGAATGAGATGCTTGATCAACAGCAAAGAAACTGGGATATGCTAATTAGTGGTAAAATATCTAGAATAGAGATTATGAAAAGTAAATGGAGCGGAACAGCCCTCACCAACTTTCTCAAAAATAGGAGGATATATGAATTCATTCGTAGATACCTAATGGTATATAACCAGCTCAGACCACAAGCTGCTGCACAGGAGGTAAGAGATAGGGAAAGGGAACGGGTAACACAAGAGACGATAAGGAGGCTCAGAGAGTACCAAGAGGCACAAGAGGTAGAAGACCCACAAGAAGAGGCTCAAGATGCGCAAGAGCTAGAAAGAACGAGACTTGGAAGGTGGGGTCTAACTCGCCAAAGGTTGCATCGGGGCTGTCAAATAGCTATATTTAGTGGATTTTTTGCTGTCGGCTTCTATATATGGTATTTTTATCTGCCATCTGGGGTTGTTCTACCTTATGGGTCAGCTATTTACAGTATCCCACATATTATCGATAAAATAGTTGATAACACTTTGGTGTTAATATACAATCCTGGCCCAGACCCACTGCCGGATGAGGAGGTTGTATTAAATAACATTCGAGTGAACGAAGGAGTGAATGATTGGAGGGAGCTAGATAGATGGGGGTACTTGAAATCGTTGCTAAGTTTCACGGTAATACTCGGACTATTCGTATACGTTGGGCGCAATAATGGGGAGCCCCCTATATCTTCCCCACCTCCGGGGGAATTTTGATGTTGTTTTCTTGTGGATCTATGTTCCATTACTCTCGGCCACAATCACAGCCGTCTTGTCTCCTAGCTCCTCGATCGACAGCTAACCATCGCTGAATGCTGTGTTTCTAGGTTTGAAGGGTTTCCGCTTCCGTTCTAGGTGATAAATGCATAAAATGATTTTCGCAGCTTTTCCACAGTTGACTACAACTCCATGCGGTTCTTGTACTTTCAGCAAAGCGGTTTCGTCTGTCAAGGCTTCTACGCCCTGTAATTCAGTGAAAGAGAAACTTCGAATAGTACGATCTCTCTCTAGTATCCCACCTCTATCTGTCCCTAGTTGTTCGCAGGTGAATGAGAAACTGGTAATCCAAGTCGGAAGTCCTCAACAGGCAACGGTCCTCATCACTAAATATAGATTCTACGGCCACGTTGTGAGCTAATCAAGTTAGAACGACTCTGGTACTCAAGATCGAAGAAAATGCGATTTCAGTAATGCCTATAGTGGTCAATCGGCAAGTCAATTCCTTCTTGCTCTCTCTGCTTGAAAGCTTCCGTGTTCAGGTCAGGGATTGAAAAGTCAAAGTCAACAAAGCATCATACGAATCGAGTCAGAAGGCGTGGTGAAAGAAAGAGGTAATTGCTTGTAGTTTTCAACTCCCTCCTATAAGCCTTGGTTCTCAAGATAGGTTTGAAGTCGATTAGTCTAGTTAAGCTAATCCACTTCTTGAATCACATAAAGAGGTTCCTAATCGGTCAAAGAAATGAGAATTCGTAGTTTGGTTGGCTAACATACCAGAGATCAGTAAACTCTCGTTATAGGCTCTGCTCTTCTAGAGGCCCTTTCGGGTATTATCAGTCAATTGAATGTGTTTCTCTTCTAAGCCCAGTAACAAAACTTCTTTTCGAACTAGAAAGAATGAGAAACGGAAGCTATCGAGTAGCGCACCAGTAGTCTAAAAGTAAGGCTGCTTTCTCGTTCTCCGGTCTGACCTGACGGCGCACGCAATTCGAGCGACTCGTCTTTGACCGGACGGGTGGGACTGTAGCTAAGGCTTCGCCGTTTGAGAAGACCGCCCGCAGGTATCGATATTGCTTTTCTCTTATATAAAAAAGTGTAAGCTATGCCTTCAAATTGTAACTGAGAACGGCGACAGAGACAATTCCACTTTCCATCGTTCAGGATTAAATCTAGCCATAGTTTTCTCTTTCCTACGGCTATCTTGTTACAAGACTCACTAGTCACTCGCGCGATTCGAACGCGCATTGCTGGTAATGAACCAGAGAATTTCCTCTTATTCAAGAGTGACTTTTTTTACCCTGGTTCGATCCACCGGACCTACTCCAGCATGACGTGACTCACTACACTTCTCGGTTTTAGACTAAGGTCAAAACACTTTCTTTTAAGAATGTATGAAGTTTCGCTTAGTTCTATTTTTCCGAGATTAGGTTGTGGCAAGAGAGGCTAGATCATCGGGCTTTTTGACTTCGAATCTTCCCTAATATCTTCAATTGTCATATAGTGAACCATTTCGGTCGTTAAGGAACAAACACTTCGCCCAATTCTTTTGAATCCCGACCCCCCACTAACCAATTATGTTACGACCACTGAACAAACTTGGTTGACAAAGATAGTTTATGCGCCGCTAATGTAGCGGCTTGTCGAGCATTTGACAAACTCACACCATCCATTTCAAATAGAATTTGTCCCGTGGACACACGAGCAATCCAACCCGTAGGATTTCCTTTTCCTCTTCCCATTCTGACTTCTGTAGGTTTCCCGGTAATAGGGAGATCCGCAAAAACTCTTACCCATATCTTACCATTTCTTCGGAATTGTCCGCTCATAGCACGATGGAATTGTCCGATTATAGCCCGACGCGCTGCTTCAATGGCTCGATATGAAAGACGACCCGCTCTACAACTTTGAATGCCATATCTTCCAAAACCAAGTTGTGTACCGTCCGGTTTGCAACCCCTACTACATCTGCCTTTACGATATTTATTATATTTCGTACGTTTCGGATATAGCACGTCCTTTTTTTTTTTGACTATATGAAATCCACACTTTGACGCCTAAGATTCCGTAACGAGTAGATACTTCCGCAGAAGCATAATCGATTTTCTGGTGAAATACATTACAAGATGTTTTTCCATACTTTCCGCATTCCGTTCTAGCTATTTCTGCACCTTCTAATCGACCTGAACAACATATACGGATCCCCTCCACCCATTTTTTCATTACTAATGGAATATCCTTCACTATTTTACTAAAAATGGAACGAAAGGATCTTGTTTTGTTTCTCAGTTGAAAAGAGATGTCTTGAGCAATCAGAGAAGCACTTTGATAAACAGATTTGATCTTGACCGACTCAATTAAGGTATTAGTGTTTGTTCTATTAGACAACAAAGATCGCATTTTTTTCACTTCGTTCAAATAATAGTTGTACCCGTACGGAATTCTTCTGTTTCTCAGTATGATATCTATCATCATCTCTATTCCCTTTATCAATTCTCCTATCCCACCTAGGTCTATGAATTTCTCTATCAATTCCATTACCTTATCCTTACCCAGGAGGTTCCAACATTTTCTCCTTAATTTACCTAGGAGTTTTTCCCGGGCATCCTCAAAAAAAAGGTTATTATACACCCCAACCCCATCCCTTGGAAAGAAAAAGGTAGCACCGAAGAAAGGAAAGAGCGAAATGGTGGTTTTTGTTGTTCCCGCGAAGCGAAGATCATTCGCTTGGCAAATGAAGTGGGTCAACCTCTTTTTGGCTTCGGCCAAACACTTTTTCTCGCTGGTCAAGCTTTCTACAAAAAAAGCGATGCGAGAACGTATTCTCTTATCAAAGCTTATTTCCTGTGCATTAGCTCCCCCCATCGTAGATGGTTCAGTCACGCCCGGTGCCACGAAATGATTGAGAACTACGACGGGGTCGAAATGCATTTGATTCTTTGTATTCAATAAGTATTGCATGATCAAATAATTCAAGGAGGGGCGCACTGCAGGGAGGGTCCTTTTAAGGAGATGACTCGTCGGGCCGTCGGAGCGGGACTTCTTTGGGAAAAAGAACTTGAATAATTTCGTTTTTCTGAAGGATTCGTCATTTTCTATCAGGAACGCTATGTCATTTACAACTTCGGCGTATTTCGGATGCTTGAAGGCCCCGCTGACCCGAAGTGATTTAGAAAGATTCTTCTTTCTCGATGGTGATCGGTCATGGTATCCATAGCGTTGCTTCTTTTTCGGCCAAATCCGGATTTCGTTTTGCTTCTCCCGGTCGTCGAGCCTGATCGACTCGACTCTTTCCCCTGCCCCCCGGCCTCTCACTTCGTTTCGTTCTTCTTCTGTACCGTCGCTTGAATGAAGACACCCGATCGGCCCGACTTCCCCAAATGCCCACCGCCGGCCCTTCTTCTTTCCGGGTCTGGATTTTTCGCGTCGTTTCAGTCGTCGTGGTCGACGGGGAAGAAAGAAATGAATGAATGTTCTTTTGGGAAAATGTAGAATAATACACCTACCGAGACGAAAGCCAAAGGTGAGTCTCGTAGGTGGACGTATCGAACCAAAATAAGATCTCAGATTGACATCTTGATACACTAATTTCCCATAATAATAAATAGAGTCAATGGTGACTCCGCCGCGGGAAGAGCCGCTTCTTTCTTGCTTGATAGGGGGCTTGCATTCACCAGCGCAGACTCAAAGTGCTCTCCGAACCGTGCTGGATAGTCACCCATCACACGGCTCTCAAACCCAACCTGTGGTGGATCCCGGGGGACAAAGTCAAAGCGCTTGATCTTTTGCCCCATACTTTGAGATGCTCCTCCCTGCCGATCAAGCAGCGACGCTGCTCGTGATAGGCTTAGCTTTAAGCCGCTATGGTTCGGTTCGGATAAGTCAAGTCCCCTCGGTCGGTTCGCTCAGGTGGTCTTCCCTTATCTTCCCTAACGTTCATAGTTGTTCTGGTTTGAGAAAGGAGCACCGGCCGAGCGCCCTGAATGAATAATAAATGGACAGCAGAGGTAATCAATGATTCTTATTCGACTGAGTTGAAGCTAGCAACATATCGATTACACACCGGAGGTTGGTAAGAACTGAGGGGCATGCCCCCTAACCTAAGTGGGCCTACCTGCGAAGCAACTGGTACTTGATCGGGCGGGGGTCGATTTAGGCTCCTTCCCTTCCACTGCATAGCTGCGCTAGCAGGTACTACGAACCCTCTGTCCCACGCATCTAACCAGCTCGCGTGGTTCACCGGTTCCACCGAAAACTCTCATTTGTTGAAGCGGAGCATAGTTCGCTTTAGGCGCCGAGCGAGAAACGTCTCTTCTTTCGTTTTGGTTTATTCACTGATCTGAAACTTAGCACTTGTTTTCTTATTGATTCCAGGGGCGACGGCGTTCTTGAATGAAGTCTATCCAAACCGAAGACGCACTTCTCAGATCAGGCTAGGCCTCTCCAGCTGAGCTGGGCGCCGGGGCCCTGGATGCGCTAGCGATTGGCACATAGGGGAGTGGTTGCCCGGGTTTCTCGGCCTGGTATACTGCACCTCGCGTTCATGATATCTACATTCAACTATGCCCCGGAGACACGGTCGAAGCACGCCCGCCCAGTGTGCTTCTTTCACGACATGCTCTGGTCCCGGGTGTCTTCCAGTGGTCTTCTAGCCTTAGAAGAAGTCGTGTCCGCCCTGGACATCTGCAACGTCCTCCCACGCCTTTTTTGAATATGGGAAAAACGGAAGGAAAAGACTGCTTAATTCGGTGACTTTCGCGGTCGCCCTCACTGAACCGACTTGAATCTGAACTACGATTCAGATCAAGTCTTACCGAAATCGGATTTCCTTTTCGTGCCATATGCGCTTAGACTTGACTTTTTCCCCCTTTTTCTGCCCAGTCCAATATTTGTTCTCGAAGGTCTTCGTTTCCGTGTAAAAGCAAACTCTCCAAATTGTTGACCCCTTCAGTGATCTTACAACGAACAGGAGTTTTTCCATTGTAAATTCGTACGGAGCAATCAACGAATTCCGGCGAAATAGAAGATCTACGTGACCTGTTCAAAAGAACTCTTCTTCTTCATTCTCAACAGGAATGCATCAAGAAAACTGCCCTTCCATATAGATCGTCATGGCATGAACTCATTTCTGCCTTTCCCCACTCCGGCCCGAAATCCAGCTTTGGTGGGCTTCCCCCAAGGTGACACCGAAGGTCTACCTCCTTTCGTGCGCCCCTCACCTCCTCCATGAGGATCATCCACTGGATTCATTGCAAGACCACGAACAATGGGGCGTCTGCCTAACCACCGGCTTTGCCCAGCTTTTCGTTGCTTACGTGCACCATGATTGGGATTGGAAACTATACCAATAGTAGCTCGGCATCGGGAATCAATGACTTTTTCAACACCCGAAGGTAGCCGCACAAGCCTAAGAGAGAGTGTAGGGGGTGCTGGTTCCTTCATTATTTTAGCAAAAGTTCCTGCGGCTCGAGCAAGACTGAAAGAACTTTTCCTGCTTTCACTCCCCAGGCATATCTATACAGTCTTCCCATGCCTTAATAGTTCGAAGAAGCTCATGTTTCGCTCTTGTTCCTGTCTTGATATCCCCCCCGCAATGCGGGAGCAATTTATTGATTTCCTCGGTGATCTTCCTCAACTTCTCCGGGCTTGCTTCCCGGAGGTTGAGGGCTTGTTCAACACCTAGAAGGAAATCAGAGCGTGGTTTGATTCTAGAAACTCTTTGGAAGTATGCTTCCAGTGCAGCACTGACTTCCTTTTCCGTGGCTAAGTTTATGGTTTGGGATGTACCAGCAACCGGGGCGGTAGAAGGTTCCCCCTCTTCCAAGGCCCTCCAAATTGCCGATTGGCTCATCCCCGGCGAAGGGGGGCTCTTTGGGGCTATTTTGGAAGGCCCGGCTTCCTCCATGACCCCCGTTCCCGTTGCTTTACTCGCAGTTTCGTCGGTTGATAGCTGGTTTTGTTTAAACCATAACATCGTTTTCTCACACCACGATTCACTCGATGTTTCAGGGGCGTCCCCAGAAACATTCATGATTATATATGTAGAGGCAATAGCCCCAACCGAAAAAAAGTAGGAACAGATAGCATGTCTGACTAGACTGACCAGAATGTGAGTGAAAAGAAATAAACTGATATGAACAACGATTAGCATCCATTGAAAGCGCATCTTTCTCCTTCTCCAAGAAAGCCATCTATAGAGAAAGATCCCAGCTAACAGAACCAGAGTAAGAAGCACGAAGTCAAATGGACTGAAAAAGTCAATTTCGTAGAATTCTCTACGAATCAGTACTGATAAGCATATAATTATCGAACCGAAATAAAAAGGAAAGCCTTTCTTAGGCATCATCTCGAGTGTTGCATTATCGTCACGCTTTTTCATTCCCCCTTTTTTGTTAACCGTCGATTCTTTCCCTCTTTCCTTTTCTCTTGGGCATCTCACTTGGAATGCTTTGCATTCTCTCTCTGCGTCTATCTTCCAATTCCGCCTATCCGCACCCGCCAACCTGCCATTTTGGATGAGGCGGCACTCCTCTATTTACGATATTTGATTCGTGTCATTTAGGTCCACGGACCACCACTCGACGAAAAAAGAAAAGTACAAGCAACTACATCAGAAGGGAAGTCGACTTTTCATCCCCGGTGACCGGCCTTAGTAAAGGCACCTTTGGGCGGAAACTACTATGTTATCTTCCATTCCTCAAAAGCATGAGAGAGAGACAGATTCTTCGATGCGATGATCAACGACCCATCCCTCTTTTGGGCCTTCTCTCTTTCTATATGAGATTTTGACTTGACCTGCGATAGCGAAAGACAGAACGAAATTGAATAGGCGCTTTCAATTACTTACTTTCTATATGCAATTTCGACTTGACGAAGGCGGATGTTGCGTCAGTGAAGTTTAGTGATTGCACGAGAATCGAATATCTTCTCCGGGTCGGCAGGCAGGTTACGAGATTGACAATTTCTTGGTAGACAGGTGAACCATCTGGGTAACGAGCAATTAGAGGAAAATCTTCCGGAGCTGTGAGATGGCCTCCCTGATTCCTATAGAGAAATTGCCAATTAACGAGACTGATTCCGGAGGAGGTATTGAGAAAACTGGATGAAGCCGATGCCAGACAACTATGGGAAGAGCACCAGGCGAGAGATCGCGCTGAGCGTCAGGCTAGAGGTGAAGGTACATCCACTTCACGGGTGGAGCCGTGCGTAGAGATTCACCATGAGGGTGCTGCTGAAGACCCAACTGATGGCGATGAAGCCCGAATTTTGACGGCAGAAGAGGAAGATGATGCAACTGGGGAAGTCCCTGAAATTCTTGTTCCGGAAACCACAACTGCAAGGGCTGCATCTGTTGATGAACCAACCTCTGCCAGCATGGAAGGAGGTGAGAGAGTATCTTCATCAACTCGCAGAGCTCACCGGGGCTCCACCATGCTTGGGAAACCACCTCGTTAAAGTTGCCAAGAACAAGCCAAGGTAGGCTATGGGCTTCACAGGTCTGAGACAAAGCTGACCAAAGAAACTCTCTGTTCCTCGGATTAGGACTAGCATAAACTGCAGAGCAGAGCCAATCAACATGATCATTGCATGAGAACATCCACTTTCTGGCGAAGCTAAGATCGTCGTTTCCACGAGGTCCAACTTCCACAAAAGCCAAATACCCCCTGACCGACCATTCGAATCCACCACATGACTTTCACCTAAGTTAATCTCAGAGATGACTCTCTAAGCATTGGCCCCTGCAAGCCTTTCAACTAGCACGACCACCACTGGGCGGTGCGTGACGATCAAATCTCTCATGCTTCAAAAAAATGGGCATTCCCTGCCCCCCTACAATTCAAAAAAAGGATTTTCATGGGGAAACAATTGGAAAAAGGTTTATTATTCTTGGATGAAGAACACCCATCATTCAGACATCCTTGACTCATCGTCAAGGCGGTCATCCTCTCCAACAGATCTTGCATTATCGTGATCGCGTAGATAGGTTGGTCCCCCAACATTTCCCGAGTCTCCACCAAGCACTTCACAGCGTTGATTCTCTGATCCACCACTATTAGCTCCGGTTGGCAGATCTCCTCTATGGCAAAGATGTATAGAGAAAAAAACTGGAGATGTTGACTCCGTACCAAAATGGGGGGAAGGTCCGGGGTCTCTGCGGGAGTTACTGACGAATCCTCCATGGTCGATCTGGTTGGGAGGAATGGTAGAGGTGACGGGTGAAGGTGTGTTGAGATTCTCCGAAGGGAGAGGAGAATGGGAAGAATCAGAGCTGCCCTATCATAATTGTCAGAATTCAGGTTGATTCCCAACCTATCCCCCTTCGTAATTGCCCCTGAACTGCCCCACCCCAATAGCAGTAATCAGGGATTTACGCTTATGCATGAGGTCCCCCCACTCATATATGAATAAGAAAAAGTAAGCCAATTGAAGTCCGCAAAGATGGATCTGCTTCTTTCCTTGTTTGCTTGCTTGAAGCTAGTCAAATTTTAGGCTATACCTTAACCCAAAGGGAAGTTGAAGTCAGTTAGTTTGCATCTTTTATGGCTTCCTCCATCCCAATATAATAATGAATTCCGAAGAACGTTTCGCATTAATTCTAATCAATAGGGGGAGGACTCGACCAATGAGACCGTAAGGTCCTAACTTAAGAGCACTCAACGACTACAGGTTATGGGCTCCATTGATTAGGAGAAAGAAAAAGAAGAATCTTAGGCATCGACCCCTAAAGTCTTATATTTGATGGTTCGTTGTGGCGATGCTGGGTGGCTTTTCTAGCCTGATAGTGAATGAAAGTTCATTAAAGGTATGTCGAATTCCGCTCTTGCTTTGAGGACTATAGTCAGTACTTTACCTTTTGCTCTTCTCTTGGAGTTCCTTGGAATTCATAATCAATAGCGGGATCTCTCTCTCGACTGAGGTAGGTCACTCACATCTGGGCAGACACGCACTACGGGAATTCACTAGAGACAGCTCCTAGCCATTTCCTTCACTAAATCAAAGGAATAAAATCAAAGCAAGAAGTAAAGTCTCTCCTTCCCCGAGGTCGGGTTAGGTCTCCGGTCATTTCCTTCATTTCATTCTCATTCTCAAGTCCAAGTTCACCGAGGATCTCTTTCCTGTCTTCCGTCTGTAGTTAGTGAGCCTGGGTGGGCGAATGAACGTCACGCTTCCTTTGCTTGATTCAATCCTCAGTTTATATGGGTATGTGTGTAGTAACGAGTCTTTTATGCGTACATTGATCCTCTTTCGTTTCCCGAATGATGTGACTGAAGACTTCAAGAAGCCTGGAATTGCACTAAGCCTGTAGTTGCCTATCGTGCCATCTTCTGGTTCGCTTCCTTCTTTAAATCTAACCCGCTTGTCTTCCTGCCGGGCATCAAAGGCTAGCGACTACCTCTTTCTAAAGGAAAAGATAAACAGACTTCCTTGAGTTAGTCGTTCCTGCATCTACATCTAGTAGTGAAAGTGGGTCAGCCCAGGGTTCTTCAATTAGCAGATCAGGAAGCCTTGTTTTAAGCAGGCGCAATCGATTAAAAGGAATTGGGGGAGTCTCATTGTCAAGGAAGATTCGGCACCATCAGAATAAGGATAGCTGGTAAGTGCAAGTAGTTCCCTCAGTTCCATTCCGTAAATCAAGTCCGACTCGGAACTAAAGTTACAGTCCTGAAAAGACAGACGCGGAACTTCTCGAAAGACAAAGAATTGATTCACTTCCAGGAAAGGGCGATCCTTTGCTATAAGCTTAGTTCCCAACGAGAAAGTGGGGCAAACAGAAGGGGAATCATCAAAGCAAAATGTCCCAGACGTCAACATGATCTTTTCGGAAGCACCAATTCATCATGACAATCCAGAAACGTCAAGGGCCGCCGAGTCCCGAAGGTATAATTGGAATACTGGAGTAATTCCTTGCAGGCAGCAAAGATACGAAACCGTTTATCCTGACATCGACCTGCTCAAAGTATCTCAGAACGGATTCGGTTTTCTTGCCTTAACTCCCCAAGTCACCAACTGACTCTGAGATAAAGCAGGAGCAACACTGGTTCAATGAGACAGAGACATGTTCAGAAGATCAGACAGTTGCGGAGGTAGCTTTGGAAGATTCTTTTTAGCCCCCTACAATGGCCTAAGGAAACCTGAAGTCGAACGTTGTTTTCGGGGAGTACGAAGCTCGAGTAGGAGAGAGGGAAGATCGGGCTGTAACTCACAATTAGTTCTGTTGCATACCTCCATTCTTTACTAAAGGCAGGAATGAAAGAAGACATGAAGAAGTTCGAAAGGAAGAACCCGCGGCGGGGACCATCAAGAAAGGTCCAAAACAGGTAGTAAATAGAAGTTCGAAAGGAACCCGCAGCTTAGGAATACTTTTCAAGACGGAAAGAAGGAAGAAAGGTGAGGAAAGATTTCGAACGCCGGAGAATCGAGGAAAGTCATCAGACAACGCGAGTGAAGATTCGAAATCGATATAATCTGGATGGGACTCGGCTTCAACGTTTGAGAATACCAATTTGGGTTTTCTCGTTCCGTTCGTTGATACGAAGAAGATATAGAATCGAGTCAGAAGGATCATGCTTGGGAAAGAAAATGAAGCAGGATTAGAAAAGAGTGAAGAGCCCGAACCGGGGTCAATAGGATGAGCGCCTGCTAGCGGATCAGATACGATAGGCCTTGCCATTGAAATTCATGAAATAGATAATCTCTTCCTTACTTCGCTCCTGTCCCTTTGAGGGGAATAAGAAGTAAGAGAGTCAGAACTCAACGAGACCCAATGGAATTGTTTAAGAAAGAAAGGACCTACTCGCCAACGCTTGACGAGAGGCTTCGTTTTCTCGTTCTTCTTCTTTCGATACGAATAAAATAGTCTTTTTCTTGTAAGGATAGCGCTCCTGTATGGCCTGGTCTGTGTCCTCTCTCTCACTTGCTTCTTCCAACCTTCCTTTTCCAAAAACGTGTTTTCTGCTTTTTCGTGCAATCTATAGTTTTGTGTTGTTTAGATCACATTTGAATGGTGACAAACCCTGATGCTACTGCTAGAACATCTGCCGTGTCCCACCCTCGACAGTCCTTACGCCGTCTCTCCCTCCTGCTGCAACCCTTGTCTCTATCTCTACTTTTGGGTCTCGATCTCGAACTCAAACTGATGCCTAGCTGCCTGAATCTCTGCTTCCTTCCAAGCCCACTAGGAATAGAGTCAAAATGCCTTCTTGTTACTATCTATTCAAAGTATATTCTCAATCGGCGAAGTCTCGCTGCATTGAAAGCGGTAGACTGGTGCTTCTATCCAGTGAAGCACGAGACCCTCCCATCTCATCCTATCAGCACGCATTCCATCAAGATCAAAGATTCCAAGATTCAAGAAGTAGAATCAAGATCTTGATAATCATATGACTCGCGTGTCTTTCTTGTTTGTACCGATTCTTTAAGGTTATGTAATAAAGATTAACATCTGACTCATTGTACTGGAAAAAGCTATTGCTAGTGCTGGTGACTGTACTTACAGAGCTGTAAAGGGTACTATCTTGACTGGGAAAAAGCAAGCGTCTGATCAGATCAATCAAGAGATAGGGGTTCAGCCAAACATCTTTTTCCTAAGCTAGGACGGAGCTGGCGAGTGACGATTGCTCTATCTCTTAATAAAGAAAGGGGCTTTGGAACCCAAGCTTGCCTTATTATTATATTAGAGAAAGGGGAGTACTCTCTGACAGATTCGCTCTATTATTGCCTCCTATTCTTGAGGGGGTGATCGGGGTTAAGCCGCGTGGCGATACCCGCGAAAAAGGACTATTCGCTTTTTGGGGTGGGCCTTTCGTACTCAAATCCGTACGGGGAGAATTCTTCAGCGCACTCAAATCTAGTGGATGGGGTTCAATATTCATGAAAAGCCAGGTTTGAAATGATCCATGTTACGGAACCAAGACAACCTATCTTACTAATAATAAGAAAAGGTTAAGGGCCTCCAACGCCTATAAATAGAAGCTTTTTTCATGTCTCAGCAAGCAGCTTTTAGCAAACTTGGTTGGCTCGCTTCCTAGCTTTCTTTCCTTAGCGGTCGAGTGCTTCTTTTCAGAAGCTGGCTTATTATAAGTAAATGCTGCCGTTGCTACTACGAACCTAACAGAATACACAGCTATGCGCTGCTAGCAAGGTGAATGAACACGAAGCAGACATGTCACGAGTTTGGAGGAATTCTTCCCCGGGTATTGACTTTATTTCCGGAACCCCTCAATAAAAGGGAAAAGGTCTCACCCTAAACTAAATAGGACCCCCTTCTGTGCCGAACAGCTGCCAAAGAGAGGGCTGCCTTCTTTCTTCTGCTTACGGACCTAGCATCCCTTGCGCTTCAACCAGGGCTCTTACCGAAACCGGGTCTCGGAAGATCAAAAGTGGAATTGTTGGATATAGTAGCAAAATGACTGAACGTGATTTTCCCTTATAAGTGGGCAATCCAACTGATCAAAGTTTGTCACACCTAGCAGTAAAATGACTGATTTTTAGGGAGTTCAGGTCGGCTCCTATGAGTGGAATTAGTCTTTAATCAAAATTCACGGGGTTGACAAACTAAGTTACGGAAAAGTAGGCTCCTCTTAAGGGAATCGAGGGTGTGAGCCAAAAACTTATGACAACTATGATCATAAGAAAATGGTCTATTCGAGGAGCGCGAAGGCCGTATAGCTGAAGCGCTTTGGTTTTATTGCTAGGCCGTTTTCTTGCTTAGCTAGAACGAGTCCCCTTTCGATCGAAGCTACTTTCTTATTCACTGGGTTCCCCGTCCCCAGAAGCAAGAAGAAGGTAGAAGATGTAGGCAGAAGATCTGCCTTATTCCCCGCAGCCTAAGATCGTACGAAATGGAGCAAGGAAGTATACCCTTCTAGGAAGCAAAGAAAGAGGGCTCGAGTTCTATTTAATATCCAAGTTAGCCCATAACCCCGGGCACTAATTGTTTTGTTAGAAAGAAGAAAGGAGGGAAGGTCTTATCTATTTGTAGGGAGTTTTTGTCGCTAAAGCCAATTCCATCTATTTCGGTATCTGCTTGAACTAAGAATATGATGCAAGCGCACCGGCGTGAAATATGTTTAAAGATGACCTAGTTCACAAGCCTGTAGCTAGCCCTGCTTCTATTCAGCTTAATCTTCAAAAACCGAAGATCAGAGTAGGAGATTGGTCAACATCCGGGCGAGTCCTGGCGGAGCTTTCCGTTTGTCCATCACGGGAAACCTGTGAGAGTGAATTAGTGATTTGAACTTCCCATTCCATAACCGAAAGTGGAAATCGCAGGCGAAAAAAGCGGTGTATGTTGAACAATCCGATGGTGTTTTTCGTAGCAGTCTAAGGGGTTGGTTTACTTTTGGACATACTTCATTTGCTTTTCTTATTCGGACACATTTGGCATGGTGCTATAATCTTGTTCAGAGATGTTTTTGCTGGTAGTGACCCAGATTTAGATGCTCAAGTAGAATTTATTAAAAAAAAAATATGGATTGAAAGGATTCAAAGAGGCCCGTAGAGAAAAAACATTTATCCAAAAGATTTATTCATTACTACTACATAAAGCACTACATTACATAAACAACCACATATGCCTTTACTAGAGCTTTCAAAGCATTATGCTAACTACATGATTTTCGAAACTGGAAAAAGTAAAAGGGTAGGCCTGAAATTGGAAAAACCAGTAGACGGAAGAGCCTGTAACTACTTTATTCTTTCTTCTAGTCTCTCCAGTCACTGAGGATGGTCGCCCGCACAATGAGCAGCAACCCGCACAATGAGCCATTGCTGCTCATTTCGCAGCGCTTGCTGCCTCTCCTCCAAACCCTCTATGCGCTCTCTGGTAGCGTGAATGAGCGCGTTTCTCCTTGCAAAAGAATCATTATCCATTTGTCTAGCACGTCTCGACAAGGAGTTTAGCGCTCTACGACGCTCTTGCATTTCATTTTGGAGTTGGCCCATTTCGGCATCAATTGCAGAAAGCCTGTTTGCAGCATCCATAGCCATACGTGCTAAGACTCAATTTCTTTGATTTGATTTTGATGATGAAGACACTTATCGAGCCTCCATTTATAGAGTGGTAGAGGAATCTCGCCATGCAGTACGAATTGCATGGCAGGCACAATTCTTACTTGTTCTCCGCACTACTTTTCTGCAGTTGAAGACTATCATGCCTTTTTAATGAAAAACTGGCTGGCTCTGGCTACCTTGCGGAGCAAAAAAAATCTCCCCAAATCACACAGCCTGTATGAACAAACAAACTTTGTACAACCAGCTTACGTGGAAAAGATTCCATATTCTATGCCAATAGACTCGTGACATCCATGTACTGAGTCGTCAAATGAGCCACGTTAAGAAAGAAAGCCCAAGCTTATACGCATTGGCCCACAGGGTGTCCCAAGAGGGCCCGAATGAAAGACCCAAGCTTACATGAACCATCAAAGAAAGTCCTACAAATGAAGACTTGGGCCTGTCAAGCCTGCTTTCCTCGATGGAAGCCCACAGAAGGGCCAAAACACAACAAGCCTACCCATCATCAAAGCAACGCCCAGGTGCTCTATTGAGCCGGTCCACGTTGGCTAAGAGCCCATTTCTGACTTGATAGCCTTTGTTCTCATATCGATAAGATAAGTCCGGGAGGAATCGTGATTTGTATAAATTAGATCCCTAAGGCAACGAGTAGATTGTTGAAGCTCAAAATATCATTAGTCGATGGGCTTAAACTCAACGTTCGTGATCCATGGAATACCCGGGATTGAAGTTTGACCCTTATCTTCTGGCTAAGGGGTGGAATTGAGAACCCAGACCGATATGCACGCCTTCACTTTTTAGTAGGTAGCCCGCGGGCACACCTTTAGCACCACTTCACTCTGATCGTACTAGTAGCACTGAAGACTGGAGGAATCCAGTCCCCACCCCACGGACCAGTACCCATGGTCCACTCCAGACCATGAGATACGTCAAGGGGAGCAACCGCGCTGATGACCAACACCTTAAATAGCCCATTTTGAGAGGCACAATGGGAGCTTCCTGCCCCCAAGCCTTACCGGAGTTATAAGGAGACACTTAGCCACACTAGAGAGCTTAGAAATTTCCCATAGGTCCAACCTGTCTTGTGTGACTGCGTGTGTTTGTTAGATTGCTTGGAGTTCTATGTTGGGCCCACTCTTTTTCACCTTAGGAAAATGGACTGTTAGGCTGTGTTTCTGGGCCCTATGATGGACCTTTAGAATCAAATAAATAGGGAAGTGAATTAAGCCCAATTGGTCGAGACCTTCGAATAGAGCCTAGTGTTGGTGTGTAAGTGCATGGTCAAGTTGTAGGCTCTTCCATTGGTTGTGGGCTTTGAATTAAGCCCGATGTGTGAGACTTAGGATCCAATACGACTTGAGCCCATAAGGATTATGACAAGACCCAAGTTATAGCAATTGTGTGCAATTTTAAGCCATTCTGAGAGTCATTGGACCCCACTACGCGCTTTATGGATTCAACCCATCTTTTCTGGGCCTTGAATATTAAGCCCAATCTGTGGTTTTGTCATACAATAAAATAAGATCCAATTTGTTTGGACTCGTTAGGTTTGGCCCATTACCTTGAGTGAGGCCTAACGTGTACACCTCTTGTCATGAAGATGTGATCTTATCCACCGATGGGTCTTGTTCTAAGCCCAATCCTCTCGTCTTAGGGTAGGATATCCATAAACCTTAAATAATTCAAGGTCTTTCTTTAGCAAGTCAAGTCGAAACCTTTCCCTCTTAATATCTAAAGCAAGTCACTCTTTAGGCTGTAGATGACTTCTTGCTCTTTTGGAAAGAATGCTTTTAGTAAACGTTGATTCAATCCTAGTGAATCAGGCCTACCACCAGGCACAAGAAGCAATTACTCAATACAATAGGCATTTCTTTCCTATATTACTTACTAAAGACTGGAAGAGAGCACTTGGGCTACCTCAAGAGTGGAGCACACTTACCCTTACTTTCCTCACTCAATTCTAGTAAATAGGAATCGGGGATGAATCGATTCTGTACCTTCAACTTGTAAGTTCAGGTCTAATCAGGCACTTAGTAAGGATCAAACAGTCTTCATTTCCAGAGAATGGGTTAGGGGAGGATGACAGTTACTTAACCCAGTAGATGTTCTTGGCAGTAGTCAAGTGTCCCGGAGCGGAGGGGACAGTATTGAATTCTGTTCGGTCGACGGCTGCTGTCGCTCGAGTTATCGTAAGAAGCATGAATTCGCGTCGAAGGGCAGGAGTTTTTTTTCTTTTCGTGCTGCGCGAATGCAACCTCTAGCAGCAGGCGCCTTTGATAGAGATAAAACGAGAACCCAACCTTTTGGCTTCAACTCGCTCGAATAAAAGGCGTGAAATCGTGGAAACACCTTACGGGTCGGACATCCTTCTTGCCTCCCTATCCGGGGACCTAATCTTATCCTCTCGCCTATACCGAACAAACTTATCCATCTCCATCCGCCACCCAGGTAATAACACCGCGATCCGATCCGCGCGTCAGGGAACTGCATGCGGAACCCACATACATCGGCCGTCTTTGGGAAAAGAGAAACAACTATAGATGAAAAGCCCTCTCCCCTCCTTAATAAGACGTCATCGGACCAAGGGTTTCTTCCTATCTTTCATTGACGGGGGTTTGGGTCAGTCCCCCTATGTGGGGTAGCTCGAAGCAATGGTTGAAGAAGATGGGGTTCATTCTGAGGTCGGATCTCCTTCGAAAGGGGAACGGCAAACGAAGAACGAAGCAGAGGAAGCGGAAGCAATTGAATCAATGGCGATACCAACAAATGAACCCTTAAAGTAAGTCGCGTGGCCCAATGACAAAGGAAGGTTCTAGGCAGTTCGGAAGAAGGGTATCGTCAAGACCTCTCGAGAATAGACGAAGAGGAAAGGAAGTGTTCTTAATCCAGCAGCTCATTGGAATCTTTCATCTTTAGCAGCGAATTGAATCCCTTAGACTGGTGCCTAACTCGCACGCACTTGAAAAAGCTAGCTTGAACACTCTACTCTTCAAAAAAGGCTTGGAACCCCTTCTCTCACCTTTCAGTACAAGGTGTTAGCACAATTAAATCAAGCCCTGCATCAGATGGTACCATAGAGTAGCAGCAAATCAAGAAGATTGCGATAGGAATGTACCTGGTAACGGAGCCCAGTCGTTAGTTCTTATTAGCTGGACTCCTTCCCCATCTCCTTTCATAAAGTTCAACACAGATGCAGCAACTGATAGTTCATCTTTGAGGGCAGGTCTGGGCATTATAGCAAGGAGGGGGGTATTAAAGCAATTCCGCTGAGATCAACGCCCTAGTGCTGGAGAGTCTTGCTACTCGTGAAGCGCTGATGCTTGCTCCTTCCTGGGGGTTGTGAGTATATCCAAGTAGAGGGAGTTTTACTGGTTGTGGGATGCATCACCAGTGATCGTATTGCTTTTGCTTTCTTTTCCTCTGGCTACTAAGATGTTTCAGTTCGCCAGGTTCCTCCTAGCTCATTTCTTCTTGCCGGGTTCTTCCTAGCTCTTAGTTCAGGCCGTAATTGTAAATATAGAACCAAACCAGTATTTGGAGTTGCTCGAGCTGAGTCTTCTGTTCTTTCTTCTTCTTTCTATTTCGTTTCAGCTAGTATGATCCTCTTCTGCTAGTGTCATTTGAGTAGCAACTAGGCGTCCCCTATATATACAGCAAGGCTCAGTGTAGCTAGAGTTGACCGGGGTCTGCGCCAAGTAAGAAAGATCTTCTCCCTCCCTTCTTTCCTATTCGAATCTCTGGTTTTCCGGAAAGCCCCTCTTATCATTCTTTTTCCAGCAGTGGTAGCTAAGTCTATCTCCTACCTATGTGAGAAGAGTAAGCAAGCTACCTTGGACTGAGCCTCAGGCTAGTTCCGTTTCGGCTCCTAGGTCTATGTGTAGAGAAAGGCGCTCAGTAGTTACGTCAGCTATTGGTTCGCGCAAGTAGTTCCCCTCCGGCTAGTTCATCCAGGTAAGCAACGTCTACTGCACGGGGAGTGGTGAGGGAAAGAAAGCTCAAGTAAGAGTAAGGGTACGAAAGAAAACAAGGCAAAAAAAGAGATTTGTCGGCGTCATCGAACCACGTTAGCAATCCAGAAGAACTGGAAGCTCGAAAGGACCGGTCAAAGGAATTTCTCCGTTTCGTTCTGTTCTTTCGTTTCTACGAACCTTAGGCAAGTAGCTAATCCAAGATGGATGTTAGGGAAGAGCTGAAGCAAGGTACGAAGTCTATTTCTTTTAGCCCTCAAGGGGCCTCTCTAAAGCATTTCAACTAGACTTTCCAGAGGTTAAGCTAGTCCTCTATTCTAGTTCTCTCTAGGGCTATCTAGTAGCTAACTGCGAGTGCTTTCAGATTCAACGATTAGCTAGCGCTAAGCAGTCCTTTCTTCCTTCCTTTAGTAAGTACTAGAGTGAGTCCTTTCCCTGGAAGCCTTTCTTCCCCGAGCCGACTCAAGAGAATAGGCACGAAGGGCGTAGTAGCAGCACTTGTTTAAGCTTGAACAACTGAGAAGTCTCTGACAAAGGGGCTTGTTCTTTGTCTGGTGCAGCCTATCTTCATAGATTAGATGGCCTTGAGAAGAATCTTTCATTTGAACCTCAAATCTATAAGAGTTCGGCAAAGACTGCCGCTTCAAATGGGACTAGGAACAACAGAAACAGCAGACGCGCCTTCAAGGCAACCCCGCTACCCTTTATGATGGTGGGACAGGCATCCCTCCTATCCCGATTGTCTTGCTGATAGGACCCTTCGGAGGTGACCCCGGATATCCCTACTTTGAGGTAACCCCTGTAACTCCGCCAGCAAACCCCTGATGGGCCGAGCTCCTAAAGTCAGGACAATGTCCCGGTCTTGCTTCCCGCTTGGACTATAGATGCGTAGCTCAGACGAATAGACTCCGCTTGCTAAACGGCTTGCTTGTTTCGGTTCCTGTGACTTCTGTTGTACCGGTTCCGATTGTTTGCTTTCCTACCTTTCCTTTTCTTTTCTTGGAGGTCTTAGGGGTCCACAAGTTTTGGATACGACTATACTGGTTTCGAAGTTGACAGGTCTTCGAGCCTTGGCATCGGTTCAGTTCACTCGAGATCAGTGCTCAATGCTCTACTCAATCGGTATGGGCTCAAGGCTCAACGCGATAGGGGGTCATAGGGAATGGGATCGATCTAAGCTAAGGTATGGGCTCCACGCTCTACCGTATTCAGTACAAACAAGGCGATCAAGCGAAATTGAGATGAAAAGGGGCGATAGATCGAGTGCTCCTGATCTTCGGTAATAACTTTGTGTTCGTTAGACAGTGCTAGGTCTGTTCACTTTTTCAAAGTAATGTTTGTTAGGTCTCTTGAGGCTACTTCTAGTGGTGAGACTGAAAAAAATAATGAGCATTTACTCTAATCGGCGGAAGACTGATCAATTCTTTTATAACTGCTTTCTCCTCTAAGGCACGTGAAAGTCGACCCTTTCTATCGTATCATAGTCAGATCTTTTCTCACTCTTCCTATGCCCTTGGCCTTGGAGGGCGGATCAAGCAAGAGCTTTTGCCTTTGTTTCCTGCTCACCACCCCTCTGCAATCTTTCTTCTAATGCCTGCCTCTCCTTATTTATGAAATTCTATAGGGCCTTCCGTCGTTGTTCTTTCAATCTACCTATCTTCTGCTGAACATAAAAAAAAGGAAATGCTATCCGGCTCAATACGGAACCCTTCCTATTCTAGCATCTCCATCTCCGTTCTCAATTTCTCCAGCATTGAGGGAGTGATCTTACCAGTTCACTTTGCCGCTTTCTCCGCTCAGACCACTAGAGCGTGTGAAGGTTGGACGCTCACTCACGACCGGATGGCCCTCTTGGCTTATTGGCTAAGCCGATTTTGGATGTCAAATAATCGGGGTGACAACGTTCGGCTGGAGACTTTTGTCATGGCTGACAAGTTATCTCAGGGCATCACGCTCTCTCTGTGCTTGTTTACTACTAAGTCCGTAGCTCAAGTTTACCTTAGCAGCTGCAAACCTTACTTAGCTAGCCCTACCTTTAGCAAGCAAGTTAGCTACAGCTGAGCTGCCTTACTCTAAAAAGTAAGCAAGTAAACTACCTTTCCTAAGCCTAAGTTTACCCGGCCTAAGCAACAAAAGTTCCCTACCCGGCTACGGGCTAAGCTCACTCGTTTACCCGGTAGCTCCGTTCACTGCTACGTTCCTAGAAAAATACGAACTCATAACTACTAGCTCTCTTAATACATAAACTCATTCATAACAATGTCAGCGCAGCGGGATTATAGTTTCTAATTGGTCCAGAATAGGCCCTCCATTCGTCTATTATCTGACTACCCTTTGTTTAACTCAACAACAGCAACCGCGTTTCCTTACTTGGCTGGAAGTACAAGAAGGTGCGTAGCTTGTTAGGAATTAGCTGGCTTAGAGATGAGAAGACTTATTAGTAGTTCTATTACAGAACTCGGCTGCTTGCTTACCCGCTCACTCGAACAAGAACTCCAGCTTGGCCCACTTCTGGCTCGCTTAGCCTTAAGCCTGACCTCCTCTCATCTTCAGTTTGCTGATGACACTCTTTTCCTATGTGAAGCCAATCATTTGCAGCTCAGACTCCTTAGATGTACCTTGCGTTGCTTCGAGGCGCTTTCAAGACTCAGGATAAACCTGATGAAAAGTTCCATCTTTGCAGTGGGAGAGGTGATCAACATAGAGGAACTCGCGGCAGATTTTGGGTGCAAGGTGGGCTGCCTCCCATCCTCCTATCTTGGTTTCCCGTTGGGCGCTAAATACCGGTCGAAGGCGATATGGGATCCGGTGGTGGAACGTTTTGAGAGGAGAGGGATAGCTCGAGTCTGCGAATCCATCAGGTAGAAGTTTCGCACCTTTCTACTTCTACGCCCCATCTTACTAATAATAATGAGGGGAAAGATCATCCATTAATCTTTCAACGTAACCCCAATTAGGGTACGATCTAATCCTAATCCTATACCCGGGGCGCCGTAGTCTTGCCTAACCGTTCGGAGCTTAGAGCCTTTACTTTCGAATATATCTAATAGAATCGAAAGTCTGCACGTCACCTTTACCGTTTGGCACTCGACATCTATTAAACAACACCAAGAACAAAGCCATACCATGCCCTCGGATCTACTTACCCAGGATCGAGACCGAGTTTCCCTTTTTACCAATAAGCAATACATTACTCAATAGAGCGACTCAGGGTTGAACTACGCACCTCTAAAGGAGCGCCTGCTCGAGCTAAATAGAGTTTTTTCTTTCTTTTTTTTTATGACTCAACAGAAGACATAGTAATAGATCCTGCCATTACTATCAAAGCTATTGTTCTTCATTATCGTGTTCCAATTTCCCTCCCCCTCTCTCTCTACTAAATACAGTGACTTTACTTCTGAAGTCATGAACTCTGGCGCCCATTCCTAACCAGTTCCGAAGTTCATGAAACTCGTTCTGCTTCATCGACGGACCTCTCTTATCTACCAACTTATGGTCTCAAATACGATGCCCCTCCCTCCACACGAGTGTCGTCACACCGTCGAGCTTTGTGTTATAGACAGGGACTTGTCGACTATCGATCCGCATGGACCTCCCGATACTACCTCTTATCACTCCTACTCTAGGAGTTTACTCTATCTTACTATTACTCGTCCTAACCTCTCATATGAGAACTTCGCTACCTTACTATAGTTTTTTAAAGTGGAGCCCGAGCCTTTCCCCTTTTAATACTTTCTTTTGTGTGTTGTGCATTTTTGTTACTTGACCAACCATCGGGAGAAGCCGATAATGGAGACAGATATATGGAAAGTGTGCAGTAACTTCTATTCCTCTAGCTGGACTTGTCTTTGGTTACTATTCTGTCTTCTTTCTTTGGAAATCTTTTTAGGAGGGACAATTTGACATATTTTTGCCAAACTTACGGCTTTGATTGTTATTACTTTTAAAATAGGATTTCAGGTCAGGATAGATGTTTACCGCCCTAACGCTTACTTGGCTTGTGCCCCCTTTTCTACATCTGTGTTTGTGTTTTAGGTAGGCGTGAAACTTTCATTTTTGAGTGGTTTCTTTCTTCTCTTATTTGGAATCAAAATCTTTCTATCTTTGTTTCGCTTTTTGAGGATGCTTGTGCCTGCTGATCCGGTTATAAGCTTTTCATCTGTTTCTCAAAGTGCTTCTCCGATTGCTCAAGACATCTCTTTTCAACCTTCTCTATACCCGAAAGGGTTAGGTATTCCTATGGTTGTGGCCTGTCATAGGCCTTACCCTACCCGAAAGGGAAGGGGCCAGAAACAGGGGGAGCACCCATTATCGCAAGGGGCAAAAGCGTCTTGTTTCAATCATCAGCTATTTCCATTTCTTTCCTATCATGAAGAAAGTATAGGACATGACGGGGTATGTATGTATGGGGGGTCATTCATCCTAGCTATGCACTATTGCCCTACTGATTGTTGGCCTGAGCCCGATCCCGAATGCGGTCGGGATTCAATCTTGGTCGATAATATGGTGGAAAGTGTAGTGTAACATAGCCCAATTGAAGCGGTGAGGTTCCCCCGCAACTCTGTGGATTGGTATAGGAATCCCTGGGCTGCCAAATCCTCTTGAATCGTACTCGCGCTTGTACTACCAGTTGTGTATTGCCATCTTTCCAATCCCAGAGTCTGACGATTCGTAATACCGAACCATTTGAACGATCGCTTTTGGGCTCGTAGTAAGCGAACTCATATGTTGCAATTGCAAAAGGGCCGGTTCGAATCAAACCACTCGATTCTTGAGTCTTGAGTGAGAGGTGTGCCTCCTACTACTTACTTTGTACTGCGCAGATTGCTTCTTCATGCCTTTTTTTGGTTCCCCCTTCAATTCATTGAATGGAAAGTATGGTCGAAGATCAGTAAGTAGGAATTGTACAAGAAAAGCTATAAGCGTATAATAGTATGTTTAAATCATTTTCTCTTTCTTTGGCTTGATCGAAGGTTCCTATTATTTTTTGTTGAAAGATTAGGCTTGGCGAGAAAGAGGCATTCGCTACTTCCGAATCTCCGTCTGTCTTCATTTTCCTTCTTCGGCACTCCCAGATCGGTTACGTCGATCGGCCATAGAACCAGTTTTTGATGAGTGATAGGTCGCCCCAAGTTCTATTCCTTTCTCAATTCAGGAAGTTTGAAGTTGAAATGGTTGGACGGACAATCAGCTTCACATAGGATCGTGCCATTATTTATGCGCTTTCGATTGCTTCTGCTTGTGTTGCCCATCATTTATTCAAAGAAAAGGGTACTTCTATCAAACAGAAGACGTCGACTACTAAACCAGAGAAGGACGAAGAGTGGAATAGGAAGAGCTGACTTCGGGTATTCTATAAGCTGGATCTAAGCCTTTTGTTTAGTCAGCGCTCATGGGCAAGTACACATCGGCGGGATCTCGATTCCTACTAAGCCTAGTCCGCGAACTAAACCTAAACTTTCTAGTTGATCCAACTGAACTTGACTAGCGGGGAAGCCCTTCCTATTTTATTACTGTGAATGCGATTAGGGAGATCAAACAGAGTCCTACTGTTAGGGAAAGCTAGGTGTTTACCAACTACAATCTAGAAGCAGTAACTAAAGAAGGTAGGATACGGCATAGGTAGCTTCCGTATGAGAACGAAAAGCAAGACAGACGTAGCATTTCGCGGAAGAAAGATCGGCGACACCGTTCACTTAGATTAGAGGCCTAGTTGACGACCCGCTTGGAGATGGAGAGGAACTAGCTTCTAGTAAATTCACAGATGTACTAGCAGGCTTGGCATCGTAAGCATAGAATATAAACCTAATCTGGGCGGAAGGCTGCTTGGTGAAATGACGTACTTAGGATTCCCTCACTGTCAAGCAAGGGAGTGACGAGAGGGTATCAAAACCACTCTTTAGAAAGATAGCCTACATTGAACCAAAGGAGTGATCCCCACTCCGAATGAGATGTCGTATACGCAAATGCTCTTTCCGTTGCAGGCATAAGCGCTGCAAACATGGCTACTTCCGCTCTTTTCGGAAGATAAGAAAGTTCCGTCACTTCTGGGATTAAGGGGGTTCCCCCGAGGGAAAGACAGTCAATAGGAATTCTCTCTACTCTAGAACCCATAGGCCTAGGAGTAATAGACTGAAGAGGTACGGTGTAACAAAGTCAGTAACAAAGGTAGAAGGAAGAAAAGCCAGGGACGAAGAGAAGGAGCAGAGGGGGCCTCTACAGATAAGAACAATGAGATGGGTCCATTTGTTAACACCATCTCTAGCAGGTATCTGACCTTTGATCCATCTCAGTTGATTACCCCTCCAGGAACCCGAGTCCGAGTACAGTTAATCAAGGAAGAGACTGCAGCAGAAGTCTATGTCATCAGCTCAATGCAAGGTCCGTCGAATCTTCCGGATGGGTCTAGCATCCGTAGGTCAGTTACTCCAGCGCCACAGTTCGACATCTCGGGAAATACCTCTCACGCACCACGGTCGTCTCTTGACCACGCAATGACCTCGAGAATGAATTGAAGTAGTGGGCTTTCCCCCAATCCTTCACTTTCAATAAGTACTATTCCACACTCCTTCATTCACTCTTTAACTATAGACCGAAGAATCCATCTATCTCAAGAAGCTTCTGCTCTGCCTTCTTCTTCTTGACCTTCTCTTTAAAGTGAAAGGGTTAGCTAGCTAGAGTTGAAGGCTAGAAAAGGCGCTAAAAGGGCAAAATAGATTATGCTTGGTTCTGGGGCAGGAGATTCGAATCCGGGTGCATGAGTCACTTCCCTTATCGATTAGGGCAAGCTCTCTTCTTCCTTAGTGTGTTCAGTCGAGAAAGGCAGTGTTCACTCGAAAGCCAAGCATCCAAACAAAGGGCTTTCCAATTCAACTATCAACTATCTGTAAAGCTCTCTATGTGCTTGTAGTGTAATAAGGTTTTTATGACTTTCTCTACTTGGCTCAGCTTGGATCAGGATTTCATTGAAGACTCGACGAAAGAGAAAGCGAAAGATAGTACACGTGATGGAACCCCCTATTCGGTTACACAAAGATGGATGTACGAAAGCGGGTGCTACAACGATCGTTTGTTCAATAGGATCGGTTCAGATAAAAAGTAGATTAGGTTAGAAAAGCCGTATTTTGATCCTAAAGACCTTTTCCACTCATAAGAGGGAGATCAAAAGTGGAACAACGATAAAGCTATTCCTTACTGCCCGGAAAGCTAGGACGTTCGATCGGGTTAGCCATGAGGGCGAATCCCAATGGGCGATCATGTGGGCTTCACTCCAGTAGTATAGCCTGGAGTCCCGGAATGAAACTAAGTATATAACTGCTGCAAGCAAAACCGTCTGTATTATGTAGTGGGCGGCAGTGTTGAAAGGTGCAGATAATAAGGCCATTCATGGAGGACGACACCCATTGTCGACATATGTCTGGAATCTCTTTCGCACCCTCTCTCTATGGTCGAGCACTCTTTCACACCCTCATTCTATGTCTGGCCTTCTATTGATAGTCAAAGTCGGTAACAATATAGCCCCATAAGCTACGGGATTAGCGGATCCTGTGCAGGTCTGTAACTCCGTAGCCGAGTAGGACAGGGTTGTATAAGTCCACTGCTCCGCTATTCTATTCTCACACATGCCTCTTCTCAAACCGTCGCATAGCATAGATCATATCATTTGGAAGGTGCCAATGAAGATGTAAACCTCATGAACTCGGTTTTTAGGGTTTTAGGACCTTAGATTCGTCGCCTTCGGTTCGATCGTTGGTCCGTGCTTCGGGGAAAGTCTACCCAATTCCGACGATTTCCTTCCATACTCGGCAAGCAGCAGCTGGTTTGGGACTCTGCGAGGAGGATCACTTCATTGCCTTCACGAGCGGGATCACGTCCTCCATTACGAGCTTGTACAAAAGCTTAGAAGGCTACCCTCTTAGCTACTCATATGAATTGGCTCGTATCCCATACATAGCCCGCCTAAATTGGAGTACGGCCCCCATCTCAGTCAGAGCAGACATACTCCAAAGAGGAATGCATCATTCATACATAGAATTAGACAAATGCGCATTAATTTCTTCCCTATTTTGGATTCATTCCGTGTAGTCAGGGGCTGTACCTAGTTCCGGGTCAACGAATGAAACAACTGCCTCTCCCTCCCCCGTCCATCTAAGAGTTCTATTTCCTCCAGCTCCCTCCGATGCCGGCAGATTAATTCCCCAACCAAGCCAATCGATTCCATTGGTGAAAAAATAGCTGATGCGAACTCGGTAGTGCTACTGAAACCACTGGTATTGTTTGTGCATGTTTCGTTGCCGGGAAAGAAAGACGTGTTGGGTCAGTCCGGCCCGTCACGCTTGCTAATAAGGTCCGCCCGGCGCACTGTCCGAATGATCTATTTTCCGACCCGGATGGGCTAGTTCCCCTTTCTTTCCGTGAGAAATCGACCAAGTTGCATATTCCATCGGGGCGTTGCGCTTGCTTCAAGATTGTGAGTCAAGTAAGACAAGTAACGCTTTCGAATGAGTGTATATCGAGTATAGCATATGCATATGATAATCTGGTGTGCGGGATGCACTTCTCCCATGACTTGTGAATGGAGGGAAGCGGTTTCAGAATTCCATACCGAACCGAGCTAACAGATTTGATAATAAGGCGTTGTTCGAAAAGAGGTTGGTGACAAAGAGAGGTTGATCGGTTGCTAATAGGACTAGGAGGAAGGTTCCAATGCCCATTCCATTTTGGATTCAATCGCTTACTAGAGCATGCATGGTCCGGGAGATCTCTTTCCCTTAAAACATCAGAGCCCGACACGATCGTACGAGGTTCGAATTCACCCAAGGCCTAGTTCATTCTACCTGGATTTCTCTGAGGAGCTCAGTCACAAGGTTAGGTATAAGTTTATACTACTAAACCAAACAGGATATAACACCCGGCGTGGGAACAGCTGTTGACTTTGAACCCGTTTCAACAGTTAGCTTGGAGTAAGATGCCACCATAGCTTATGCGTATAAAACTGCTGCCGTTGATGCGTCAATTGAATATGACAGTCTCTTCTGTGATCTCATTCCCAGTCCAAGCTCTTACGAAATGAACGAAGAGGAGACCCCTTTCGTAATAAGTTGAAAGACAAGTGCCCTCGGATGATCGTACATTATCGTAAAGTTGACAGATAACAGGGAAATAGCGGAATGAGATCCGGCACACTAAGATGAAAAAAAGGGGGGTTCTTGCGTTGCAAGTGGTTCCTCATATTCTTTTTGGCTAATACCTTACATCACAGTTAGTAAGGGGTGCGTCTACTCCTTCCCTTCCTGATACGGAATCAATTGGAAACTCGCGTCATCGTTGACCTCGTTCGTTGCTCAAACAATCTCAATCAAGAGTTTTCCAGGCTAGGGCGCATGTTATGAAACAACCAGTTCTGGTGGAAGGCAAGTATATGTTCCCGTTCAATCCGAATCAGAAGAGACAGACATGTCGAAAAAACAACAGAAGCGGGCTGTATGGAATTTCGATTCCATAATCAATAGCGGAGGAACCGGGCAAGTCCGACCTCAAGTCTTTGATTCGTTCTTCGTTCGTCCCATGTGCCCAATGCTTGCTCTTATAGGAGTGAGACTGTGCCAGTGGGTGGGCGTAAGGAGGCTGCTAAGTCAAGGGTGGCAAAGCATGAAGGTGGGGAATAAATCCCAACAATATGTCCGCTAAGGGAGTGATGGCTATATCCTTAGTGAGGGGGTGATCATGGTCTACAGCATATGCGGGGTAACTCCCATTCGTTTTTGAATAGATCGATCGACAATGGGTGGGGAAGGAGCGAGCAGAAGGAGGCTACTCATAGTAAGAAGAAGAAGCTCACAGCCTGGGCTAGACCAAATGGCGAGGTTTCGTATCTTGTAGATGGCCTTCATCTCTTCATCCATGGCTTTCAGCCTCAGAATACCTTTCATAGGGCTTGGTGAAAGCTTCAGACACAGTTTCAGGTTCCGGTGTATGAATAACAACCTTAGTCATAAGAGCAAAGTTTACCTCTTTTCTCTGAAATAGTGGATTCTCATCTATCTCTTTGAACTTTCCACGAGTAAGAGGACCTTTCTATTCTCTTTCTACTATGGTTCCTCCAGACTGAGAAAGACTTTCCGCCTATCTTGGTCTCTTAGGTGGTAGCAATGTTGAATTATCTCCCCACGAATCCGCCGAAGCTACCAATCCAGTACCTACTTTACGGAGCCATTTAGTTAATGACAGATCCGCTTTGGCGTACTACCAGTTGGCATTGAACATACTAGGACAGGGGACACCACCTTCTCGCAACTTCCAGCATCTCTGTCAGCTGGCTAAGTCGAGTGAGTCCTCTTCCCCATTATAGAAGAGTGGATAGGCCAGGTCATCCTTGCGAGCTGCAGTTGACACGGGATGATTGACCGGGTCCCATTCTTTATCAAGAAGAGTCTTTCTTTCATTTGGCCTTTCAGTTGTTCCAGATCTGATTCTATCTGATGGACCCGGGTTTCTCCTATCCTGACTCTTTTCTTTTTCTGGAATATGCCTCCTACAGGTTGCCTTCCTTTTCGCGGCTGACGTTTCTGTCGACCTTTGCTCATCTCCATTTATCATGTTCACACTTGGGAATTCAAATGCATGTGGGTCTTCCAGGCGTGCCTCTGAGAGCCATTCCCTGAGTGATAATGTTCGTAGAGGGTTCCAAACCTCTTTGTCTTTTGACCTTGCTCCCCGAAGCTGGGATTTTAGAGCATTCCCCATTTTGGCCTTTCTGAGACATGTTGGTCCTTCGAGGCACTGGACTGGTAGCTGTATTTGCCATCGATGTCTGACCGATTGCCGTTATCATGTTGACGTCTCCATCCGGTGGGCACGATGGGAGGATGATCGAGGCTTGAATATCTCGGATAAAGGACGTAGTAGTCGAACTTTCCAGAGTGTTCTCCAAGTAGACCGACTTCAGGATCCCCATTCTCATACCTTTTGCGCAGAAGCTAAGCTGCTGAGAACTCTTTTTCTTATGAGGCTTGGCCTGTGCAGGAGGACTTTGATTGACAGAAGAGAGGGAGAGACTGCCTGTAATACCTATATAAGAGAGCCTGGTTGGGAGATAAAGCTCGAAAGCTCAGGAGACGGAATGGAAGATATAGGGATGGCAGTTGACAGCTTGAAGGGATTGAGTAGGAGATTGGTTACCAGGTAAGATTGCAGGAGAGAGATTCAATGCCGGTTCTTGAGATCGAGGTGAAGGTTGAAAGGACTGGATTAAGGGAATGGCAGATACAGATATCGAGGGTTCAATGCCTTCAAAGGCCCACCCTGTTGTTAATATGTATACAAGTTAAGTGATACTGTAGCTAGTGGATCGGGCAGAATTGAGTTCATAGCTTGTGAGTGGATCATGACTACTCGGGTCGACTGCTTCCTCTCGACACGGATGGCTATCCGGTGCAGCTTCTAAAGGTTTGTTTACTTGGGCAGCACGCACTCTAAAGATTGCATTCCAAATCCTTCTCTCGACGCCCCGATTTACAGCTTTCATCCCCTTTCTTTGAACTTTGAATAGGCAAGTCCTCTATCCTGTCCCTCGCCTAGGCTCCCCTAATTAGCTGCACCCTCGCCCTCTTTATCTCTTTTTATTATTGGGTTGATAGGAGCAGCGATTGGACATTGTAGGGAATGTTGGCGTACCCATTAGCTCCAGAAGGAGAAGACGTGCCTTCTATATCCCACCTGTAGGCAGTCTTTTCTCCCTCTGGTCTATGGTATTCTACTTTACCCAGAAATATCTGTACTTGAGTTCCTCTACATAAGAAGAGGGACTACTTTCACACGTATGTAGGAAAGATACTACTTAGCATTGTCCTAGCAAGTGAGCTCTTGTTGGGATTTCTTTTATTCTGTTTCGGGGTGTGTCAAAGTAAAGGAGCTCAGGTTCGCATCCGCTAAGGTAAGCTCGCACTGACATGGTTTAGAGCGTAGATTGGAGATCACTCCACTCCTTACTACAACATAAGCTGTCCCCACAAGGTATCTGTCTCTTCCCGAGTAACTGTGACCTTACCATTAAAGGGCATCAATTACATAGGAAGCATTTGGACGAGCAGCTGTTTGCTTATGCTAAAAAACGGGACCTGGAGAGCTAGGTAGCATCATCTAGAAAGCCGGTCTCAAGCAAGCCATGAAAGCAAGAAAGAAGTAAGGGCGTAAACGCGCCCAATCTATACAAGGGGCTTTCAAAAGAAAAATCCAGGCAAGCCTCAAAATCCATAGTCGAGAGACAGAGAAGGGCATTTAAAGTCTTTTCCGATGAGCACGGGGGTTGTCGGTCTGAGACTCAGTAGTAGAAGACTTAATATAAAAGAGGAATTTCAAGGCGGATCTCTATCTCAGAAGGGCGGCGAAGGGATTCAGAAGACCGAGTCAAGCGACTAAAGCGACTACCATACATAGAGCTGGAAGCTGCACTAGTGGACGGAGAAGGAAGTAAAGCCTGAACTGGATGTGGAAACGGAACTGTACAGGAAGAAGAATCGCCCTACTTTATTACGGCCTTTCCCTCAGCCTCTGTAGCTAGGTTTTTCTCCCAAGTCTTGCATTTCTTCCTAAAGTGAGGACACTGCCCCGGTTACCCGGATCTGGCTTTCCGGGGTTGCCTATCCGGTCTGCGAGTCAGTCTTCCCTAGGGGGTTCGTTTTTTTATGTCAATAAGCATGATTTCTTGAGTGCCCCGTTAGCTCCATAAGGTTGTTAGCTTGCCTGCCCTCCATTCCCGCCTGCCTGTAGGAAGGGTTGGGCTAAGGTCAGCCCTCCCCTCTCCTAGTAGCTCTTGAGGTAGCCCAAGTGCTCTCTTCCTGCCTAAAGGCATAAATGGAGTAATTCCTCTTCTAGCTAGGCGCGTGTATCTGTCCAAGAATTGCTCTCTGCCCGAGTGACTTAGAATAGAAAGCTTGGTAGTTCCTGCTTAGCAGGTGGATTCTCCCTTCGCCACCAGATGAATAATTAGCAGGAGATATCGAGAATCCCATAGAACCTTTGGAGTCAATACCTTCTTCTGATTCTGCGGGTCTTTTCTTATTCAACTCAACCAATGTTGAAATCCCTTCTCTCCCACTGAGCTACTGAGGAACACCGGTAGATTAGATCTCTGTTGACTCTTTACACCTGAAAGGCAAAGTTATAGCCTGTTTACCCTCCTTTAGGCCCTGCGCTTACTCGAGCTCCTCTAGCTATAGACGGAGCTCCCCCTCGCTTGCTCATGAGAAAGAGGCCCTAGGAGCATTTCTCAATAAATAAATAAAGAATTCTATTTCCCCGCCTACAGATAGAATACCAGGCTTAGCTAGCCTATCTGTCTATAACCCTGACGCAAGAGGAAGCATGCCTGAGCTAACACAAGGCAAGAGCAAATGAAGTTGACGTCTGCGTCTGCTGCTAGAGGATCGGCAGCTCTATAACAACCTAGCCGCTTACTGGGATAGGAACTACTAGGATAGCTACCATACTACAGGTAAGACATCTTTTTTCTCCTTGCTTCCTTCTTTGTTCCGGCCTTGTCCTTCCTTATCCCTATCTATCTTACGCTCAACGATAGAAGCCACCACTCCCAAAGGAAAGACATCCAAGAGGAGACAGCTAATCTATTCCTTGCCGCCCTTCTCCTGAGCTTGCTCTATCCATATAGATAAGACGAAAAGACAAAAGAAGAATGATACCTAGGGGAAATTGAAGCACTAGAAGGAGTACCGCCAAAGGGAAGTCAATCGCTTTCTTTATCTATTGCTTCTTTGGTTAATGCAGTTGGAGTATGAAACCGAGGAGAGAACAACAGAGGAAACCGATTATCCGAAAGATGCATTCCATCGAAATAGCGTAAGAGATGATTGATTCGATAAAGCAATCGAGCATCGGTAGCTGACAGAAATAGCTAAGACATTCTGTTCTGTCCACCCCAAGACATGGCAGGCTAAGAGAAGGCCCTAACTAAGTGGCTCGGCCCCCAGAGGTGTTGCGGATGTAGGCTACTGACGATCGATCAATCATGTCACTATTATATATACGCAATTTCAAATCTGATTTGAGAATCCAACAGAGAAGGACATAATAGAATAGATAGGGTCAGTGCGTTTAGTTCGGAAACCAACTAAGAGTAACTACGTTTGAATGTTTAGTGCTTGTAGCAACTAGTCGTAAGAAGTCAACAATCCATCAAGCGAAGGCGCAGAAGTCAGACCGTGTAGCTAAAGCACGCCGGTAACTGGTATTTCCATCCAAAATTTCATTTCATGAACCTGCTGTTAGGTTTAAGTGGGGTCATATGAGAAAAGAAACCCTTGGATTTGGGCACCATATCGCAACTTTCAGTAGAGGAACGGGGAAGCTTTCTACTTATTCATGAAATCAACCGACCCAGCCTCTTTATTCTATGCTCGGAACCGGAGCTGGAAGACCAGGAAGGGGAAAAGGCTTGGGGCCATAAACAAAGGAAATGAATAGGCAAGGGAAAGAAAGGTGTTCATACCAAGCCAATACACCTACTTGATCCATCTATCTATTCCGACTACTCCCCTATTACCAATTGGGGGACTCGAAGACCGTTCAACACACGAACTAAGAGAAACTCAAGATGAAGATACAGGGAAATGGCCTGCAAATCGATAAAATGAGAGTTGCGAAACCCTTCTTCATTCCATTCTTCATGAGCATTAGAGAAAGACTTTGATCTGTAGATGCCGAACCTGCTTGTAAGTCCAGATTGGCGTAAACTCCTAAGTAAAGGGCGTTCGAATAGATATTGGTTTCAGATCCTAAGCTGAAAATTGGTTCCGTACTGGATCTGCCTATCCAATTTGTACAGGTCACCACAAGGTACACGGAGAGCAAGCACCCTCGTTTTGCCGTTTCCTTCATGCAGATCGACATTAGCAAGGAGCCTGACTATCAAAATGCTTTCCGGCATCCTCCCATTTCGGAGCTTGGTCTTATTTCCACTTCTTTGGCACCCATAGGTTCCGCTTAATGGTCCAAAGAAGCTTTGGCAAAGAGGATCAGATCATCTGCGAAGAACAAAGCTATCTTCACGATCGGAAAGATTTGGAAGACTTTGACTAATTTGATCCTTCCGGTACTATCTCTTGACTCGAAATGGGAGCAGGTTGAATCTGCCGATACCTCTGAAGATTGGGTAAAGCCTAGCTTCTTTCTTTCTTGCCAGCACCACCTTCTCAAGCAGCACATCTTTCCAGCTTATTACACGAATAAGGAAGATAACGAAAGGCTAACTTCAAAGTGGTTCGTATCTTTCTATGAGACCACCGCTGCTTCCTTTAGCTGCTCGGGTATACAAGTGTTGAAAGAGTGAAGTCTGGAAATCTGGAGGAATAGAAAGATTACTGGGAAATATATACATCGAAAGCACTCTCAGGACTTACAACAAGCTTCCTTTCGTTCAAGAAGTGAAATAACCCGCTTAAACGCTTTTTAGATTGGGTCTCGCTTGTTTTCCTTACTCGGAACTTTCATATCATAGTTTTCAAAACAAACATCGGCCGTGTATAAATCTCTAATTGATTCGTTCCATCTGGAAGCACGCTTGAGGCAATATGAATAGGGGAGAAGATAGGCGTAGAGAATGTTGTTCAGCATGCCCTCTTATCACCATCATGAAGAACTTACAACAAGCTTCACCTCCGGAAGTCGATTCCTCTCATGCGGACTATAGGTCTATGGAGCATGCCGGTCCACCTCCTATCAAGGATTTCCACTAAACTAATAGAATAGGGAAGCAGTTACATCGAGCTATCAAACAAGAAGCAACAAGCTGGATGCTAGCCAAGAGCGGAGGATAGGGGAATACCGCCCGGATTGTCTATTTCATTCCTCTGCTCGGGAGGCATCAAAGAAGTAGCGTCTAAGGGCTGGCTTCTATCCCTGCTGCTTAACTGGAGTAAGCATTTCACGACTTTTAGGGGAGGAATATGGCGCTTTATACTAAATGATATCGGACGAGGGCCATTGTTGTCGATTTAGTGACGTTTTCCTTTCTTTTTTATTAGTCAAAGGCATGAAACCTCGTATTTTTGGCCTAAAAAGAGGATCTTTACACAAGAACAAAGAAGAGGCTGGGAGGCCTTATCCCGCTAACTAACCTTTAACCAGAATGTTCTTAAGGAGACAGAGAGAGACTTCAAAGGGGGCTTTGAAGCTTGCGTATCTTATCATGTAACTGGCAAACTATCATGAGTGGGTATAAACTACCGATTGGCTGTTGACAGACTGGTCATAGAAATTCAATCCTGTTGTTAGCGGACAACAGGCTTTAGACCTTCCACTGTATCAGACGCAGATAACAAATAGGGAATGGCTTGACCTAGCTCTTCAGGCTTAATCGCTTGACTGTGACTCTAACCGGAACCCGGTCTTACCTAGGGGAGGGAAGGCAGAAAAGAGCAAATGTTGGAAGGAAAGGTGAGTAGGCGTTACTTGCTACAGCCCTAATCCTTCGAACTGCACTTCAGAAGCTACTAACTTGTTACTTGCCCGGACACTTCGCTTTAGCTCTTGCAGCAGCTTCGGCCGTAGCTACCAGATCATAACTTAGAGCTCATAGAGACTAGCTTCCTTAGCTAATAGATTCGATTGGTTACCGGATCTAGCTCTTCGGCAGCTAACTTCAGCGGCTTAAGAACAGAGGAGGGAAACAGAAAAAACTTCAGGAACGTCTGACACGGATCCTTTTATGAACTCCCCTTAGCGGATGCTCTGAAAAAGGGACGTAGAAAGAAGATAGGGAAAGAAGAGGGCATAGATGCGAGATACAGACCGTATCGAGATTGACTAGCAGATACAGAACGGAGTGAGGAAGACTCCTTACTTGGCTAGCCCTCCCTTAGGCAGCTACCTTAACTCGACCTGAAACAGCTCTAGCTCAAGGGGCTGCTCCAACTTCACTGACTCTGTCCTGACCTTAAGAAGCAAAGGGCTAAAGACGGAATAGAAGAGTAGACAAAGAAGGAAGGGATCGTATCATTCAATTCATCATTATGCGCTGTCCCGGGGGAGCACCCCCGCGCAACCCCCCTGAAGGCACGGACTCTAAGAAAACCTTGAGGAAGCCCCCATGGAGGAGGAAAGAGGAACGACACTCGCTCGAAGGCTTTATGGCTCATTGCTCGAAGGAACAGAGACTTCCCCAGGAGTTAAGGGCAATCTATCATGAGTGGTATTAAAACGCAGATTGGCACTACGAAAGTTGGTCATACAATCGAGGTAACAGATGTAGCAGGTGCCATAGATGTAGATAAGGAGGTTCAAGAGGAAGGGGACGAGATCGAGAACGACGGATCGAGACACCTATCTGAAAGCGGGGAATGGTTTCTTCCGGCCTCGTGCCATCTCATAGACAGGAACCAAGGGGCCAGAGATAGCTATCCAGCAATAGCCCCTTCTTTCCTACCTGCTCTTTCCGAGATTAGCTGACTTCTAGTGATAGGGGAGGCTACATCCTTTTAGCATTCTAATAAGAAAGTTCGATCCATTAGGTTCTTCGATATTCTTCATAAAGAAAGTAGTACCAATTACTACAAGACAATCAGACAATTCCCCGAATCGTAAGCAGACAAAGATCGGATTTCCATCCCTGACCTGTTCTCCATCCTAAAGCGAAATCCCACTAACTAGCTTCATTTGAGTGAGAAGAAATGCTCTAAGGTCACTGAATTGACTTACCACACTATATTACACAATGACTTGATGGCCCGGAGTGGGAAAGCTTGCTGCTGTCGAGCTTTCGTCTCAATTACGCTTGTTGGTGTAATACTCATTCGTAAAAGAACCGGAATGAAAGGAGAAATTCTGGTTAGCCGACTATGCTCTTGAACAGAAAGCTATCCACTGAGTG